GCGGTGCTTGCGGAGCATGCAAGAAGTAGCAGGCAGAAGGAAAGGGGAAGCTGCTTCTTGCGCAGCAAAAGGAAGTAGCAAGGGGAGGAGCAGGAACAGAAGAAATGCAAGGAAATGCAAGGAAAAGAAGAACTGCTACTTACGTAGCATGGGGGTGCGTAGCAGATCATTAGTTTTCATTATTTTCTAGTGTCTAATGAGTAAAATTTAGGTTTTATTTTTAATTATATAGTTTAAAAGAAATTTTGTGAAGATTTTACAAGAATAGTAAATGCTCCTCTTTTATTTTTATTAGTATATCTAGATAAATCAGTATAATTAATTTTTCCTATAGAAGAAGATCCTTTATCAATCATTTTTACTGTTCTTCGAGGTACTGCCTTATAAGTTAGTAATCGCCCGGCTACTTTAATAGTCAAACCAGTTAAAAAAGCAGGTAATATATTGCTTCCTTTCCTTTGCAAAGCGGTGGGAACGCTGCCCTTCTTTCCTTCGGGATGTAAGGAAGAGGCGCTGGAAGCCTTAATTTTCTTATTATCAAATTTTTTAATAGTTTTTACTACAGAATTTTTAATTAATTTTCTAGTAATTCTTCTAAATTTAATTTTATTAATCATAAAAGCTAACAGTCTTGCTAAAATATTACTATCGTTATAAGGATAATGTAATCTAATTAATTCTAATTCAACAGGTTTTTTAAAGAAATTGTTTAAAACTTCAGATAATTTTTTTAATTTTAAAGGATAAGATTTACTTAATCCAATTTTATTTGTTATATATATTTTTCTTAATCTTTTTTTTACTCGTTTTTTTAATGTAAAATGATAATCTCATTTTTTATTAAATCATACATAATTTTTTAATGCATTATTTAATGATGAACTTCATTTTATAAAATTATATTTTTTTCCTTTAAATTGTTTAGGACCTAATAAATAATAAAACAATTGTATAATTATTTTATTTGATTTAATAACAAATATAGGTTTACTAATTAAACAATTCATAGATCTAAATGAAGAATATAATAATTTATAAATATTTTGTGCTTCTGGTCTTAAATTGTTATTATAAAAATTATATCCAATAATATTAGAAAAATACATTATAGTACCATTAGTTATCATATTATAACTACTCATTGATTTTAAATATTGATTAATAACTGGTTGATTAATATTATTATTGAAATATAATAAATCAACTGGATTAGAATTTAAGGAAATTGTATCTAATTCACAATCAAACTTTTTAGTAAAAATACCTTTATCCTGAAGAGATGAAACTTCCTTTCCGAAGGAAGCAGCTGCAGCTACACCTTCCTTGCTTCGCAACTCTGCATCACTGAATCGATTGCTATTTAGGAAAGTAATACTTGAATCTTCGATAGATTTTACTCCGGACGGAGAGCTGCTTTTAGTTATTGATTTAATAGTTTCTTCTATTTTTATTTTATTTTCAGTAAGTACTCCTTCTATATCTTTGTTTCTTAACAAAATCATAGATTGATCAGCACTTTGTTGGCTAGTAATTTCTAAATATATATCTTTTTTATTAGTATTTTCTAGATTAGAAATATTAAGTTTTTTAAATTTTATTTTGTTTTTTAAATATCTCATTTTATGTATATAAATATAAAGTAAAATAATTATTTTATAAGTATCTGTAGCCACCGTAACTACCGACTGCTTCGCTATAGTTATGAATAAAAATTTTACTACTGATTTCATCATCTGCTTGCTGCTTACTCCATGCTACGCTGCTCCCTGAAAAGCACAGCCTCTTCACCTCCCTGCTTCCTAGCTAAGCAACAAGAGGGAAAGGAAGATACTTATTAGAAGCCCTTACTTTGCAAGGAAAGGAAGAAGCAGAAGAAGGATCCCTGCTGCTTCTGCTTACGGTTAAGAGCAGGAGGAAGAAAAAACTAAAGAGAGTTTGGATCAGTGAGGTAATTTTTCTATTTTTAATTAAGGTAAGTTATATATTGACTGCTTTCTACGCAGGACGGATGCATAAAGATAATTATAATATATTTTAATGGTATAGTTTATTATAAAAGCAACTAATTAAATAATAATTTAAGAAAATTGCTTTTTTCTTCACTCATTAGAGCTAGCGTAGCGTTAAAAAAATTGCTAGCTATCTGTTAATTGCTGCTGTTCCTTGCTCCTGCTTTCCTTCCCCTTCCCTTGCAGTTAAGAGCAGGGGAGGCATGCTTCCTTTCCCTCTGCTGTTCCTGCTCCTTGCTTTTCCTTTCTCTTATCCGCACTGCGGAAGAAGCTGAAGAAGCAGGGAGAGCTGCGGAGCTGGAGTAAGGGAGGGAAAACAACTGCTACGTTGCTTAGCAGAAATCAGAAAGCAGCATACATCATACAAAAAAAGATTAACAAGTTAATGTGCAAGGTAAACGCCTCCCCCTTCCCTGCTTCTTCTGCTTCCTGCTTCGCTTCCCCTGCTTCGCAAGGGAAGTAACAGCAGGAGGAAAAGGAAAGCGCAAGGGAAGGAATAAAATAAATATTATTTTAATATAAAGTGAAGATTAACCTTCAAATAGTATTAGTTTTTTTAATTAAGATTTGAAGTGGCTAAAGTTTTATTTTTTTAATAGATTACATAAAAATATAACATTTATATATTACTATATATAGCTTTAGCTTATCTTTTAATGAATACTTATATTTCTTTAATTTAAATTTTAATTTTCTTCTTTCCTTCCCCTCCCCCTCCCTGAGCTTTGCAAAGGGAAGCGGAGCAAGCAACCGAAGGAACAGAAGAAATGCAGGAAAGGAGAACATTCCAAACATTTGAAAGAAAAAAAGTATAATTTTGATTAATATAGTTATGGTGGGTGCTGCGCAAGTATAGTTTTTATTAATAATATTATGAAATATTATGAAAATGGATATTAAATATAGATTTATAAATATCTTAATAGTTATTAGTCTATATTAGTAATTAAGCCCAAGAAGATTTGAACTTCTACAGATTCCTCATCAAGAAATTATTCTACCATTAAATTATAGGCTTATCTTTTTATCCTCCCCTGCTTCTGCTTCTTGCGCAAGAAAGCGTTTGCCCGCTCCCTGCTTCTTCTTCCCTCCCTCTGGTTTGCTCCCTGCTTCCTGCTCTTAACCGCCTCCTTCGGTTGCTTGCTACGCATGCAGGGAGCAGGAACAGCAGAAAAGAAGAAGAAGCAGGGGCTGCGCAGGCATGCTCCTTCTTCCTTCCCTTGCTCTTAACCGCAGCACCCCCCCCCCTGCGGTTTAGAGCAAGGGCTTGCCTGCTCCTTCTGCGGATAAGAGCAAGAAAAGCAGCAGCTCGCTTCGCTTAGGAGCAAGGAAAAGCACCGGAGGAGGAAAAGAAGAAAAGCAGAAGAAGCCGAAGGATGCAGCATACCCTACTCCTCAATCCTTATGGATATGAGGAACTCAACCACTAGTAGCTGTGCTGTTTGCAAAGTGTTAGATTTGTAGTTAGCGATATTAGCTAGGCTTACTACGCTGCAGTTGCACAGTTGAGATTTTACTTTCTTTTCTTCTCCCTCCCTTTCTTCTGTTCCTTCCCTTTTCTTTTTCCTTGCATTTCCTTTCCTTGCGCTTTCCTTCCCCGCTTCTTTCGCCTCCCTTTGGGAAGCGCAGCAGGGGAAAGGAAGAACGCTTCCCTTGCTCTTAACCGGAGCCAAAGGGAGGAGGGAAGGAAGCTGCTTCTTCTTGCTTTTCTTCTGTACCTTCCCTAGCATTTCTGCTGTTACTTCCCTTTGCTGCGCAGCAAAGCGCAGCAGGGGAAGCGAAGCACCCTGCTCTTCTTCGAAAAGGGAAGCAGCAAGAAGCAGGAATAAGAGCTAGCAACCAAAGGGAGGGGAGCAGCAAGAAGCAGGGAGCAGGCAGAAGAAGGAGCAAGAAGCTAAGGAAGGAACAGAAGCGCTTACCTTCTCTTACCTTCGCTTACCTTCGCTTACATTCGCTTACCTTCGTTTACCTAAGGTAATGGTTAAGAGCTAGGGAAGGAGCAAGAAGCAGCCCTTCTTAGCAAGGGGAAGGAGCAAGAGCAAGAGCAAGAGCAAGATCAAGATCAAGAGTCAGAGCAATAGCAAGAGCAAGAAGAAGCAGCTACCAATTTTATTATGAATAAAATATTTTAATCTACACAATCTACCAATAAACCATACTACGCCGAGCGAGAAAAGCTTCTCTCCATATGGAAAAGGTGGATACCTTTATATCGAGCCCTTCCAGATTCGAACTGGGATAACCCTAATTGACAATTAGATGCTTTACCTATTAAGCTAAGGGCCCTATTTTTTTTTAATAATTTTTTTTTTTAATTTTTAATAGCTATTGAATGATTTTAATATGATTTGATGTAAAGAAATAACTAATTTTAAATCCTTATTTATTTCTTTAAAAGTAGTGCTACACCTCCGTACCTCTCTTAATGGCGTGTACTTAACCCCCCCCCCTGCGCAGCCCTTAATTTGCTCGCTAAGAGAGCTACACGGCCCGGATATACTTAAATACCACAAGAAATGTTAGGATTTAATTAGCGTAAGTATGTAAGTAGCTATTGATAAACAGCAGTGTATCTACCAAAGATGTTTATTGCTTACTACCCTTGCTCCTTACCTTCGGTTTCCTGCGGCTGCTAAGCAAGCGCAGCCCTGCTTAGCAAGGAGAAGGAAGAAGGAGCAGGCTGCGCAGCAGAAGGAAGGATCAAGGAACAGCAGCCCCTCCCTTCGGTTATCCTGCGCAGCCCTCCCTTTGGGTAGCAGGAAGAAGAAGCAAGGGAAGCGGTTAAGATAAGAGCAAGGGAAGGAACAGCAGAAAGAAGAAGAAGTATAGCTAATTCAGTAAAAAAATCTTTAAAGGGTAGTAAATTTTTAAAAATTAATTAATTTATTTAATTTACAAGAATGAGGTGACTCGAACACCTACGATTGATTTTGGAGATCAACATACTGACCAATTATATTACACTCTTTAAATTATTTTATTTTACTTACACTTTTTTATAATTTAATTTAAATTTTAAGATTAACCTGATTAGGTTAGCTAACTAACTAATAATATTTGTTTACTTTATCTTTTCTTTATATCTTAATTAAAAGTTAATATAGTCTGCTGTAGGTGTTGCTTGGATTCCTTCCCCTTGCGCAAGAAGCAGAAGCTGTTCCTGCTCCCTGCTTCGCTTCCCTTTTCCTTGCATTTCCTCCTCCTTGCTTAGCATAAGAAGGGTAAGAGCAAGCACTTCCTGCTCCCTGCTTCTTCTTTTCTTCTGTTCCTTCCCCTGCTGCGCTTTGCTGCCTGCTCCGCAAGAAGAAAGAAAAGTGAAGCGAAGCACCCTGCTCTTAACTGCAAGGGAAGCAGAAAGAAGAAGGAAGCAGAATTGGTACAGCAGAAAAGAAGGAAGAAGGAGCAGGCTGCGCAGCAGAAGGAAGGATCAAGGAACAGCAGCCCCTCCCTTTGGTTATCCTGCGCAGCCCTCCCTTTGGGTAGCAGGAAGAAGAAGCAGGGGAAGCGGTTAAGATAAGAGCAAGGGAAGGAACAGCAGAAAAGAAGCGCTGCTTCCCTTGCTGCGCAGTACGGAGCAAGGGGAAGGTACAGCAGAAAAGAAGAAATGCAAGGAAAGGGAAGGAACAGGAGCTGCTTCTTGCGCAAGGGAAGCAAAACTGCATGCTTGCGTATAAAGCAACACCCAAACATACTTTTACTATATACTATCAATTTTTTTCTGAAGAAATTTAGAAATTAAAAAGCTATTTTTTTGTTTATTTTTGAAAAGGTATAGGGTAAAATCAGAGACTTGAACTCCAAATATCGTCGCCACAAGACGTTGTTTTACCATTAAACTAATCTTACCTCTTTTAGATATAATTTTTTTTTTTAGTTATATTTTTGACTATTATAATATTTTAAAAATTATAAAAATAATTAAACTTAATATATTATCTAATATTAACGCTAAACCTAATCTTATTAAAGTAAATAAAAAAAAGGATAAAGCCGTATAATACTTACACCTTACGGTTGCGGTGGGGTGCTTCTGCTTCTTCTTCCTTCTTTTCTTCTGTTCCTTTCCTGCTCCCTGCTTCGCTTCTTCTTTTCTGCTGTACCCTCCTTCTTGCGAAGCAGCGCTTGCTTTTCCTTGCGCTTCCTTGCGGAGCAGGGAGGGGAAGCATGCAGGGAGCAGGAAGCAGGGAGCAGGAACAGCAGCCCTTGCTCTTATCTTAACCGAAGTGAAGCGAAGCAGGGCTTCTACCTCTGCGCAGCTTTTCCTCCTGCTGTTACTTCCCCTGCTCCGCTTCCCAAATGGAGGGGAAGCGAAGCAGGCGGAGCAAGAAGAAGCTGGGAGCAAGCAGCAGGAAGTGCGGTTAAGATAAGATAAGATAAGATAAGATAAGAGAAAGGAAAAGAAGAAGAAGCAGGGAGCTGCAGCACTCCTTTATTTAATAAGAAAAAATTTTAGATAAATATAAAACAATAAAATTATATTATAATTTAATAATAAATTTAATAATTATTTGTTAAACGCTGGGCTTTAAATATTATATTTTATTTTTTTTTGTAATTTTAGTAAAGCATTATTAAGCTTCATTAATCAACAGTAAGCATTAAGTAATACTAGCTAAAGATAAATAGACAAATAAATAAACTATAAATTCTTCTCCCCGCTTGCGGAGCTAGCAAAGTTTCATGATTAAAAATAAAATCTATGGATCAGTATAAAAAAATCTAATTTATTCAAATTAGTAAAAATATAAATACTGGTTACAATATTATAAAATTATTGGTTTTTTTTTTAAATTATATAAAATTAAATATAATTATTTAATTAAATTTAGATATTTTTAATTATAAAAATTTTGTTTTTAAATGATAAATAAAAGATCTTCTAACGATATACCTTATTTAAATATTAATTAATCATATTAATATAATTTCTTAATTACTAATTACTAATTAAACAGTTATTAATCAGTAATTATACATAAATTAACAATTATTAAGAAGTTACTAAGGAAGGATTTCCACAGCTTGTTCCATCCCTCATAGTTGAATAGAAATATGCACTGCTAAAGCTAGAAAATAAAGTATTAATCTCTGCTTCTGCTTCCTGCTTTGCTTCCCCTGCTGCGGATAAGAGAAAGCAGAAGCAGGGGAAGAGGGAAAGGAGGCAGTTCTTGCCTGCTCTTAACCGCAAGCAGAAGCAGCAGGGGAAGCAAAGCAGGGAGCAAGGGCACTGCTTGCTCTTAACCGCACCGGAGGAGGAAAGGGGAAGCAGCAGAAAAGATTAATCAGTTTTTTTTATTCACCTTTTTCTTCATCAAAATCTTCTATATCTGCATCATAACCTGCATCTTCCGAAGTATTATAAATTTCATCTGAATTAGCTGTTATTGCTTCGCTTTGTACAGGAGAAAAAGAATCATTAGAATCTCCACCCGAATTACTATTTCTATCACTATTACTTTCACTATCAGGTGGACTATCACTAAAATTAAAATCATCTAATTCAATTTGAGTTCAATAATTTTCATCATCATTATTGTTTGAATCAGGAATAGGATTGTGATTGTTAGGATTATTTTGATTAAAGTTATTATTAGAAGAGCTCGATTCAGATGAAGGTTCAAATACAGAATTATATTGATTATCAGAATTACTTGCATTCAATATTCTCATATCTAAATATTCATTAAAATTATCTAAATAATATAGATCATTAAAACTAGCTAAAAAATTAACAATATATATTTCAGATTCATTTATATCAGTATGTAATATAATAGAAATAATAGGTCTAAATAATAGAAGATAGACAAATAAATAAAATCAATTTTTTTTTATAATTAAATCTATAGCAAAAATTTTTAAACTAAGATTGAGAGTCCAATCATAAAAGGAATTCATTACTTGTAACTGCTTCAACCGCAATAGGCATGACTGAACTTATTTCTATTTTTTTTATTAGCGGATATTTAAAAGATTTAGTATGATCTTCTTTTCCATCTAAAGCTCACCTGTTGATAGTTCTGTCACTAATTCCTATTTCTCTGCTTCTTTCCTTGCTTTCTTTCCTTACCTAGCTCTTATCTTATCCGCAACCGGAGGGAGAAAAGCGGTTAAGAGCAGGGGCTTCCTTTTGCTTAGCAGCGAAGCAAGAAGAAGAAGCAGGGAGGGGAAGCGGAGCAAGGGAGGCGCTAAATAAAATAATTAAAAATTAACCTTTTCTTAAATTATAAAAAAAAATTTTAATTCCTAGATTAGTAGATAATATAGATATTACTTATCTAGCTTTTATAAATTTTACTAGATTTTTAATATCAAAACCCACATAAATAATCGAAAACAAGGATTATAAAAAATACCGTTCGCTTTCTCTTAAATTCGTACTTCGTAGTCCTTCTCTGCGCAGCTGCGCAGCTTTTCCTTGCAAGAAGAAGCATAAGAAGCATAAGAAGAAGCAGAAGCATAGAATTAAAAAAAAAAACAGTAAGGACTATTTCTTTAACTAAATATAATTTAGTAGTACAACGTATAGTCTCTGAGGCTATTATTTAATTTGCCTGCTAGTAACTTAGAATATTATTTATTATTCTAGCTTTATAATTTTTTTAGTGTTACTAAAAAAAGCAATAATATTTACTTACCTATACCTTTCTTAAAAAGCCTACGCCAGCTATGGCTATCATAAGTTACTGCTTCTTATGCTCCTGCGTTCACAATCGAAGCAGGAATGGAAGTAAGCTGCTTGCATTATAGAATAGAGAGCTACTTTTAATAGGCTTATATTATAAAAAGATAGAATAATCAGCGGCTGCCCTTCGGATTCAAATAAAATAAGGTATTTGTATTTGTAAGCTAGCATTAGTAAATATTATTTGGTTCTAGCATATAGTTATATTTTTCATGAACTCATGCCTAAGTCAATCCATGCCAAACACCACAAATTTCTGAACATTGACCATAAAATGTACCAGTTCTCTCCGCAAGAAAAGAAGCTTGATTAAGTCGTCCAGGTACACAATCTAATTTAAGTCCTAAAGATGGTACTGCAAAAGAGTGGATTACATCAGCCTAATATATTATATATTATTAAATATTAATTAGAGTGCGGACGCTGCGGACGCAGAAGTTTATAGAACATAGAAGGTAACATAAATTAAAATATGAAAGTCAAAATTATTTTTATTACTTTTAACTATTAGTTTTGCTCCAAATAAAACTGCTGCTTGCTCTTGCTTTCCTTCCCTTTCCTGCTTCTTCTGCTTCTTCCTTCCCTTTGCTTGCATTTCTTCTTTGCTGCTGTACCAAGCGAAGCAGGAAGCAGGCAGCAAAGCGCTGGGCACTTCCCTGCTCCGCTTTGCTGCTCAGCAAAGGAAAGGGGAGGTGCGGATAAGATAAGGAAAAGGGAAGAGGGAAAGGAAGCAGCTTCTGTTCCTTGCGAAGCACCCTGCTCCGCTTCCCTGCTTCTTTTCCTTGACTTATCCGCACTGCGGTGCTTGCGGAGCATGCAAGAAGCAACCAAAGGGAGGGGCCTCCTTCTTTTCTGCTGTACCAATTCTGCTTCTTCTTCTTGCGAAGCATAAGAAGGAGCAGGAAGCATAAGCAGGGGAAGCGCAGCAAAGGGAAGTAAAAAGGAGCAGGCAGGAAGCAGGAAGTGCGGTTAAGATAAGAGCAAGGAAAAGGAAGAAGCATAGCGAGGGGAAATTACGCTGCGGTTAAGAGCAAGCAGCTGCGCAGCAGCGCAGCTTTTCAAATAAGGGCCGTTATAATAATTTCTATATTGTTCTAATCCATCACTAGCTAGCAAAGGAGCTAAAAATTTATAAAGTTTTAAAAATAAATTTTTCTTCTTTATCAAAATCTAATATAATATTATTTTATAATATTAACATATTAGGACTATCTCTTAGCCTAATCTTAAATAGATTTAGACTTCTTACGTATAGTCTCTGAGGTACATTTATAAAATTTTAATTTATAATTAAAGTTTACCTGCTGATTTCTCATTGTATCAAATTAATCATTTTTAACTAATATTATAGTTAGATTAATTATTAGAGCTTTTCAGCCTATAGTAAGATTCTTACTATATTAAATAATATTATTTAACATAAGTAAGGGCACTATGTAATACCTGTTACAATTAATCTAATATGGCAATCTACTGGAACTACTAATTTATTATCAACATCTAATAATCTAAATTGACCTAATTCTAAATCTGATTCAGGAATCATATAAGAATCAAAATCTATAGAATCTCCACTTTCAGTAATAAAATCACTATACTCATAAGACCAATACCATTGGTGACCTACTACTTTAATAGTTAATGTAGGAGATAATACTTCGTCCATCAAGTATAATAATTTAAATGAAGGAAAAGCAATTGCGATTAAAATTAATGCAGGAGTAATAGTCCATATTAATTCTATAACTGAACCGTGTGTTAAATATTTGTGTGCTATAGGATTTTTTTTATCATTATAGTAATAAATTATTGAGAAAAGAACTCAAAAAACTGAAAAGCTTATTAAAACTAAATAAAATCCTACTGTATTGTGTAATGTAACAATACCTGTAAATACAGGTGCAGCACTATCTTGAAAACCTAATTGTCATGGTTGAGCTGCATCGTTAAATATAGTATTAAAGAATAATTGAGTCATTTTAATTTAAAAATTTTTGTCAGTCTTAATTTACTGATTCATCTTTTTTATTATTAAAAAAAAAAAATAGATGCAATGAGGCTATGCACCTACTTCTGCTGCGCAGCAGCTTCCCTTGCATTTCCTCCTGCTGTACCAATTCTGCTTCTTATTCCGCAGTGCGAAGCAAGGAAAAGAAGAAGCATAAGAAGGATAAGAGCAAGCACCCTACATTTCTTCTTTTCATCCTCCGGTGCAGAAAAGAAAGGGAACGGAGGAAAGGAAAGAAGAAAGAAGCATCCCTCAATCACTCTTATAATAAGAGCGCTGCACCGCTGTGCAGCAGGGTGCGGATAAGAGCAAGGCAAATAAATTTTAGATTAATAAAAATAAAAAATAGAATTTAAACACCAATTCTACTATTTAATCAATTAAGAAATTAATTATCCCTTGCATTTCCTGCATGCTTCCTTCTTGCTAAGCATAAGCAAGCGCTGCTTCTTCTTTTCTTCTCTTGCATTTCCCTCCCTTTTCTTCTTCTTTTCTGCTGTACCAAGCGAAGCAGGGAGCAGGAAGCAGCAGGGGAAGCATTTCCTTGCATTTCTGCTGTTCCTTGCTTCGCAACCAAAGGGAGGCAGCAAGAAGCAGGGATAAGAGCAAGCACTTCCTGCAAGGCGAAGCAGGAAGCAGTAAGCAGGGCTTCTTCTGCTTCGTAAGCAGGGGAAATAAAAAATAAGCAGTGCCGCTTCAGGCTAAAACTTGAAAAAGTAGAGCTGAGTTATAGGATAGAATGGTATCTTAAGATTAATCTTTGGCTTATAATTCTCATATTACTTAAAAATTAATAACGAATGATAAGGTGTGCGTCCGCTGCTTGCTTCGCAGAAGCAGCGCTGCTATTTTATAAGCGCGGTGCATAAATAGCTGCTGTATCAGTGATAATAATTATTTAAGGAATATGATCTAAGAAGTAAAGGAATTGAACCTTTAAAAATTTTATTATAAAGATATAAAGTTACATTATTTATTAAATTTTTATGATTTATACTTTTTACAAAAATATAAGTATTATAAAAATTAATTAAAATCATAGATTATTTTATATTAATTATTTAATAAAATTTATAATTTACTCATAAATTACTTCTTTTTAATTTATATAGGTAAAGCTTACTCAGCAGATAAGAAAATAAAAAGGTAAGGAAATGATCATATTCTTTCAACTACGCTGCTCTTCCCTGCTCCGAGCTTATTCCTGCTTAGCTAACTCCTCCGCTTCCCTAGCTAAGTAACAAAAAAGAAGGGGCCGCTTCTTCCCTTCCCCTGCTTCCCCTGCTTCGCTTCCCTTGCTCCTTCCTTCTGCTGCGCAGCCTGCTCCCTGCTTCTTCTTTTCCTTGCTCTTATCTTATCCGCACCTCCCTCTTCCCTTGCTCCGCAGGGAGGGGAAGGAAGAAGGAGCAGAATTGGTACTTCCCTTGCTCTTATCTTAACCGCACCCTGCTCTTATCTTAACCGCAAGGGAAGGATGAAAAGCAAGAAGAAGAAGCAGTGAGGGAGCAAGGGAATAGGAAGGAACAGCAGCAGGAGGCGCCTTCATGTACCAGCGAATACCCTTCCTTAGGAAGTAGCTCGGAGCGGCTGGCACGATAATAATTATAATATGTGCCTTAAGTAATTACTAATTATTAAAGGTAATTGTAGATTTTAAAAATTTTATTAATTTAAATAATATAAAATAAAATGGGGGTTTAATTTAATAAATTAATTTTAAATAAAATTTTATTAAACAATAGTTATTCTAATTAATTTTAGTATGTATTAAGTTAATAGGAAAAAAACGATAATTCTCTTTCTAAAGCTACAGATAGCTGCGCTTCGCATAAGCGCGGAGCAGAGAAGGTTCCAGCATCCTTTCCCTGCTCCTGCTGCTTATTCTTAGGAGTGCGGAGCAAGATCAAGAGCAAGATCAAGAGCAAGAGCAAGAGCAAGAGCAAGAGCAAGAGCAAGAGCAAGAAGAAGCAGCCCTTCACTTACCTTCGTTTACCTTCGTTAAGGGAGCTAGGGAAGGAAGCACTCTTAACTTAAATAAAACTAATTCTCACTTATACCAAATCCTTTACTAAAGGCGAATTTTTTTCATTTTCAATTAATGTCAGATCTAATAAAGTATTTTCAATTAATCCTATTAAAGGTACAATAATAAAAAAGTGAGAAAAATAGTAAGCTGTAGAAAATTGTCCTATTTGTAGATATGGATAATCTGGGTGTTGTGAACCAATCCACAATAATACTACAAAATCAACTACAAAAAGCCAGAAAGCAAATTTCATTAAAGGTCTAAATTGAGTACTTCTTACTCTAGATATATCTGTTATAGGTAATATTAATAATATTAATAATGAACCAAACATTGCAACTACTCCAAGCAATTTATTTGGAATACTTCTAAGTATAGCATAGAATGGTAAAAGGTATCATTCAGGAACAATAGAAGCAGGAGTTACCATTGGATTAGCAGGGATGTAATTGTCACTGTGACCTAATGCATTAGGGTAGTAAAATACAAATATAGATAATACTAAAAAGAATGCAAATATTGTTACTAAATCTTTAAAAATAAAGTAAGGATAAAATGCAAGTCTATCTCCAGCTGCAGATATACCATTAGGATTATTTGAACCATGGATATGAAGAGCTATTAAATGAGCTACTGCTAAAGCAGCTAATAAAAATGGTAAAATATAGTGTAATGAGAAAAATCTATTTAATGTAGCATTATTAACTGAGAAGCCTCCTCAGATTAACTCAACAATATCTTGTCCAAATACAGGTATAGCTGATAGTAAGTTAGTAATTACTGTAGCACCTCACAGACTCATTTGACCGTAAGGCAACACATAACCCAGGAATCCGATAGCTATCATAAGTATCAAAATAATCACTCCTATAGATCATAATAATACTCTAGGACTTCTGTATGAACCATAATAAAGACCTCTTCCTATGTGAGCATAAACGAAAAGGAAGAAGAATGAAGCTACATTAGCGTGAACATATCTGATTATTCAACCATTATTAACATCTCTCATAATCATAAGGAAAAAATAATTTTTTATTTATAATAAGGCTTTGCTTTCCCTCCCATCCTTCGGTTGGGAAGCGAAGCAGGAAGCAGCCTCAGAAGGAGGGGAAGCACTAGCTTGCTCCGCATTCAGAAGAAAGGAAAGGGAAAAGAAAAATTAGTAGTTTTTTTTTTCTCCAAACAAACCTATTACTAACGGTAATATTGAATTCTTATTAATCATTATTTTTTCCTTCCCCCTCCCTGCTTCCTGCTCCGCAAGCAGCAAAGTAAGGACTATCTTTTCTAGATTAAAAAACTAGCCCCATGTATAGCCTCTGAGGTTTATATTAAAATATACTAATTTTTAATTAAATTAACCTGCTGATTATCTTAAAAAAATATATTATTCAAAATTATTACCTTAATTTTATGTTCGCGTAGCGAGCGTGTAGCAAGCGCGTAGCTTGCGCGTAGCTTGCGCGTAGCTTGCGCGTAGCTTGCGCGTAGCGAGTAAATAAAATTTATAAAGGTATTTGAATAAATTGAAGAACTTTCAGCATACAATGGAGTTTAAAGAACACATTATGAGTTTATATTACGATATGTTCTACACTGTTAAAAGCAAAATCTACATGAGGCGTATAGTGCCCTTTATAAAAAAAATAATATTATTTATAGATTAGATTAGGAACTTTAAATTTATTAATTATAGATATTGGAGGTAATATTAAAGTTGGTAAGAACCATACTTTTCCTTTATCTCATTTAAAATAGAAGGCTTTATCTCATAATTAAGTATATTAATTAAAGCTAAACAATACAAAAAACCATTAATAGTTAAGTGTTCTTTATTTTTATACTTATTAAATAATAATACAAAAATATAAAAGATATTTCGTATAGATGATTGTAAGGGGGGTAAAGATCAAAATGCTTTATTATTTCATTTACACTTTCAATAGAACGTGCTCTGTAATAACAAAAATCTTCTGACTCTCTATAATCACCTACTTTAAAAAATGATTTTATCTCTTTTAGTAATGATGAATCTCTAATACTCATAGTAATATTAAATAAAGGAGAGATTCTCCATCCAAATCGAAGATTATTATCTTTACTAATAGAAAATGAAAAAGAACCCTCCGCATCCACTAAACCAGTTACAAATCATGGATTTAAAGAAGTATATACTATTTCTTCTAAAAATATCATATAAAAAAATATCTGAGGAGCGCTAAAGAGTGCCAGATTATAAATAATATATATTATTTTTTTAGGAGGATTATATCTTAAATTAATTTTTTATTAATCTTTTCACGTATAATCTCTGAAGATAAAATTTTCCTGCTGATTGTTTCTAAATATTAACAAAGTTTTTACTAATTTTTGGATAGGATTAAGATTAGTACATGTTAAATTTCTTTCTTACTTTTTTTAAATTTCCTAACGATATTAAAATTATTAATAGAAAGGGAGGCAGCACTTCTTATGCTAAGCAAGGAGCTCTTGCTCCTTATTCCTTCCCCTCCTTCTTCTTCCTTCCCTTTCCTTGCGCTTTCCTGCTTCTTTTCCTTGCTCTTATCTTATCCGCACTGCGGTGCTTGCGGAGCATGCAAGAAGCAACCAAAGGGAGGGAGAGGGGCTTGCTCCGCAGCAGAGGGAGGTGCTTGCTCTTATCCCTGCTTCTTCTTTTCTTGCTCTTATCCGCAGCTCCGCAGCAGCTCGCTTCGCTTAGGAGCAAGGAAAAGAAGAAGCAGGGAGGCGAAGCAGGAAAAGGGAACAGCAGAAAAGAAGAAGCAGGAAGCATAAGCAGCAGAAGAAAGCGCTGCTGTTCCTTCCCTTCGGGAAGCGAAGCACCCTGCTTCTTCAGCTTCCTGCATGCTTCCTTTCCCCTGCTGCGCTTCCCAAAGGGAGGCGAAAGAAGCAGGGAAGGAAAGCAAGTAACCGGAGGAGGAAAAGGGGAACCGAAGGATGCTGCGCGCTGCGCAGGGAAGAAATTTTCAGCAAACAGTGAAATTTTATTTTTTAATTTATATAAAAATAGCTACGCACTTTTCATAGCTAAAAAACAACCACTTAAAATTTGTATTACTAAACATAGTCCTAATAAAGAACCAAAATTTCACAAATAAGATATATTAGCAGGTTCAGGTGAATCTACTATATATGAATTATATATTCTAAGTAAAACATTATTTTTAAGAAATCTCATGTTTATTTTACTAATCTCCTCCGCAGAAAGAGAATTTTTATTTTAATTAACTTTATTAAGATTTTAGCGCAGCATCCTTATTCAATTCTCTTATTCTTAGAAGCAAGGGACTCTAGCTTCTAAGGGAGGAATAAGGAGCCCAGGCTCATAACTAAAACTTCTCTAGCATTTCTTCTGTTCCTTCCCTTGCTCCTTCTGCTGTACCAAGCGGTGGGAACGCAGGCATAAGAAGAAGCTGAAGCAGCAGAGAGATCAATTTACCTTAAAAAATTAAAAAAGTTTAATTGATAATATTATAATAAAACCTTTACTATAGAATCCTTTAGAAAAATAACTAAAACTTTCTAAAATAATTTGCTTTTTTGAGCTGGCCGGAAGGAGGTACGGACGTACGGAGAGAAGTCTTAGTTATCCACCAGCAGCTAAGCAGTTCCTTGCTTTCTGTTTACATCTTTAAGATTAGCAGTTGTAAGAGTGAAGAATGTGCACTTCATCCCTTTTGTACCAATTCTGCTTCTTCTTCCTTCCCTTTGCTTGCATTTCTTCTTTTCTGCTTGCGGTTAAGAGCAGGAAGCAGCAAAGCGTAGCAAGGGAGGGAGGAAAAGAAGAAGCAGGGAGCAGGAAAGGGAAGGAAAGCAGGAAGCAGGGAGCAGGAACAGCACCCTCGCTTGAAAGAAGAAGGGAAGGTGATGGAGATCTATAAAAATTATCTTTTAGTTAAGATAAGGTATACATTATAATAATATTCTTGATATATAATCAAAAGTTAATAGTAATAGTAAAAAAAAATTATATGATTATTTTTAATTATAATAATTTGATTAGCCATGCATTGCAAGTAGGCTACAATCAGCAGGACACTAAAAAGATGAATAAAGCTAAGCCCCCCCCCCCCACTTTGGATACGCTGCTGCAACAAACAGCGGTAGGGAGGAAGCAGCAATTTTTATTCTTTAATAGGTATAAATGCTAATTACTTAAATTAACTTCCTTTACTGTTATTAAAAAGTGTAATTGCTTCCTTCCACTCCTTTCCCTCCCTCTTCCCTTTGGTAGCAGGGGAAGGAAGAAGGATAAGAGCAAGCACTTCCTGCTTCTTCCTTTTGCTGCGCAGCCTGCTCCTTCTTCCTTGCATGCTTGCGGAGCAGGCAAGCACCCAAAGGGAGGGTGCGGATAAGAGCAAGGAAAAGAAGGAAGAAGAAGCAGCTTCCCTGCTTCGCTTTGCTGCCTGCTCCGCAAGAAGAAAGAAAAGGAAAGGGAACATCAGAAAAGAAGGAAGAAGGAGCAGCTTCCTTTCACTTGCTCCTGCATACGGATAAGAGCAAGCAACCGAAGGAGGGGAAGGAAAGAAGCATTTCTTCAAAAAGAAGGAAGAAGAAGCATAAGCAGCGCGGAGCATTTTTACTTTCCTCTTTTTCTCTAAATTTAAGTTTAGTTTAATACTTTCAGCTTAGTACTTACCAGCTTAGTGCGTTTATGCTATCAAGCTATAAATTTACCAATCTACTATGAATGTAAGAAAATCAGCTTTCCCTTCCCTCCGGTTACGGAGCTAGGAAGGAGAAAAGGAGGAGGTATAATGAAGTGTAGACAAATCAAGGTACGATGCCTCCTTCGGTTTCCTGCTGCTTCCTTTCACTTCCCTCTGGTTTTACTGCGCACCCCTCCACTGCTTCGCAACCAGAGGGAGGGGTGCTTTCCTGCTTTTTCTTCCGCAGTGCGGATAAGAGAAAGGAAAAGCATGCAAGGAAGAAGAAGCAGGGGAAGGAAAGCAAGCGCTGCTTTCCCTTTCTAAGAATAAGAAGCAGCAAAGTGAAAAAACTGAACACTTTTATACTCGCTACCTTTGAGTGTAGCTGGTTAGCAAATAGCTTTTTTTTTTTAATTATAATTAAAAATTAAATATTTATATAAACACTGTAACAATAATTAATATTAATTTTTTAATACTTACTATATAATTTTATATTACGATTCTTTTAATAATATTGTTTTTAGTGATTCAATTTTTTATATGCCCCCTTTTCCTTGCATTTCTTCTTTAGCTTTTCCTTGCATTTCTTCTTTAGCTTTTCCTTGCTCCTTTCCCTCCCTTTGGTTGCTTGCTCTTATCCCTGCTTCGCCTCCCCTCCCTCTTCCCTTTGTTTGCGAAGCAGGGGAAGCGGAGCAGGGGAAGGAACAGCAGAAATGCTAGCGGAGCAGGGTAAGGGAAAGGAAGAACGCAGGGAAGAAGAACTGCTGCGGTTAAGATAAGATAAGAGCTGCGGTTAAGATAAGATAAAGAAGAAGCAGGGCTGCTTCTGCTTCTTCTTCCTTCTTTTCAGCTGTACCCTCCCAGCTTCTTCTTGCTTTTCCTTGCTCTTATCCGCACCCTCCCTTTGGGTGCTTGCCTGCTCCGCAAGCATGCAAGGAAGAAGCAGGAAGCAGGAAGTGCTTGCTCTTATCCTTCTTTTCTGCGAAGCAGTGCGGATAAGAGCAAGGAAATGCAAGGAAAAGAAATCAAGCACTGCTTACGAAGGATTAAGCGCCACATCCTTCGCTTGCGGAGAAGCGTAGCAAAACTAGAAGGGTAAAATTAATTTCATTTAACAAGAACAAAGTAACTATGTTCATAAGATCCTCTAATTAACAGTGATAAACAGATAATACTCCACCTTATGAAAATATGAAATAAATTAAGACTAATAGGAAGAATTGCAGATCAGCTCCTTATCTTTCTATATTCTTATTTTACTATAGGGTATAATAGTATTTTAACTTGAACAATAAAATGCCTCCTTATGCTGCGCAGCAGCGCGGAGCAAGAAGCAGCCCCTCCCTTCCCTTGCGGTTAAGAGCAGGGAAGGGATATATAGGTTAGAGCTAAATTGCTAGATAGAATTCAAACAAAAAAATATTTAATTTTAAAAATGAATGAAATTTGAAAGATTTTTTATTTAAGATTTGTAGTTAAAAGAGGGAATTATTAAGATTTATTTTTAACAATTTTAGAGAATTGAAATATTTATCGTGTTTTATACAGAGTTTTTTTAGGGATTATATTAGAAAGAATTCATTGGTAAACAAAATTATAAATTATAAATTATAAAAAAAATTTTTAGTTTAAGATTGAATTAAGTAGAAATAATATAATTGATAATCTTATAGGGTGGGGGTGCATAGTGTCTAATCTTCTAATTAGAAGAAAAAAAAGGTGAAAGTAAAAGCCTGAATAAAAGTTTTATTATTAAAATAATTGTTTTAATTTAATTAAAGTTGTAAAGGTTGTAAGTGAAAAAATTAGTAATAATATAATAATAAAAAATACCCAGAAATTACTACTTTTTTGTCAAAAAATAATATATTTATTTAAAAAAGAATTGAGATGTCGACCTAGACTATATTTATTTAAAAATTCAAATTTTAAAGAATCTGATTTTATTAATAATTTACAGGCTGAAATGATTAATAGTATTAATAATAAATATATTTTTATAAATTCAAGTGATATAAGATCAGTTAAAATTCCTGAAAAAAATTTATCTTCATTATATTCTAAAGGACATTTTATGAATGAATCTAAACTAGATTTAAATTCAGGTTTATTCATAGGTGAAGGTTGAGTTCAATCTACTTGAACTTTTTGAACTTCTTTAGTAACTGAAAGTGTACCTTTCCATTGTAAAGGATCTAGTAAGAATTTTGAATTTATAGGACTGTTATTGATTATAAAAGTAGGCTTCATTTCAATATGAGAATTTAGATTCTGAGCTATTGTATTAGATTTCATTTGGGAAAATTCTTTTGCATATTTAATAAAGTCAGATAAATTACCACTAACAGTAGCTTCAATATGAGTAGGACCAACTTCTGAAACAGTCGCACCTGGATTAATTTTAGGAGGAAAAGCCGTAGTGATTATTTTATAAGTTAATGCTAATCCACCTCCACCTAAACCACAAGTTCCAATTTTAGGTCAAAAAGCCATTTTATTATGTGCTAATAATGTAGCTGAAATACGTGCACCAGCATAAAAGGCACCATAAGGTCCTAACTGATTGATCAGATCAATAACCATTTGTCCTTTTAAAGTTACTGAATAGTTATCAAGTTTCATATGTATTTCATTAACATCTAAAAATATTGTATTTTGGTATAGGTAAATTTTATAACTAATGAAGATTATTATAATTATAAAAAGATATATTAAACTTGATTTATTAATATTATTTAATATGAAAATAAATCTCCTTTTATTATTATTTCCCAGAAATCCTTTATAAACTAAACTAAATAAACAAGAATGAAATAATAAAGATAAAATAAAAATAATTATTTTTGTAGGAATATCAAATGTAAGAAAAGTCATTGAGTTAATTGAAGTATATTGAACTCTAAAAAAAGAGTATTTATTTTTAATTCCGCATCCTATGATTATGCAAGGTTATCTGTTTATTAGAGATAAAGAATTTTTTAATTATATTCTAAATTAAAGATATAAAACTAAAGTAAAAATTAAATTAAAAATTTAAGAGTGTTGAGTGGGGAAAGAAATTTAAGAGTGTTGAGTGGGGAAAACTTCCTAAAGCTAAGATTAAAATAAGGATAAAAACAATCAGATTTGAACTGATAATTTATACTAATAGAGTTGTTTAATATTAGTATATGTTATTTCCATTTTAACTATGTTTTTTTTTTTTTAGATAATAATTTTAAATCTTTTTTCTTCTTTTATTTTAAATAGGATGATGATATTTTATTTGGGGGGTGCGTAATTTTAATATTAATTTAAAAATTTAGAAAATATAATTCTATTATCTAAATTTAACAAAATCTAAATCTATTTTATTTTCCATCAATAATTTTTGTACTTCAGGATTATTTTTATCTAAAGTAAATAGAATTTTAGGTGTTAATTGTCCTGAATTAGAAGTCATTTCATCTAATTCACTTCTGCTTTTTGAAATTCCTTCTGTTAAAGTATTTATTATTTTATCTTGTGATACTAATTCACTAGCTTGTGTTTTTATTATTTTATTTAATTCTTCAATTAGTTTAGTAGAATTAACACTACCAGTTTCTATAATACCCTGTGGTGTTTCAGATCCACTTGAATTAATTCAAGTATCAATACCAGATCTTTTAACTGAATATAAACTTTCACTACTTTGTAAAGATTTAGGTGTATCAGAGTTGTGAGAATCCAGAGGTGATCTAAAATATTTATTATCTTCAGCTTGAAAAGTATCAATTGACATTTTTGAAACAGAAGAATTTAAATCAATTAAAGATTCACTTTTTGGTAAATCTGGTTCAACTTTTTTTGAACTAAGGTATGCTATAATTGCATCCCAATTTCAATAAATAATACCACCGATTATTACTATTCCACCAATGATACAACAATATTTACCAATTTCAGTCCATTTAACTGAATCTTCTGAATTAGAAGAAGGTGAATCTTTTGGATAAGAATCATCTGGAAAATTATAATTATAAATTTTTCTTAATGATTCTGAAGTTAATTCTGATTTTGATTCTGATTTTGATTCTGAATAATTACTAGTACTTTCATTAGTAGAAATTTGACTTTCATTAAATGAATCTAATCAAAAATAAAAGAGGGTTCTAATATTTATTTTATAAATCAATAATAAATATTTCAGGTTCAAATTCATAAAAATAAAATTCATGAATTCAATACATAAGTTAAATAACTTTTACTTATCCTTTATATTCAGTTGAGATTAAATTATTATTTAATTCCTTTTAAAACAGGAATTTATATGGATTTATTAAAATTAAAAAAATATTTACCATATTTATGTTAGGGTGAGATACTTGTTTCAAATTACCTAACTTAAATAATTATTAAAAATAAATAGTACCACTATTAAATAATAGTGGTATTGAATAGCTCAATTACCCAGTGTTATTTCTTACATAACATAATGTTAAAATTTATTCATAGAAAATTAATTAAAATTTTTTTTTATATTTATATGTTTATTTCTGAACCGAAAATTTTCTTTAATAAATTACAAGGATTGGTTATATCATTAAAAAATAAAATAATTAGTTTTTTTCACACTACTAATTCATTTGTAAATATAATGTATAATTCTAGTAAACCTTATATAAAATATTTTTCTTTAATAGGGAAAATTATTCAGTTTATAATTAATATTACTTTCGGAGGAATTATAATATATTATAATCCTATATCAGATCTTTTTGAGAATTTTTTTAATATAGAAATAATCAAAAATTCCTTAAATAAAATAAGTATATTTTTTAGTAATATATCAAATTATTTAAATTCATTAATAAATAAATCAAATCCAGATATAGAATTATTAAATCAAGAATCTAAAGATTTTGAAGATTTAGATCTTGATAGTTTAAGAAAAAGTTATAATTTTAATGATTATGATTCTAACACACTTCCTAAAGGAGATGATAACTCTAATAATCCTTCCTATTCTAAAACTGATACTAGTAATTGAAGTGAAATAGGTAAATATTGTTTAATTATATCTGGAGTAATAATTATAGGTGGATTGGTTTATTATAATTTAGATGGAATTTTAGCTCATTTAGGATATATTCCTAAAAATAATAATGATAATTTCTATGATAGTAATTCAAATCAAAGTTTAATAGATTTATCAACTCCTACAAATTCTAATTCAAATTCACCTTCTAGTGACCAATTTATTAGATATTTTAAAGATCCTAATTTAAACTCAACAAATAGTTCTCCTATTTCTATAACATCAGAATTAAGTGAAATTAGTAATAGAACTAGTTCAAATTACTCTACTTCTAGTTCAGTTACTATTAAACCTGAAGCTATTAATGTTGAATTATTAAGTAATAAACCTGAAGAAATCATTATTAAATCTGTTGAATCTCCATCTCCTAAAAAAATCCTTTTAAGAATATCAGAAGAAACTCTTAATAAATTAAGAGAAAAAGGAGAATTATCTCCATTAGATAAAGATATAACTGATTAAAATATAGAAAATTAATTGATTAACATACGCACCCTAAAATATTTAAAAGAAAAATAATTAAAAGAGGATAATTAAACAAAAATTATAAGTATAGATAATATTTTTTTTTTATTTAAAAATGTTTAAATTATTTATTTTATCTCCATTAAGAAATTGTTTAAAGAGTTTTAAAGCATATTTCTCAGAAAAAACAAAATTTTCAATTTCGAATATAACCTTTGGTCTAACTCTAACATTATTTACAATTCTCGTTCTAGTTTCATTTCGTTCAGTTATCCCTATAATTCATCATATTTCATCTGAATTATTCATCTATACTAGATCTGTCATAAAATTTAAAATATATTTTTTTAGTTTTTCCTTTAGTATATTAACTTTATTTAAGTTAATTTTATATTTAATAATTTTTAGTTTAGTTACTTATATATTATATATAGAATTATATTTAGGTAAAAGAATCAAATACTACGAGACAGAAGTGACTGAAAATATAACTATGTTACAAAGTGGTTTTTTTAGTTTATCAACAAGCAATACATTAAAAAGAGTATTGGCTCTTACTTTAGGTAGTGCTACTCTTATTGGTGGTTTTTCAGCAATCAAAAATGAATTAATCACACACTCTAATATTCCGAAACTTCTTAATGAATTGCTCGAGAAAGTTAATACCTTAGATAATAAGGTTACTCAATTGGAAAGTGAAAATAACTCCTTAACGATCGCAGCACAAAATGGAAGAACATCTAATATAGCTTTTTCAGATTCAATTTTATCTGTTACCAACGAGAACAAAAAAACTATAACTAGTACAATGCAAAATTCAGCTGAAATAAAAAAATTAATTACTTTAGCATTTAATGAAAGAGATCCTGAAAAACAAAAAGCATATTTAACAGAGATCTTCAGTAAATTATCTTTAATAGATGCTAAACAATTAGAATTATTGCGTAGTCATGGAAAATTAGCATCACATGCTGAAGAATTTCATGCTAAATTTAAAGAACTGAAATCCGAGGAATCTAAAATCTCTGAAAGTCAAAATCAAAATTCAGATAGTAAGTCAAATCCAACTTCTGATTCTTCAAACCCGCCTATTTTAAGTCCACTAGAATCTGATCTATTTTTTAAACTATCTACTTTAAAAGAATTGAGTATTGGATTTCTTATAATGAATAGTGTTATTCTCTCATGTATTGTTAATATAGTTTTTACTTATTTTGGTGAGTATTTAATCCATAAATTTTCTTTAGAGGTGAGATATCCTAAATTATCTAAGATAATAGCTTTAAGAAGACAGTTTCAAGGTTATTATTTAAAAATTAATATTACTATAATTATAATAGATGTTTTGATCCAAATGTTAGTTCTTCTTTCTATCCTTTCATTATAAATTAATATATTTTATGCACCCCCCCCCTATATCTTTTGTGGAGATATAGGGGGGGGGGTATAACACGTTTTGGAGAGGTATTTTGAATTGGTACACGCATTATTAGAGGAATGATTTACAACCAAAAATAAATTTGAATTAGAATAGAAGGATAATAGAAATAGAATAGAAATATAATTTTTTTTATTTAATTATAATTATTCGAAAATCTAATAAAATTGATTAATCATTTCTCTACTATGATTATAAAATAAAGAGATAGTAATCATAGTAATGGATAATTAAAGGATTTGATGCTCTCTCAAAATAAGAACCTTTTTTTATCCAAATAAAAATAATCTTTTTCAAAAAACAAAAAAATTAATTTAAAATGAATAGGTTTATTGGCTATATAAGAGATAACTTTGGTAAGGGTTTGTTTGCTACTATAGCTTTAGATGGTTATCGTAGACAATTAGAAGAGTCTCATTTTCAAAAATTACTAGAACAAGCTAAATCAGATAAAAAGAAAGCTGAAAAACTTCTAGAAGAGAAAGATAAAGCTCTAGAAGCATCAGCTAAAAGTGATAGTGACTTTAATACTAAAATGACAAGTTCTAAACTTAGATATGAAGAGGCTGATGATAAATATAAGGCTGAAGTCTCTAATCTTGATAATGTGAAATCTAAAATTGAGAATAAACATTTAGAACCTGGGGAGACTATGGAAATGCTTGAATCAAAAAGAGCACGACTTACTTCAAGTGTTGAGAAATTGTCAGAAATTAGAGAAAAACAGGTTCAAGAACTTCTAACTAATATTAAGGAATTTACTGAAAAAAAGAGTTTTATATTTTCTTTCTTTAACGATTTATGGGAAAATTATAGTAAATTTATAGATACTTTAACTCTTGATCAAATCGTTATTATATTTAATCTTATAGGATATAGTATGGTATTTTCTACATTAACAAATTTAGTAATATTAATTATAGGAGATAAAATTATAGAGAATTTCAACCTTGATATTAAGTTTCCTAAAATTGCTAGATTTATTAAGGTTAGAAAAGAATTAAATAAAAAACTATTGAATTTTTATATTCTCTCTTTTTATGTATTAATCTTATTACTTGTTTTAGCTAACTTATATATGTTTTTTTTAAAATATACTTTCTAATAATTAATTTTTTTAACAAACATCTATACCTTTAGATATAAAAATATCTACATTTGAATGTATTAAAAAATTTATGGTTAAAGATTTTGGCGCTTACTTTAACCCCAAAAAAAAATAACTATTTATTTTATCAAATATAACTATTTATTTTAACAAATTATAGTAATTAAGATCAAGCTATAATTCAATTAATAATAATCAAATACGTACCCACCCATTTTAATTAACGGATCTTTCGGTTAACAACAAATTAATTAAAAATGAATTTTAACTTACAACTCTTTAATAATAGTATCTATTGCTTTATTAAGTGCAATCATTTTAGAAGAGAATACTTCAGTGTTAATTCCTCTTGCTTAACTTCGCTTTTACCTTTAAAAGGTTAATGAATTTAAATATTTAGATCAGGTTTAAAATTCATTTAATGAATGATATACTATTTCCCCCTTATATCATTCAAAAAATTTTAGGATCTTTTCAAAAACTTATATTTATAAAAAAAAATGCAAAATAAAAAAATAAACAATGTCTGTTCAATAATAAATAAATGAAATGATTTTTCATTTAAGATTAATTCTAATTTTATTACTGATAATTTAATTAAAATTAGTTTAACTTCTTTTAAAGCTTATTTATTAAATAATATAGATAAAAATCTATCAATTAAAATATTAATTCTTTTCAAAATAAAAACCATTAATAATCAATACAGAACTATTTCCTATATGCAATGTATTGATATAAAAGATTTCGAATTATTAAATAAAATATTCATTGAATATTGAAATCTAAGAAGTGATGATTACTATTTAGCCCAATTCTCACATATAATATTCACTTATAAAATTATAAAATTAGAAAAATATTCTCTTTTGGATCAAGAAACAAAAATAGTTAAAGTAAACGATATAAATAAAAATGAACTTAAAACAAATAGTTTAAAATACGGTAGATTTAATATTCCTAGTACTATGGATTTTAATCTTTGAGGAGTAGCACATTGAATAGATGATAGTTCTATTATTGTCTATAAAAGCTCTAGTGATTTAGAATATCATATAAAATTATTCGAAAATTATCAAACAGTTGATCTTATGTTAGATGATAACTTACTTTTAAGTTTTAAAGATACAATGAATGATAAATATGACTTATCAACCTTTAATAGAAAGTTTAAAAATCAAGAATATTTTTTTCAAGAAGGTGAATTAGTATTAAATAAAATAGAAAAAAAAGTTCAATTTTTAACTAAAACAAAACGAAACATGTATAATTCTAAGAAATTTATAACTATGGATTTAGAGACTAGAGTAATTAATGAAGTAATGACTTCTTTTTGTGTGAGTCTTTACGATGGGAAAAATTTTAAATCATTCTATTTAAGTGATTTTGATAATGAAAAAGAGATGTTGAGAGAATCCATTAAATTTATTATGAAAAGAAAGTATGATAACTATAAAGTATACTTACATAACTTCTCTAAGTTCGATGCTATTTTCCTTCTAAATATTTTGACTGATTTAAGTAATAGTGTTCATCCTATTATTAGAGATGGAAGATTTATAAATCTTAGATTTAATTTTGCCAGTAAATATAATTTATATTTCAGAGATTCATTATTATTATTACCTGCTAGTTTAAATAGTTTAGCTAAGGAATTTAATGTTACAAATAAAGGAATTTTTCCTTATACTTTCGTAAATAATGAAAATATTTCTTTAAATTATGTAGGACTAATACCAGATTTAAACTATTTCGAAAATATATCTGCAGAGGAATACGAAATATATTCAAGCAAATTTAACAACGATTGAAATTTACGAAAAGAAACAATAAAATATTGTGAATTGGATTGTTTAGTATTATATAAAATAATAGATAAATTTTCAAATTATATATTCGAATTATTTAGAGTAGACATTATTAAATATCCAACTTTATCATCACTAGCTTTCGCTATATTCAGATCTAAATTCTTAGGAAACTCTAAAATACCTCTAATTCATGGAGAAATCTTTAATTTTATAAAAGAATCTTACACTGGAGGTAGTGTGGATGTTTACAAACCTTGTATTGAATTTAAGAATGAGAATACTAAAGTTTATAGATACGATGTTAATTCTTTATATCCTTTTGTAATGAAAAATTTTCCTATGCCAACAGGTGAACCAATTTATTTTGAAGGAGATATTTTAAATATTTATAATAATGAAGGAGATAAACCATTTGGTATATTTGAAGTTGAAATTACTACTCCTGAATATATAAAGATTCCTTTACTTCAAAAAAGAATTAAAACAGATAAAGGATATAGAACTATTTCACCTATTGGAAATTGAACTGGAAAATATTTCTCTGAGGAATTATATAATGCAGCAAAATATGGTTATAAATTTCAAATTAAGAGAGGATATCTTTTCAAAAAAGGTAACATATTTGAGGAATATGTAGATTTCCTTTATGAATTGAAAAAGAATAGTAGTAAAGGTAGTCCAAATTATATAATTAGTAAACTACTTTTAAATAGTCTTTATGGGAGATTAGGAATGAATCCAATTGCGGAAAATCATATTATAATAAGTAATGAAGAGGCATTAAAATTATATTCAAAAAAGAATATTACTAATATAATTGATTTAAAGAATGGTAAAGAATTAATTTCATTCTTTAGTATACCAACAAATTCTTATAAGGATGATTATAATATTAAAAATACTTCTGTAGTAGTGTCGACTGCTGTAACAGCTTCGGCTAGAATTTATATGACTCAATTTAAGACGGATAAAAATTTAATAATTTATTATTCCGATACTGATTCAATTGATGTAAATAAAGAATTAGAATCCAAATTTATTGGAAATGAGTTAGGACAAATGAAACTAGAACACATATTTGATGATGCAGTATTCTTAGCACCAAAAATGTATGGTGGAATTACTAAGGATTATGAATATGTTAGAATTAAGGGTCTAAAGAATCCAATCAAATTTAATGAATTAAAATCTTTACTTAAAAAGGAAGAAATGTTAGAAATAAAACAACAAAAATGATATAGTGATATATCTAACGGTGTATTCCATATAAAAGATGAAATTTATACATTAATGGTTAATAACAAAAAAAGAAAATTAATCTATAACGAAAATAATGAATTTATTGATACAAAACCAATAAAATTAAAGAATGATACTATAATTGATTAATTCTTCTTTCTTCGCAGCTTTACAAAATAAATAAACTTATATCACAGCAAAGCTTAAGTTTTTTGACTTATCTATTAAATATAGATAAGTTTTTTTTTTTAATTCTATTTCTGCTTCTTTTATACAAGAATTAAAAAAAAAAAAACTTAACCAATCTTATTTTCATCTAATATAGATGAGAGAAAGGGATTAGTTAAGGAAAAATGCAAAGTATGGGGGTAATTAATTACTTTTTTTTTAATTTAATTAAACTTAAGAAATCATATATTTTGATTTTATAATTTTTTCTAAGTCTAATTTTCCTAGTTTAGGAATCGTTGGTATTTCTAAAAATTTATCATTCTCTAGTAAAACATATGATTTATCATTAGTTTCTTTAATCACAAATTGATTATCCTCTAAATTTTGTATAAATCTTGTATGATAATCATTTAAAAACTTATTATCTGAATAAAGTAATACAAATTGTTTTTTCACTCTATATTCTAAAGATCCCATATAGTTAGGTAATGTTCCAAAACAATCGTGAATAGTAATCACCGGGTTAAAATTATCATTAATTGCATTCTGAATTATATTCATTAAATGAGTAGCATCTAGTGAGTGAATAATATTAGGAATTATAGATTGAATTTGTTTTCCTTTATCTATTTTATCAGTGTTTTCCTTAATAACAATCTTTTTACTCTTACCAAATATAGAAATACTAATTACTTTCTTCTTTCTCTTAAAATAATTTTGTGTGATTTTAAGACCTGAAGGAGTTATTCATGTCATTGGTAATTCTAGTTTAACTGCTAATTTAGCTAATTCAATAAAATAATTATAAATTTCATTTAATGATGGAAATACCACAAATATTTGGTCATTTATAATAGAAGCAATTTTATATATTTCTTTATTTGATAGACGTATATATTTTCCATCTTTTCCTTTACAAATGAATTTAGTTTTACTCTTATTTGATTTAAATGAATCTAAAAAATCATTATGTATTTCATTCTTAGGTTTAGTATAGAACTCATCTACAAAAATTTCCTCATCTATATTTTTAAATATTGATTGTAATTGATTAGAGATACCATATTTAGTAACATTATAAACTTTTGTCATTATAGGAACTTTAACTTCTTTTCTAGTTAGTTTTACTAAAGATAACATTGAATATTCAATATTTTCTTCTCCAAACTTATTTATTGCCTTATTTATTGGTTCTAATAATCTTTCATAAATATCACCTGGTTTTTCTTCAATTGTTGATTCAATAAGATTAGTATTAGCTCCTAGTTCTAAATCTTTCATTAATGCAGCAAGGTGTTGTATTCCACTACAACTTGCATCTAAAAATACAGGAGTTTTAATTAATGCATTAGGATTATTATGAATTTCTCTCATATTTAAACAGAAAGCTGTGAAAATGAAGGGACTTTCAGCTGTTAAAATAAGTTCTCTATCTAAATTTATTATTTTATCATAGTTTTTATTCACTCAATCAATTCTATCCTTAAAACTTGCTTTACTAATTTTATTTTGATTATGACTGTTAGCTCCATAAATATATAAATAAAATTTACCTTCCTCATTAACTTTTTCTCCTTCTCAGAAATTTAATAAAGATAAAGATAAATCACCAGATTGATAACTTAGAAAAAATGATTGAGTGTAAATTCTTCCTCTTCAATCAGCATGAGTATTTAAATAAAAGGGACCTCTTTCATAAAGTTTAGCAACTTCTAACGTAATTGTTCTTTGTAAAGCATCATTAGGTTTAATATGTTCTAAAATATATTTTCCTTCTTCAGATGTAATATAGTCAAGCAACATATTGTTTACTCCAAATTTTATAGAATTTAAGTAATTAACTGTTTGATAAATTAATGCTTTATTTTCTATTATATGATCATGTGATTCATTACCAGTAATTATATCTAATTCTCTACTTTTATTAGATAAGAATCCACCATATGTATCTTTTGATCAACTATTAGGATTAACAATCATTGGAAAAGTATTTGGATCAATTATAATATTTTTCTTTATATCTTCAAGATAATAATTATTTATATTTAAAAAATTTGGTTCATTTGTATAATAAGAATCAATTTTTATATTTCTATAAAAAAGATCATGAGGATAAGTTTGTAAAAGACTCATAAAGAAATCTCCTAATTTTAATATATTAACTGTATCCATTCTTACAGAATTCTTAAATTCTTTAAAATTATGATTATTCTCATATCTAACTTCTTTTTTTCACATATGGAAAAGTATTTCTCCTCCAACTCTGAGAGCTATTGAGTTATAACTAATTCTTGAATAAAAAGCTAAACAAATAGAAAATGTTAGTATAATATAATCGAAATTATTTAATCTTTCTCCTATTGTTGGAAATTTTCTAGATAAATAATTATTTTCTTTCATAACATCTAATGTTTCTTTAGAAGATTTTATTGACGAAAGAACTTTATCTGGATGTTTATTAAGAAGAAATTTATTATCATTTAATTTATCTGATATTATTTCTATTCAATTATTTTCAAGTTTTTGTTGAGCCTCATATTTTTTATTATCTTGCTCCGTATCTAAATTATTAGTTTCATCAATTATTTCTTTAATTGAATCAAGGTATGAAGCTATAACACTTTTTTTAAATGCAGGAGTAGGTTCTGAAGTTACCGCAGAAGTAGAATTGAATAAGCATGAAGAAGTATGATATTTTCTAATTCCATTTTTATTTTGTTTCGACAAAGGGGATATAGATAATGTGGATGATTTATTTTCATTTTCATCATTTCATATTTTTGGTTCATTTATGTCAATTTTTGGATTTTTATAATCAGCAAGAAGTTTTGATTTATATTCTTCATTTGATCTTACATATTCTATTATTAGATCTTGTATTGATTTAGTAGTATAATCAAATAATTTTTTATCCGTTTCAGTTAATTCTCTATGAAAAGATTCTACTATTTCCATAGATGAATTAGCTCCATTTTGTCAACAAGCTAGAAATAATGATAATTTTGATTGAAGAGGAGAAAGAAGATGTTTCTTATTGTTTGATCCACCACTTATATCAATAGAAGCTGTTGCAAATCGAGCACATATTTTATGTCATGACATATCATCGAAAACAAAAATATATTCAAATGAGTATTGCTTTTCTTTTTCAAATATAAATTCAAAGAAAGATAAATTAAAGAAATTATCTCGACTTAAAAAATGTAATAAAATTTCTTGATCTGGAAAAGAAGGTGCAATAAATATTTCTTTCTTATTAATATGTTCTATTTTTGTAATAAAAAAGATTCTGAATCTTTTTAATTTTAAGTGAAACATTCTTCTTGAAACTGCTTCTCTATCTTCCACAAAAAAATTATTAGTAACAAATGAAGTGGCTATTGAACTTTTAAATCCTTTTTTTTGTTTATTAGGAAGAGGAGTAGAAATAGCTAATATTGTAAATGTATTTTTATTTGGATTAAACATTGTTTTTTTTATTTATTTTTTTTTTTTTGAAAAGATCCGTTAATTAAAATGGGGTATATATTTGATCATTATTAATTGAATTATAGCTTGATCTTAATTACTATAATTTGTTAAAATAAATAGTTATATTTGATAAAATAAATAGTTATTAATTTTTTATAGAAGATCCTTTGAATATAATAGAAACTGAGACTCTGCATATTTCTGCACCTTAATCCTTGATCAGTACAGCGTTGTAGAGGTAAGCGTTTAAACTTTCCTTCGGTTGCTTCTTCTTTTCCTGATCCAGCAGCTTCTTCTTTTCTGATGTTCCTTCACTTTCTCTTTCTTTTCCTTGCATTTCCTTGTATGTAGAGCAAGTACTACTTGAATATCTATAATTTAAACACAATATAATTTGATATTATTCAAAAAACTAATATCGACAATAGTAATAGTAAAAACATATATATACCACTATATAAATATATTTGTATATATGCCTTAGAAATATTAATATCCTCTATATTAATTAAAAATAAGATATGTTTTTTTAATACTACTTTCATTATATAACATTTTTTAAAAATTATTTTTATTTTGAAAAGATTTATATATTTATACTGAAAATAAATCTTATAACAGTTTATTATTAACCGCCACTTATATTTAATTATCCATTTATGATTAGGGGGTACGTATTCGTAATTTTATAAAATTTTTATAATCATATTGTAGTGACATATTTTGATTAAAATTTAGATCTTAATTATTATAAAAAAAGAGAAAAAAGTGATATTATATTAAAGACTTAAAAAAGATGTAATTACTATAAATAATAGAAAAAGACTAAACATATAAATAATAGTTTTTATATATAATTCTGCGAACATTTTATAATTGTTAAATTTACTAATATCTTTAATATTTAATAAAGTAATTTGTAAAAATTTAGGAAGATTTTCAGATATATGAATATCCTCAGTATTCAGACTTCTATATTTAATTAGATAATATAATTTAAATAAATAAAAATTAATAAATAGTGAAGAACTGAATATAACAATAAATTTAAGGCATAATAAAATCTTATTAGGATTAGACATTAAATAATTAAAAATGATTGTTATAAAAATAATAAAAATAAATAAAATTAAAATTATAAAAATATATTTTAAAAAAATAGAATCTTTAAATTTTTTACTAATTTTTGTTAGAATAAGAAAAATATAAGAATTACTTACATTTGAATCAGATCCTTTAATTAAATGATCTATTATTTTTGTTGATCCATGTCTTAAAGTAACTGAACTAATAGAAGATAAACTTAAAGCAATTAAAACAGCCTGAATTCTAAACACTCTCATAGATCTATTTCGCTCAATATAAAGTAACTCCTTTTCTTTTCTAGGATAATTTTTATTATCTAATTCAATAGCTTTATCATAAGATGAAACTATATTTCTATATATAAAATAAGTACCTATAAAGGGTGAATATGTCAGAGTTTCTTTAATAATTTCTCTATTCTCAATAGCAAATTTAATTAATCGGTTACCTATGAGAATTGTTTTCTTTCAATCTATAATTATTTTTTCATCTGAAATATTTATTCAATCATCGTTACTATCACTAATATCAAGTTCTGACTTAACTTTTTGAATCACTTCAAATACTTTATTATCTTTAAATAAAAAATTTTCAAGTACTGATAAATCACTTAGTTTTTCTCCTTGATTATCGGAGATATAACGTAACAAATTCTGAGCACTTTGACTATTATAAGATTCAGTAGATTCCCCAAAATTATAATTATCTTTACTTAACTCCAAAAAAATTTGGTGGGATTTACTTTCTCTCAATTCAGGAAAAGCCTCTTCAAATGTTGAAGTATATTCTTTTATAAATTCAGATGTACTCATCGGATCAGAGTTTTTTTTTAATTCATCTAAGTTACCTAACAACTCAATTCTCTTACTTTCACTCAATTTAAGATCTTTTACTAATGTAGTATCATTTTTGTTCATTTAAAATTTGTTTATTATTTTGAAAAGAGATTTTTTAATATAAAGAATATCTCTTAAAATCTTTAATAAAAATCTATTATATTTTTATTACTCCTTATTTAGAAAAAAATTACGAGTCCAATAAAATTTACTATAAATATTTATAAAAAAAATCATAAAAATGGTAATTATTAAGTGCTTAAAATATAAATACAAAATATAATTTGAGTTAAAGTTACAATAAATATATATGATATAGAAGTTATTAGATAATATTTTTGAAATTTTCTTCTTAAATTTATTATTCTGAATAAATTAGGATATTTTTGTTCTATTTGATATTTTTCTATTATTAAGTTACCATAAAATATAAAAATAATAGATATTAAACAAGAAACAATTACACTATTTCCTGCCAAAATCGATAAAGCAATCTTACTAAACACATCCATAGAATCAAATAATTCAAAGATGTTAGAAAATATTGAGCTTTTAACTTCTTCATCAGAAAGATCAACATCAATTTTTTCTATTATCTGACTCTCCTTTTTTATTTGTTCACTTGACTTAGTTATTTCTATTAAAGATAACTCAATAGTTCTCTCTAATTGTTTAATTTCAGCCTCAATCAATCCTTTTTGTGATTCATCTGTCAAATGTTCTTTTTCTTCATTTAATTTATTAATTCTAAATCTCTTATCTATAACTTTTTGACTTTCAGCAGCTATATTTTTGTTATAATCTTCTACCCTTATCAAAGAGCTTTGATACTTTAGACGATCTGATTGATTTTTAAATCTAAATTCCTCTAATTCTTTTTTAGCTAAATTTAGATTATTCTCATTTTCCTTTTTAATTGTTTCAATTTTAGAAGCTTCTTCCATCAATGCTGATCTTTTTTCATTTATAGTAATTGCTGCACTAATAAACCCTGCCCCAGAAACTATAAGTCCTATATATCTTCTAAAATTTTTACTAATAAAAGCTGATTCTAATAATCTATTATTAAATTTATTAGATTCAAAAAATAAATATATATTTAATAATAAAAATATAAAAATTATTATAACTTTAATTAAAGATGAATAGCTTAAATAAAAAGAAATTGTATTATTAAAGAGTTGTAAGTTAAAATTCATTTTAAATTAATTTTTTTGTTTTTTGAAAAAGATTATTTTTATTTGGATAAAAAAAGGTTCTTATTTTGAGAGAGCATCAAATCCTTTAATTATCCATTACTATGATTACTATCTCTTTATTTTATAATCATAGTAGAGAAATGATTAATCAATTTTATTAGATTTTCGAATAATTATAATTAAATAAAAAAAATTATATTTCTATTCTATTTCTATTATCCTTCTATTCTAATTCAAATTTATTTTTGGTTGTAAATCATTCCTCTAATAATGCGTGTACCAATTCAAAATACCTCTCCAAAACGTGTTATACCCCCCCCCCTATATCTCCACAAAAGATAAAAATCTCTCAATCATTTCTTAAGAAATATAAATACATCAAATTTCTTATTATGTTTAGTAAATAAAATTCCTTTACATTTAAGCTTTTTGTTTTAATGAATTAATAAATATTTTAGGTATCCTAAAAATATATAAAAATCTTATATTTTTCATGCATTTGTTAAGATTCAATCTAAAAAAAAGTTAAAATTCAAATTATCAAAAATCCTAAAGTACAGTGAAGTAACCTACAGAAATACTAGCTAACCTATATATCCCTTCCCTGCGGTTAAGAGCAGGGAAGGGAAAAAAGTTATAAAGAAGAGTGCTCCTACCTACCTAATGGTTAGTAAGCTATGCTGTGTTAGCAAGATTAACCATTTGCTACGCGCTCACCAGTCTCCTACACCCTCTAGTGGTATGGGGGTGCGTAGTATGGCTTTTTTAAAGTAATATATAGACGGTACTTCCCCTCCCTTTTATGCTTCTTCTTCCTTCCTTTTGCTTTCTTCTTTTCCTCCTGCGGTGCTTGCGGAGCATGCAAGAAGGAGCAGGCAGCAAAGCGCTGGGCACTTGCGAAGCAAGGGGAGGTGCGGATAAGAGAAAGGAAAAGAAGAAGCAGGTTGCAGGAGCAGAAAGGGAAGGATTAATAATTATAAAAATTATTTAAAAAGGTACTCAATCGAAAGCCACTAAGATTGAAGGTACCAAGATTATTAAAGCAACTGCAACTGGTAAAAGATTTAATCAACAAAGATCAATTAACTGATCATATCTTAATCGAGGCAATGTAGCTCTTACTAAAACAAACAAGAAACAAGGGAAACAAGTTTTTAAACCTAAAATAATTGACTGTAAATTAATTACAGATTCATTTACAAATATTTCTGGCATATTATAACCTCCAAAAAATAAAATTGAAGTTATACTACTAAATAAAACAATAGATGAATATTCTCCAAGGAAGAAAAATACAAAAGGTACAGAGCTATGTTCAGTCATAAAACCTGAAACTAATTCAGATTCCATAATTTTTATTTTATTTTATTTATTAATTTTACGTATAAAGTATTTATTTAATAATAGTTTACCTGGTTTTAAATATCTAAAGATAGTACTTTTACTAAGATTAAGATATCTCTTTTCTTTTCCTTGCTCTTATCTTAACCGCACTTCCTGCTCCTTCTGACTTCCCCTCCCTTTTCTGCTTCCCTTGCTCCGCAGGGAAGCGAAGCAGAAAAGGGAGGGGAAGCAGGGGAAGGAAAGCAGGGGGGGGGGGAGGTACAGAAGAAAAGGAGAAAGAAGCAGCCCTTTCAAGTGATCTGATAATCGATGATATAAATCTTTACTAGATCCTATATATTGTTTAATTTTATTAGGATCAGAAATATTAATTAAACCATAAACACCTCCTACTCTATGAAGTTCTTTTTTAAATTCTTCTCTGCTGCTTGATTTTGCGAAGCAGCGAAGCAAGAAAGAAGCAGCAAGCAAATAGATTTGAGATTTTTATAAACTTTTACAGGTAAAAACCAGATAATAAAAAAAATTCTTCAATATTTGTTTCTACTATCATAGAATATAATAATACATAAATTAATAAAATAAAATAGATATTTTTTCATTTAACCTTTAATCTTTCAACTAAAGACGGGTTATATAATATTAAATATTAATATTTAATGTTTGCGTATAATCTCTGAGGATAATATATAGCATTATTTATTAATGATACATTTAGTTTCCTACTGGTTATCCCTCCTTCTGCATCTGCTTACTTCCCCTGCTTCTTGCGCAACCCTTCCCTTCCCTTCCCTCTGGGAAGGGAAGGGAAGGGAAGGGAAGGGAAGGGAAAGGATGCGTTGGAACAGCACCCTTCCCCTTTTCCTGCTCTTAACCGCAAGCGAAGGGTGCGCTTCCCTAGCTCTTATCTTAACCGCTAGGGAAGCGCTGCAGGGGGAGGCGAAGCAGCTTCCTTTCCCTCTTCCCCTCCCTTTGGTTGCTTGCTCTTATCCGCATGCATGCGGAGCAGGGGAGGGAAGGAAAGCAGGGAGCAGGCCTAAGAAACAAGAAGCAGCGGTAAGAAGAAGCTAGGGCGTGTTATATTTAAGATTATTACTCACTAGTGATAAAAATTAAAATTTTAGTATAAAACTTTAATGTTGAAAGAGTACTTAAATCTTTAGGAACTTCCAGTATATAGCAAACTTTATAGAGGCCAAATCTTTAAAATTAGTTTAGCCTCTTGTAGATCAAAGGGTGTTCTCGAAGTTTCTGCTAGCACAGCAATAAAATAGAAAAGGAATACAGGAAATAATGGTACTATAAATCAAATAGCTTGTTGAATTTCAATGATAGTTGTGAAATTAAATGAACCTGTTAAAAATATAATAATAAGTATTGCTGAACTTAAAATTAATTCATAAGAGATCATAGCTGCTGTACTTCTTAACGAACCTAGAAAGGCATATTTTGAGTTAGCACTTCACCCTGCAAATAATATACCATAAACTCCTAACGAAGATAAGGCTAATGAATATAAAACACCTAAAGATAAATCAGTAATCGCTAGTCCTTTTCCAAAAGGAATTATAGCTCAACCTAATAAACTAAATACTAATGTAGAAATTGGTGCTAAAAAGAATAGCACTTTATTAGAATGAGAAGGAATAATAGTTTCCTTAAGAATTAATTTTAGAGCGTCAGAGAATGGTTGTAATAATCCGTAGTAACCTACTATATTAGGTCCTACTCGTCTTTGGTGAGCAGCTAATTGTTTTCTCTCTATAATAGTCATGAAAGCTACAGCTAATAAAATTGGTAAAATTACACTTAATACATCAATTAAATTAAAAATTAAAGTATAAATTGAAAAGTTAAACATTTAAAAATTTGTAATTAGTTTTTATATTTATTTATATTAATAATAAAATAATAATATTATTAAATAAATAAACAATGTATTTTAAAAATAATATCCTTAAATATTATATTTAAAAGACTATTAGGATAATAAATTAATAAAAAAAATTTGTTTTAATTATATATGAAGTGATGCTTGCATTTCTTCTGTTCTGCTGTTCCCTCCCTTGCTCCTTCCTTAGGAGGGGAAACCCTGCTTCGCTTTTAAAATTTAAGGGAAGGAACAGCAGCAGGGGCTGCTTATGCTTCGCTTACCTTTTCCTTGCTCCTAAGCGAAGCGAGCTGCTGCTTTTCCTTGCTCTTATCTTATCCGCACTGCTGCGGAGCTGCGGATAAGAGCAAGAAGGAGCAGGGTGCTTGCTCCTTCTGCTTGCGAAGCAGATGCAAGAAGCAGCAGGGTGCTTGCTCCTTATGCTTGCGAAGCAGATGCAAGGAACAGCAGTGCGTAGCAGGGGAAGCAGATCCGCAGGGTTGCATAATAAGAACTTAGATCTGCTTTGGATAAGAGCTAGGTACAGTTTAAAAAATTATGTACTACGAGGTAAAAGAGTAATTATTATACTTAGATACTAACTTAAAATTAACGGTGCAGTGCTTCCTCCTGCTGTTTCTTCCCTTCCCTTGCGAAGCAGGGGAAGCTAAGCAAACGAAGGAAGGGAAGCGAAGCATAAGAAGCAAGAAGCAGAAGAATAATACGAAAACTACGATACGCAAATGTACTTACCTCTCCTTATAAGTAGTCGATTGTAGAAGCAATCTTTCAACAACAATGACCTAGGAAAAGTAGATATTTGTTTAGTTGTTGCTTCTTATGCTAAGCAAGCTGGAGGAAGCCGGCTGAGCGCTGCACAGTACACTCATATCATAAGGTAAAAGGAAAAAAAGCATTTATCCTATCAATAGTTACATAAGAAATTAATCTATATCAGATAAAAATAGCCTTTCCTGCGGTCCTTCCCCTTCACTTAAGAAAGCGCTCTTGCGAAGCAGCGAAGCAGCGAAGCAGCGAAGCAGCGAAGCAGCGAAGCAGCGAAGCAGCGAAGCAGAAGCGAGGGTTCCCTTGCTTATGTTCCTAGCTCTGAAATTCTTCTTCTTTTCCTTGCTCTTATCTTAACCGCACTGCTGCGGTTAAGATAAGATAAGAGCTGCGGTTAAGATAAGAGAAAGAAGAAGCAGCTTCCTTTCTCAGCTTACTTTCCCTGCTTCGCCTCCCTTCTGCTCCTTCTTCCTTCCCCTCCCTTTCTTCTTTTCTGCTTGCGGTTAAGAGCAGGAAGAAGGCAGAAAAGCGCTGGGCACTTGCGAAGCAAGGGGAGGTGCGGATAAGAGAAAGGAAAAGGAACAGCAGAGTTGCTTGCTACGCTTCCCTTTGCAAAGCGCAGCAGGGGAAGCAGGGGAAGGAAAGCAAGAAACCGCTACCAAAGGGAAGCAGGAATGAGCAAGAAGAATAAGCAGTAGCCATAATTAGGTAAATAAAATACTATACCATATTATAGCTAATAAGATGGTGATACTCTACTGCTAGATCTTTTGTGAGGTTCGGAGTAGCAGTATAATTTATATCTAGCTCTTATCTTATTTAAAAGCTCATGATAGAATTAACTTATTGAAAAAGTTAATGAAAAACACTGTAACAAATATTGAATATTTTTGGTAACGAAACCTTATTTTTTTTTTATAACTTTATATATAGTAAACACTTAATTATATTATCGACAATGATAACATTGACACTTAAAAAAAAAAAACTTCTTATAAATAGTAGCTCATCCTTGTATACTCAATAGTTACTAAGATAAGGTGTAGATCCCTTAACTTGCTTCTTCCCTTCTTATTAGTAGCAAGGGTCCTCGCTTTCTTTAGCTTTTCCTTTCTAAGAAGCAGCACTGCTCTTCCTTCTAAGAAGCAGACCCCTGCCCTAAGGTAAGGGAGCCAGGGAAGGGAAGCGCTAGCTTCCTCCTGCTGTACCTTCCCTTTCCTTCGGTAGCATAGAAGAAGAAGCAGGGAGGTAGAAAGAACGAGGCTGCAGCCCATAGATTTAAGGCAAGGTTCTTATCCTCTGTAAAGATATGTAATATGGCTGCTCCGCAAGTGAAGTAGAAGTTATTTAGTAGAAGATACTACCTGATTGATAATGAAGTAAAAGGGTGAAATCGATTTACCATATATAAATTTAAAAAAAAAATTTAATCCTAAAAGCTTATTTACTTATTTTATATTTCTTTTAATATATTTTATATAAACTGTTAAATATTATAGATTTTAAAGTTTCCTTTCCTTTCCTTTCCTTTCCTTCCCTTCCCTTCCCTTCCCTTCCCTTCCCTTCCCTTTAAAGTATAAATATCAGTAGAACTACCTACATACTGATCACCTTTAATAATATTAGTTATCAGCAAATATAAACAGCTGCTACATTAGTTTTTGTAGCTCCTAAAAATTAATTAAAATTTTAGGATCTTTATCAAAAACTCATACTTTTACAAAATGAAAAATTTTTCTTTCTTCTGTTCCTTCCCCTGCTCTTAACTGCAAGGGAAGCGAAGCTGGCAGCAAAGGAAAGGGGAAGGCTGCCTGCTTCTTCCTTCGGAAAGCGCAAGGAAAGGGAACAGAAGAAAGGGAGGGAAAAGAAGAAATGCAAGAGCAAGAGCAATAGCAAGAGCAAGAGCAAGAGCAAGAGCAAGAGCAAGAGCAAGAGCAAGCACCAATTTTATTATTTAAATTATTGTTTTTTCAAATAATAAGCTTATATACTAAATGATGATATCTGCTGCTTTTCTGCTGTTCCTGCTCCTTCCCTTGCAGAGCAGGGGAAGCATGCTTCCTTTCCCCTCCCTCTTCCCTTTGGTTTTCTGCTTGCGGTTAAGAGCAGGAAGCAGGGGAATCGAAGCAGGGAAGGAAAGCAAGCACCGCAGTGCGGAGCAAGGCGAAGCAGGGAGCAGGCAAGAAGCATTACTTATAATTTAACTTTTTATTGTTAAATTTAAATTTCATAGGGGTACGTATCCGAAAATTATTTTTTATAATTAATATTATTATCTGTATTAGATAATGATATTGCTCCAGAACCTATTTCTAATATAAATCCTATAGTTAAAACAATAAAGAATAGGATTGCAACAGAAAAACCAAATGTACTAACTTGGTATAAAGTAACGCCAATAGGCATAAGAAGTAATATTTCCAAATCAAATACTAGGAATAATAAACCTACAATGTAAAAATGAATTTGAAATGTAGATCTAGTTTGTCCTTCAATTGCATTGAAACCACATTCATATTGAGATACTTTAGCTTCATCAGGTTTATGAGAAGCTAATAAAAAATTTAAAACAAGTAGAACAATTGCTAATATAGGAACAAAAATAAATAAAAAAAGTAAATTATTCATTATTGATTAAATAAAGATATAGATAATAATTGTGTTGTATTTAAGATTAAAGAAGGTTTAAAAATAAAAAATAATATAGATAATGTTAAAGTAGATATTAAAAAACTATGTAAATTACTTAATTTATTATTAACTTGAACGCCGTTTTGAGCGCTTAAATTAAATTGTAAATTTTCCTCTAGTTCTTTAGATTTTTCTGCGTAGCCCTCCAGGCTTGAATGTTCAGTTGCGGAGTTAGACCAAAAAAATGTTTTTATTATTTTTAAATAATATGAAGCACTTATTACACTTACAACTATAGCAATTAAAGCTATAAAATTATATCCACTTTGGATTGCTGAATATAAAACATATTGTTTTGAAAAAAATCCTATTAATGGAGGTATACCCGCCATAGAGAATAAACATATACTGAAACTTAAACTAATTAAAGGATTTAAGAAAAATTGACCTTTAAATTCAGATATGTATCTTATATCTTTAATATTATTATTAATTAGATAACTGAATGCAATAATAATTAAAAAAATATTTAAATTAGTAATTATGTATTGAATTATATAAAATATAAATGAATCTATAGATTGTTTTGAATGTATAGCTAAAGCTAATAAAATAAATCCTATATGAGAAATTGTACTATAAGCTAATAATCTTTTTATTCTATTTTGGGCTAAACCTACTACACTACCAATTATTAATGATAATAATGAAGTAATAAGTAATAAGTATTTAATTAATTGATCAATATTAAATTTAAATCCATTTAATTGACCAAATAAAGTTAATTGGTCTATCAGATCTATATGTAAATATAAGTCTAATAATAATATTAAAATTGATATTTTTGGTATTATAGTTAATCATATAGTAACTATTGTAGGTGTATCATCATAAACATCAGGTGATCAATTATGAAATGGAGCTGCAGAAATTTTTATTAAAAATCCTACAAAAATAAATATTAAACCTAAAAAAATAGATCCACTTAGTTCTTTAGAAAAAAAAGGATAAATAATATCTATAAAATTATTATTAATTTCTATATTATATATAGATAATAAACTATAAATTGATTCAAAATTTGTTAGCCCTGTATAAGCATAAAGTAAACCTGCTCCAAATAAAATTAAACAAGAAGCTAAAGCACCTAATAAAAAATATTTTAATCCTGCAGATGTAGATAATTCAGAATCTCTATATAGTGTAGATAAAACATATAAAGAAAAAGATTGTAATTCAATACTTAAATACATTGATATTAAATCAGAACAAGATATTAATAATGAAGCTCCTAATGAACTAAATAAAACTATTATAGAATAGTTTATAGAATGACTAACAAATTTATTATTATTAAGAATAGAATAATTTATCAGCTGAACTGAAAAAGCAGAACTATCTACACTTTTATTTTTATTATAATTTTCTAATAAGATACTATTTAATAAAGAATATAAATAGGAATTTTCTAATAAAGTATTATAAGATGTAGGTAAAATTGGATTTTTAACTTCTATTATTAATTCTTCTTGCTTAGGTCAAGAAACTAAAATAATAGATCCTATTATTAATAAAAAACTTTCTAATATTTGAGAGTGGTTAGTTATATTGAATAATCCACTATATATCCCTATTCCTGTAATACTATCTAAATTATAAATACCATTATAACTTAATAGGCCAGCAAATAGTAAAATTATAGCTGATATTCTATGATAAAAATCTTCGGATAATTTATCATTTATTAAAGCTTTACAAATAATTAAAATTATGATTGATATAAAAAGCATTTAAACACAATAGGAATTGAACCTAACACAAACTCTCTTTAGCTTTAGATTTAGCTTTTGATTTAGATAGAGATTTTTTTGCTGTGCTCCTTGCTCCTGCTTTCCTTTTCCCTCCCCTCCTTCGGTTGCTTGCTCTTATCCGCATGCAGGAGCAAGGGAAGCGCTTCCTGCTTCTTCTTCCTTACCCTCCCTTTGGTTGCGGTTAAGAGCTAGCGCAGCAGGGGAGGGAGGAAAACCAAAGGGAGGGAGGGGAAGCTGCTCCTTATTTTCATCCTGCTGCGGTTAAGATAAGATAAGAGCTGCGGTTAAGATAAGAGCAATAAGGAGCAGGAGCAGGCAAGAAACTGAAGGATGCAGCGCTGAAGCGTACTGCGTACTGCGTAGCTGTGTACTCCCATCCGAGTTATGTATTTTCTAATTAAAAAAAAAAAATATTGAGAGGTAACTCCTGCATGTAATCTACAAACTAGCTTATATGGTAACTAGGAATGAAGATAGATTACTACAATGATATGCGTTCTTCTCCAATACTTAGCATGCACCAAAGGAGTGCTTGCTCCTTCTTTTCTGCTGTACCTTGCATTTCCTCCTCCTTGCGGAGCAAGGAAAAGAAGTAAGAAGGAGCAGGAAGCAGGGAGCAGGAAATGAAGTGATAGAATTAACTCAATACCTTTGCTAACAAAGGGAGGTAATCTAAGTACTGAAAAGGTACCTACATATCTCTCTATTAATGAATGGCTGCCCCCCCCCCCCTTCTTTTTCTTTGCATTTCCTCCCTTTCCTTTGCAAAGCGCTGGGCACGCAGGGAAGCTGCTTGCGGTTAAGAGCAGGCAAGCCCCTGCTTCTTCTTCTGCATGCGGAGCAAGCAACCCTTCCCCTCCCTTGCGCTTCCCTGCTACCCAAAGGGAGGGAGGGGGAAGAGGGAGAGGAGGAAACCCAAAGGGAGGAAGCACTTCTTAGCTTCACTTGCTCTTATCTTAACCGGAGGAGGAAAGGGAAGCGAAGCAGAAGAAGTCCTACTTGGTACAGCAGAAATCGGAGGAGGAAAGGGAAAGGTACTTCCCTTGCATTTCTGCTGTTCCAATTCTGCTTCTTCTTGCTCTTATCCGCAGCTCCGCAGCAGTGCGGATAAGATAAGAGCAAGGAAAAGAAGAAGCAGGGATAAGAGCAAGCACCCTGCTTCTTCTTTTCTGCTTGCGAAGCAGGAAGCAGAAAAGTGAAGCGGATGAAAAGGAATAAGAAGCAGCAGATGAAAAGAAGGAGGGCTAAAGATATAAAAACGCTAAAACGCTTCTTATTTAGCTTATACTTAAGTTTTATTATGAGATAAAAATATTTAAGAAAATTAAATAATATATTTATATTTATATTACTAAATTATTACGGGCATTGTCGGATTTGAACCGACGACTTCTTTAGAAGTACTCGTTTTCAAGACGAGCGCCATAAACCAGACTCGACCAAATACCCTTCCCCTAACTAGCTACGCAGAAGAAAGCGCTCATTCCTTCCCCTTGCTTTGCAGCCCCTCATTTGCTACTTCCTTACCTTTTCTGCTCCCTGCTTCTTCCTTTTCCTTGCTCTTGTCTTATCCGCACTGCGGAAGAAGCTGAAGAAGCATGGAGGGTACAGCAGAAAAGAAGAAGCAGGGGAAGCATGCGGAGCAAGCAACTTCCCCTTTCCTTTGCTGCGCAGCAAAGCGCTGGGCACGCAGGAAGCTGCTTCTTCCTTCTCCCTGCTCCTTCTTTTCTTGCGGAGCAGGAAGCAGGAAAGCGCAAGGAAAGGAGGGGCTGCTCTTCCTTGCAAGCTACCTGCGGTAAGGGCACTTCTTGCATTTACTTGCTCTTATCCTGCTCCTAAGAAGAAGCAGAAGAAAAGCTAAAGAAAGCGAGGGAAAAAGGAGAAATATAACAAAATATTATCTGATCAATGCTTCTAGCATTTTTAGCAGAAACCAATGGATAATTGAGCTCATCTATGAAAAATTATGAATAATTTGGCAAATCATAAAGAAAAAGATAGAGCCGTATCCCAGCAGAACAGCGATAATTAACTTAGTAAGTATAAGTAGAGGTACACTGCTTCTTGCATGCTCCGCAAGCACCGCAGTGCGGATAAGATAAGAGCAAGGAAAAGAAGGAGGGGAAGCGCAGCCTTTGCAAGGAAAGGGAAAACCAAAGGGAGGCGAAGCAGGGAAAGCAAGCACCTCATCACTCTCATTAGTATTAAGTGTACAATCCTGCGGAGGAACTCTGTGCCTTGCAGACAGGTTAGCAAGGCTAGACTAGCGTAGATATCAGATCAGTGGTCGTTATACATATTGATAACATTTAAATTTTTTTTTCACTCCTTCATAATTAATATAAAAAATTAATTAAATTATGAATTAAGACCTAAGGGAATTGAACCCTTATAATATCCATTATGAGCGAACTGCATTAACCAATTATGCTAAAGTCTTTTTTCTCTATTTTATTATTTATCAGATTCTTTTAAAAATAATTATATTCTTTATTATCTAAATGTTATTATAGCAAAAATTAATAATCAACCTACTGATATTGATATATATAAGAATACTGATACTCAACCGCTAGCTGTTCCCTGCTACCTGCTCCGCAAGAAGAACTCCTATTCCTTTCCTGCTCCGCAAGGAAAAGAAGCAGCCCTTGCTCATGCGGTTTATGCTACTTCTTGCATGCGGATAAGAGCAAGCACTGTACCTTGCATTTCCTTGCTCTTATCCGCACTGCTTCGCAGAAAAGAAGGATAAGAGCAAGCACCTCCCTCTGCTGCGGAGCAAGCCCCCCCCTCCCTCCCTTTGGGTTTCCTCCCTCCCCCTGCGTGCTTCCTTTCCCTTGCTCCTGCTTCGCAACCGAAGGAGGGGAAGGAAAGCGCTTCCCCTGCTTCTTCTTTTCTTGCTCTTATCCGCAGCTCCGCAGCAGTGCGGATAAGATAAGAGCAAGGAAAAGGGAAGGGAAGGAAGAAGAAGCAGGGAAGCGCAAGGGAGGGGAAGGAAGAATAAGCAGAAAAGGGAGGAAGCAGGGAAGGAAGAAGAAGCAGGGTGCGGAGCTGGAGCTAGGGAAGGAAGCAAATAGGAGATTTATTAGTTTATAAAGTTAACTATATTAGCTGTGTGTATGCAGTACTGAGTGTACTGTAGTAAGTATACTTAACTTGTGCACAGTACACTAAAAGCTCTACTTTCTTACTCAGTTCTAATTAATAAATTCACAGTATGGATTAAAAATATTGGGTTGGGGGTGCATAAGTTGCTTATAATTCTAAATATACAATTTTTATATTTATATTACTAGTGTAAGTCTATAGCGTCTTTAAGATATGAACATACTAATAATGTAAGTACGAAACTCTGGATGAAAGAAACTGCTATTTCTAATCCAATTAATCCTAAGAATATAGTAAATGGTATTATAGTTAATATTGCAACTATTACACTACTTGAGAATAATTTATATAGGAATGTAGATAGTATTTTTAAAAGAGTGTGACCCGCAGTTAAATTAGCAAATAATCGAACTCCTAAAGAGATTGCTCTAGCAAAATAACTAACTAATTCAATTAAAACTATTAAAGGAACTAGTGCTAAAGGTGTCCCTGAAGGTATAAAATAAGAGAAAAATTTTAATTTATGTATATATAAAGATAAAATTGTAACTCCCATAAATATAGTAACAGAAAAACCTAAAGTAACTATTACACTAGCATTAACTGCAAATGAATAAGGTATATTAGAAATTAAATTTCCAATTAAAACATAAAAAAATATAGAATAAATAAAAGGTAAATATACTTCATTTGATGAACCTATTTGATCTTTAACCATTGTTCCTAAGCTTTGATATGAAGATTCAAAAGCTATAGACCATTTAGAAGGTATTAATTTAGAATCATTGTTACCAAATATATGTAAACCTAAAATTACAAATAATGTTAGTAATGTATATAAACCTAAATTTGTTAAACTTAAATTAAAAAAACCTAATATAGGAGCATTAAATCCTATCAAACTGTTTACTTCAAATTGACTTAATGGAGATAAAATAAATAATTTAAACATTTTAAATTAAAAAAAAAATATTATCTATACTTATAATTTTTGTTTAATTATTCTCTTTTAATTATTCTCTTTTAATTATTCTTTAATTTATAGAAGTGCCCTTACCGCAGGTAGCATGCAAGGAAGAGCAGGAGGAAGCAGCGGAGCAAGAAGAAGCAGCCATTTTTCATTTCCCTCCCTTTTCCTTGCATTTCTCATTTTTTTTAATATGTATTGATGCAAGATAAATCAAATAATGTTAAATATTATAATCATATTTGAACTTATGATTTCTTAGGACATATGTAAGACTAAAATTAGGGGTGCGTATAGATTTTTTTAAAATTTAATTAAAAGATATTGGATGAGTAGCAATTAAATGTATTTCATAACTTAAATTACACATAAAATATAGAATATTTTTAAAATTAGATTTTTTTAATTGCATGCTTCTTCCCTAGATCTTATCTTATCCGCAACCAAAGGGAGGGGCTGCTTCTTGCTCCCTGCTTCTTCTTCCCTGCTTCCTGCTCCTTCTTCCTTCCCCTTTTCTTTCTTCTTGCGGAGCAGGCAGCAAAGCGCAGCAGGGGAGGTGCGGATAAGAGCAAGGAAAAGCAGAAAACCAAAGGGAGGGAGGAAAAAAAGAAAAGATAGGCATGCTCATTCTGCATGCGGATAAGAGCAAGCACTGTACCAAGCTGCACTACTTGCGGAGCAGGAAGCAGCTTCCCCTTGCATCTGCTTCTTCCTGCTTCGCAAGAAAAGCAGTGCGTAGCAGGAGCAAGCAGCCTACTCTTATCTTAACCGCAAGCGAAGGCTGCTTCCTCTGCTGCGGTTAAGAGCAAGAAGCAGCGCTGCTTCTAAGGAGAAGAAGCAAGCGCAGGACGGATACTATGGGCTATGGAATAGATATATTATTTATTTTAATTATTAGTCTTTATTAGATTTTGAAATAATAATTGTTGCAAACATTGATAATAATAAAATTATACTTAAAGTTATTAATAGTATAGCTCCATAAGTATATAAATTATGACCTAAAACTTCTATTTGTTGAAAGATTGTAATTAATAAATCTGAAGATGAAGAATAATAAATACTATCTACAATTGAATTAATTAAATTAATTTTTATTATATAATAATTTGAGAATAATCCATTTGAAAAAGTAATTTTATCTAATAAAATAGATAATACTGGTACATTATTATAATTAAATTTAATTATTGAAAAAATTATAAATATAAATAATGAACCTACAGCTAATGCTAAAGGTAAAGTTTTAGTATATTGACTACCTGTTTCTAAAATATCTGTAAGTTTGATATTAATCATCATAATTACAAACAAAAATAGAACAGCTATAGCTCCTACATAAACTATTATATAAGAAATTCCTATGAAATTTATTCCAATTAAAATTAGATAACCAGCAGATAATACAAAAGTACCTATTAAAAAAAGTACTGAAATTACTGGATTTTTAGAAGTGATCGAAAAAATACTTGATAGTAATGTAGCAAAAGCTAAGATATTTATTAATAAAGTTGTCATTGTATATAGAAAAAAAAAATTTTTAGCTTACGGTTTTAACCTTTTTTAATTTTTAATTTTATTATTAAAAATTTAAAGTTAAAAAATTAAAGCTTATAGACTATCTTAAATATTTTAATGTAAACTATCAATAATTTTGATAATTGATTCAAAAAGTTTACATAGTAACAAGAGTAACTACATTTTAATTTAGCAGGCGCAGGCGCAGGGACGGAAGCAGAAAAGAAAATCCTCCCTTTTCTGCTGTTCCTTCCCTTGCTACTTATGCTTCTTCTTCCTTCTTTTCCTTGCGAAATTCAAGGAAAAGAAGGAGGGCGCGGAGCAAGGCGAAGCAGGAAGCAGGCTCCCTTCACCTCCCTCCGGTTGCGGAGTTAGGAAGGAGCAAGGAACCATCCCTTTATGCTTCTTATTCCCTTCTTATTAGTAGCAAGGGAGGGAGCAAGAAAGGGAAGGGAAGGGTGCTTTCCTTCGGTTGCGGCTCCCTGCTTCTTCTGACTGTACCAAGCAGCTCTTTCCCTGCTTCCTGCTTCTTCTTGCATGCTCCTTCTTGCTCTTATCCGCAGCTCCGCAGCAGTGCGGATAAGATAAGAGCAAGGAAAAGCACCGCAGGAGGAAAAGAAGAAAGGAAATAAGAAGCAGGGAGGTAAAGAAGAAAGCAGGGGATAAGAAGCAGCTAATATCTCCTTTCGGTTGCTGAAAAAAAAAATTAGCGTAGTGAGCGGAACTAAGAGTAAGTACCAATAACTGCTTATTCTTAAGTTAAGAAAGCAGGAGGATACTGGCCTATATAATCAGCATCTACCACTATTGAGAAGGAGGAAGCACTCCGTTCGCTCTGCGGTTAAGAGCTAGGGACTGATTTTAACTAGAGGTCCGGAACGCGTAGCAAGGAGTATTATATAAAATGTTTAAATTAATAAGATAGAAGGTTTAACCTAGAATATATTTACCTATAATATAAATTTTAAATTATATTTATATTAAGGCCGAATGACTAAGCATTGTATTCTTAAAAAAAAAAATCAATTATCTTTATCCTATATTAAAATAATTTGCTTACTTTCACTCGCTTTCTTCTTTCCCTCCCTTCCCTTGCGCAAGAAGCAGGGGAAGCGCTTCCTTCCCTAGCATTTCTGCTGTTCCTTCCCCTGCTCCGCTTCCCAAAAGGAGGGGAAGCAGCAAGAAGCAGGGATAAGAGCAAGCGCTTGCTCCGCACGCAACCAAAGGGAGGGGAGCTGAAAGAAGAAGGAAGCAGGGTGCTTGCTCCTGCTACGCACTGCTTTTCTTGCGAAGCAGGAAGAAGCAGATGCAAGGGGAAGCAGCGGAGCAGGAGCAAGGAAAAGAAGGGGCTGCTTATAAGATTAGGCTAAGATTGAGTAAATTAATCTTTAAAGCTATGCTTACTGTCAGTACTAAGGATGTGGAGCAGGTAAAAGATAAGTAGATAAAATTTAGATAAGATAAAAGAGACCTAATGAATCAAGTCATTCTTTAATTTTTTAATTTTAAAAACCGATAACTAAAAATATATTTTTATTATATTTAAAATAGTTATAAGGTTTATAATGGTAAAAGTGTTATTGATTTTAGTAAATAATATTTGATAAATTTTTACTATTATTTCATAATATTAATTAAGTATAAATATAAATCAAATTTAAGGAGCAGGCTGCGCAGCTGCGCAGCAAAAGGAAGAAGCAGGAAGCAGAATTGGAACAGAAGAAAAGCAGGGCTGCTTCCTTCTTGCTAAGCATAAGCAAGCCCCTGCTCCCAGCTTTCCTTCCCTTGCAAGGAAATGCAAGGGAAGGAAGCAGCTGAATTAAATAAAATATTGAGTAGTCTAGGAATCGAACCTAGTACGGTTATAAACCAATTCTTTTACAGAGAATCACCATTACCAATCGGATCACCTACCCCCTTTTTTTTTTTAATAAGATAAATCTCTGCTGTTCCTGCTCCTTCTTCCTTCTTTTTTCCCTCCTTCTTTTCCTTTCCTTGCGAAGGCTGCGCTTCCCCTCCTTCTTTTCCTTGCTCTTATCTTATCCGCACTGCGGTGCTTGCGGAGCATGCAAGAAGCAACCAAAGGGAAAGGAAGCACTTATTTCTGCTTCGCAAGAAGAAGAAGCAGGGAGGGGAAGCTGCTTCTTCTGCTTCTTCCTTCCCCTGCTACCAAAGGGAAGAAGGAGAGGAGGAAAATGGAGGGGAAGGAAGCAGCAGCATCCTTTTAGTTACTCCTTCCCTTAGGATCCTTCGCTTCTGCTTCTTGCGCAAGAGCGCTTCTATTCCCTAGCTCCGCAACCATAGTTTTTGTGTAGTTAATAAATACTAAAAGTTATTTTTTGGGCTAAACTTTTAAAGTATAATAGAATTTGGCTATTAATTATAATGCCTTTCCTTTTAAGCAGTTCTTCTTGCAAAGCAGGGAGCAGGGGGAAGGGGCTGCTTCCCTTCGGTTGCGGCCTGCTCCCTGCTTCCTGCTCTTAACCGCTTCCCCTCCCTGCTGCTCCTTGCATGCGGAGCAAGCAACCTTTTTCCTTGCTCCGCACTGCGGAAGAAGAAGCAGGGAGGGGAAGCTGAGCAGGGTGCTTCCCCTCCCTTCCCTTTGTTTTCTTCTTTTCCTTGCTCTTATCTTATCCGCACCTCCATCTTCCCTTGCTCCGCAGGGAGGGGAAGGAAGAAGGAGCAGGAAGCAGGGAAGAAGGGAAGGGTGCGCTTAAGAGCAAGGTACAGCAGAAAAGAAGAAAAGCAGCAGGGTGAAGGGAAGTAAAGCAAGGGATGGAAGTATTATCTGCAGCACACAGAAAACACTGGAGAGCGAAAAGCATAATGCTGCATCCATAGCCCCTTGATGCCTTAATGGCTAATACATTACTAGCCCACTGATAATGCATCCTTATTACGGTGCGGAGCAGGAAGCACTAGTTGGGCTTCCACCTGCCATAAATGCTATTTTTTAATAACTTGAAAACACATGGACTTGAACCAAGACTTTCCCATTAAAAGTGGGACACTCAACCTTCGAGTTCTGTTTTCATATTAAATTAATTAAATAGTTTATTTTAATATTTTAATATTTAAGGAGCAACCTATTCTTGCCTTGCCATACTAATGTTGATAACACTACAAAACTAGTACGACTCATAACTGATTAGCCTTAACTTCTTATATTAACTACTTATAGAAAGGAATAGTGGAGTGAGGATCCCTCACTCTAAAGACTTTTACTCTTATGAGTGTGGACCGACTGCGCCTTCTTTTCCTTGCTCCAGCTCCCTGCTTTGCTTCCCTTGCTATTAACCGTAGCAGGGCGGTTAAGATAAGAGAAGGGAAGGTACAGTTCCAGCTCCCTGCTTCTTGCTGCTTGGTAGAGCAGAAAAGAAGAAACCGAAGGAGCTGCTGTAGCTTCCCTAGCTCCCTTACCGAAGGTAAACGAAGGGAAGCGCAAGCGCTTGCTTCCTTCCCCTGCTACCAAAGGGAAGAGGGAAAGGAGGCCCTTGCTTATGCTTCTTCTTCCTTCCCTGCATGCTTCCTTTCCCCTGCTGCGCTTCCTAGAGGGAGGCGAAAGAAGCAGGGAAGGAAGGCAGGCAACCGAAGGGAGAAAAGCGCAGCTTCCCTGCGTGACCAGCGCTTTGCTGCGCGGCAAAGGAAAGGGGAGGTGCGGATAAGATAAGAGCAAGGAAAAGAAGGAGGGGAAGCGAAGCAGAAGAAGAAGCATAAGTAGCACAGGATAAATTAAGGCTAATACGAAAAAGTGAGTGACTGAGAACGCTAAAAACCTAAATTACGATAATAAACTAGCATCTTTTTCAATGAATAAAACTATATTACAAATATTATTAAAATTTATCTTTTAACTGCTCCGTAGAAAGAACTAGATCAAGCTAAGCTTAATCAGATTTTACGCTTAGAATTGATTCCGTTTGCTGATATGCTAAACTAAGTTATTAGTAAGAACTCATACTGCGCAGCTCAGCAGAGCTGACCTGGATACTAAGCAAATGAGGCGGCTGCGATTTCTTCTTCTGCTTGCTCTGACTCTTGATCTTGCTCTTGCTGCTTCCTTCCCTAGCTCCCTTACCGAAGCGCTTCCCTTCCCTTGCATTTCTTCTTTTCTGCTCTACCTCCTTCCCCTCCCTGAGGGTTTCCTCCTTCCCTTTGCTGCCTGCTCCTTCTTGCATGCTCCGCAAGCACCGCAGGAGGAAAAGAAGAAAGAAAAGCGCTGGGCACTTCCTTGCGGTTAAGATAAGAGCAGGGAGGGCTGCTTGCTCCTGCTACGCACTGCTTTTCTTGCGAAGCAGGAAGAAGCAGATACAAGGGAAGTACCAAGCAGAAAGAAGCAGGAAGCAGAGGGAGGGGCGGTTAAGAGCAGGAAGCAGGGAGCAAGCACTCAGTTACCAGAGGGGAGGGAAGGGAAGAGAAGAAAAGAAGCAGCAAAGTGATAAAGAGAGCTAGAAACTGTTGCAGTGAGGAGCAGAATATTTTATATAAATTAAATTTATAGTTAAATTATTATATTTATATAAAATATAGACTGAGTTGACCAGATTCGAACTGATATTAGCCACTACCAAAAAATGGTGTTTTTCCAAATTAAACTACAACTCATATTCCTATATTGTATGTACAATTCTACATTATAATTTAATAATCATTTTCCATCGATTACTTCAGTAACTAGTATCTAGTTACTAGTTATAGTGATAAGGATAAGGCCATAGAATTTGTAAGCTACCAGAGGCTCTTTGTAGTAGCGTACCTTTACATCTACTTTATATAAATAGATATAAAAAAATTAAAATTAAGTTACCTAAATATCTACATTCCTATTATACCAAAACTAATTTTAAGTTAGTTTAAAAAAATAATAAAATTTAAGAAGTAAAAAAATAATTATCAAAATATTAAGCCGAAAAATGGAATTGAACCATTATTTAAATCTTACAAGGAATTCGTTTTAACCATTTAAACTATTTCGACATTTTTTAAATTAAAAAAAAATATTATAGAATTACACCTCCTTTCCTTTCTTTTCCTCCTTCCCTTGCGAAGCAGCAATAAGAAGCAGGGAGGTGCTTTTCTTCTTTTCTGCTGTTCCAAACGGTTAAGAGCTGGAAGCAGGGAGCATGCAAGTACCAAGGAGCAAGAAGCAGGAAGCAGAATTGGAACAGCAGCTTCCTTCGGAAAGGAGCAACCGAAGGGAAGAGGGAGCTGCGGTTAAGATAAGATAAGATAAGATAAGATAAGAGCAAGGAAAAGAAGAAGAAGCAGGGAGCAGGCAAGTGAAGGAACAGCAGAAGAAAGCGTTGTAAAAAAAAAAATGGAGGATGAGATATGCAGTATGAGTGCAGAGCAGAATATTAAAACTTTAAAAAATAAGCTATTAAGCCTTCAACTTCAAAATAGTTAATGCTGTTTATTTAATTATCCTAATGGGAAGGTAATAATCTCAATTACTTATTAAAAATAAACATAAGTTTTAATGATATTAAATAATATCAAAATTATAATTGAATAAATAAAATTTATAAAATAAAAGATTTAGATTATTTTTTTGGTTGATCTTTGCCCCGGGAGAGAATTGAACTCCCATATTTATAGCTTCAATATAACGCTTTGACCACTAAGCAACCGAGGCTTAAAAAAATATTTTTTAATATAAATTAAAGAAATTTAAAATTTAATAGACTGAGTGCAGCATTAGCACAGCACCGAGTTAATACATATCTAGACCTTAAAAAAAAACCTAGGTGCTTCCACCCTTAACTTCTTCTGCTGCTTATGCTTCCTGCTCTTAACCGCCCCTCCCTCTTGCTCCGCACCCTGCTGCTTCCTGCTCCTTCTTCCTTCCCCTCCCTGCGGAGCAATGGAAGAGGGAGGTGCGGATAAGATAAGAGCAAGGAAAAGAAGAAGAAAAGGCAGGGAAGGAGGTACAGCAGAAAAGAAGAAATGCGGAAGAAGCAGTGCTTGCTTTCCTTCCACTGCTTCGCCTCCTTCGGTTGCTTGCTACGCATGCAGGGAGCAGGAACAGCAGAGGGAAGGGAAAGGAAGCTGCTTCTTTTCTGCTGTACCCAGCTTCGCAACCAAAGGGAGGCAAAGCAGGGAGCAGAAAGGGAAGGAAGGAGCTAGGGAAGGGGAAGGAAGAAGTGTGAAAGATAAAAAAAAATTAAAAAAAAAAATAACAAATAAACTTTATTTTCTTCCCCTGCTTCGCCTCCCTTTTCTGCTTCCTGCTTCGCCTTGCTCCGCAGCCGAAGGGAAGCGCTTCGCAAGCAGAAGGAGCAAGCACCCTCCTAAGGAAGGAGCAAGGTAAGGAACAGCAGAAAAGAAGGAGCAGGGTGCTTCGCTTTACCTCCCTCTGGTTGCTTGCTCCGCATGCATGCGGAGCAGGGGGGGGGGGGGAACAGCAGAGTTGCGGAGCAGGGGAAGAGTAGTTTATTTAATTGGAGAAAGATAGACTCGAACTATCATTTTTTATATTGCAAATATAACTGATTACCAATTATCATATTTCCCCTATTCATAATATATATAAAATTAATAAAGTTAAAATAATTGTTTATTAATTATTTTTTTTAAATACTTCACTCCTCTTTTATATTTTTTTTTTTAATACTTCACTCCTCTTTTATATTTTTTTAAGATAAGATATTTTTTAATTATAAATTAATTGAATTTTTACCATATTAATTTAATTTAAGATAAGTTTTCCGTACGAATGTTAACTAGTGTGTGCGGACGCTGCGGACGCACAGCTGGTTTATTGAACTAGTTATGCCTCCTCTTTCCTTTGCTGCCTGCTCCTTCTTGCATGCTCCGCAAGCACCGCAGGAGGAAAAGAAGAAAGAAAAGGAAAGGGGAGGTGCGGATAAGATAAGAGCAAGGAAAAGGGAGGCGAAGCAGTAGCAAGGGAGGGTGCTTGCTCCTTCTGCTTGCGAAGCGCTTCCCTTCGGCTGCGGAGCAAGGCGAAGCAGGAAGCAGGGGAAGCAGCCCTTCCCTCTGGTAAGAGCTACTTAAAGCGTTAGCACTTTTGGCATAGCGCATACTGCCTTATTCGTAGCTAAGCTGTAAAAATAATATTAAAAAAAAAACATCTTATAGGACTTGAACCTATAGTCTTTTGCTTCGAAGGCAACTGCTATAACCATTTAGCTAAAGATGTTAAGTATTATAATCTATATTTTGATACCTTCACCTAGCGTACTAGAGAACGAAAAGCAGGTAAATATTTTTTTTTTATTCGTAATCAAAACTTAGCATCTTTATTTGCCTAATATAGAATAAAGTATTATCGTAGTAAGGAGCTAACGTTATTAACACTAGAAGATAAACATAGAAAATATTATTGTTAATATTTTTTTTCATTCTCATTCTTTTATTTAAAACCTATGCAGATCAGCAACTCTTCCCTCCCCTTTCCCTGCTCCGCTAGCTCTTAACCGCAACCAAAGGGAGCAAGAAGCAGCCCTCCCTTTGGTTGCGGATAAGATAAGAGCTAGGGAGGGGAAGCAGAAGAAAGCAAGGAAAGCAGTAGCAGCTAATTTTTTTTTTTAATAAAATCAGAATTTATATTAGGATTATTTACGGTAGGTAAAGATTATAATAATAAAATATCTAGTGTTTCAGGATGGGGGTTAAATATTACACCAAAGAAGGTGTATGATATAACAGAGAACTTACTGATATATGTAATGTATCTAAAATTACATTAGGAAAAATACCTAATAATATTGTAGGAATTAGTAATGCTAATAATAAAAAGAATTCTCTTCTATTAATATCTTTTAATATAGCTAAATGAAGAGAATAACTACCATAAGAAAGTCTATTATATAAAAACAATGAATAACAAGCTGAAAGAACAATACTTGTAGCACCTAATATTGCAGTTATAGGATTTTTTTCAAATATTCCTAATAATGACAATTGTTCTCCTAAAAAATTAAGAGTTAATGGTATTCCAGTATTAGCTAAAGTAAATACAAAAAATAATATTGTAAATACAGGCATATAAGTAACTAATCCTTTTATATAGTTAATAATTCTAGTATGAGTTCTATCATAAATAATACCACCTACACAAATAAATAATGCTGGTGATACAAATCCATGTGCTATTGATAATAAAATAGCTCCTTCTATTCCTTGTATTGTATTTGAAAATAGTCCTAAAACTACTACTCCCATGTGTGCAATACTTGAATAAGCAATTAATCTTTTAGTATCTTGTTGCACTATAGTTGAAAATGAAGAATAGATAATACTTATTATACAAATAGTTTGAACTAAAGGTGAAAAGTAATGAGTAGCATCAGGTAAAAAGTTTATTAACACTCTTAGATACACGGCGATCAATTTTATCATGCAAACTCTATATTCTTTTTGTATTCATTCCGTTTTTTATTTCATTAATTTTTTTCAAACCTTCAATAGTTAAATGATCTTTATTATTAATTAATTTACTTGCTTCAATAAAGTTTTGGAAATTTAATAATTTATCACCTATAATAGGATACTTGCTGAAAAAAGGAATAATTTTAGTATCAAGGTCTGTAAATTTACGAATAGTTAAATTAAAACAATTATTATTTCTTATATTTAAATGACCACAATTAAAAAAATCAATTAAACTTATCATTAATTGTTTATCTCTAAAATGTTGAGTAATTGTAAACCTTAAACCTGCAGTTATACCTAGCTTACTACTTTTACTTTTTATTATATCAATCATAAAATTACCTTCTCCAGAAGTAAATCCTGAAACTCAATAAGGATCAGGTATTTTTTTTATGTTTGAATAAGCAAAGCAATCTCTATATATATCTTTGTGCTTAGAGATTTGTGGAAAAGCAAGTTTTAATTGAGACTTAAGACCTAAATTCATTGAACTTTTTATTGCAACTAATTTTTCTATACCTTCTATAGATAAATTCTCTTTATTTATAAAAAGATTATAAGCTAGCTTAAATAATTTGTAGTCATTTAATTTACTAGTTATTAATAGATACTTATCAAAATGGTCTATGATTATTTGCAATTCATTAAGTGATTTAACTGTATATTTTAAACTATTCGAACCGTGACTATGTATTCCTCCAAAACCAAAAAAGTTTTGAATTTGAGATAATATATCTCTATCTTTTTCATGTAAAGAAATTGAAAAAACTAAATAAGCATGTCAACCAGTTTTAAATTTAGAGTTTTTATAAATATATAATCCAAAACTTCCTTCAGCATCGGTGAATCCTGTTATTCATCAAGGATCTAATTTGTTCTTAAACTGATTGATAGATGCAGGAGAATTTATAAAAAAATTTCTAATAAATATAAGAGTTTGTTTAGAAGGAACATTGATTTGATAATTGCTTTCACAATCCATTAGAGTACACCTTAACTTTGATTTATATTCAAAGTAACTACCGTCTACTCGTTGCTCTTTTACAGATTTTTCTTTATATTTAAATCTGATTTAGATCCGCGATAATCCATTTCATTTTCATTCATCTTATGGCTTGTTACCCTTCCTGAATGATTAGTTCAGCCACTAATAATTTTTCAATTATTGCTTGGTACCATAAGCTTTAGGACGTCCCCGGAGTTTGATAGTTTTAGGCACAAAGATGTGACGTTCCAAAGTCACAAAGCCATACCATAAGTGGCTAATTTTAGTATAGTAGCAGCTAGTAAAATAGATCCTGCCAATACTGAATCAGCATGAGCTTTAGGTAATCAAATTATAAAAGGATAAAGTGGTGTTTTAACTGCAAAACCTATAAAAAATCCTAACCATAAAATTTTTTGAAAATCTGTATTTATTTCATATAAAGATAATAATTGAAAATCTGTAGATCCTATATAACTATAAATTGTCAATATACTAAGCAACATAGGTAAACTACCAGCTAAAGTATATAAAAAAAATAGTAAAGCAGATCTATATCTATCTGCTCCATGACCAAAAATTACTATAACAATAAATAATACAGGTAAAACACTTTCAAAAAAAATATAGAAAAGTAATAAATCTAAAGAAACAAAAGCACAAATTTGTAAACTTTCTAAAATTAAAAACGATATTAAAAAAACTTTTAAATTATTAGTTATATTTGTATAATTTGATAATAAAGCTATTGGTGTTACAAAGGTTGTCAATAAAACAAAATATAGTGAGATACTATCAACACCAAAATTTAAATGATATAAATTTAAATGATTAAATTCTGTTACAAACTGATATTGAGTAATATTAGAATCAAATTGATATCACATAAATAAAGAAATAAAAAAATTTATTAAAGAAGTTGTTAATGCTATTTGTTTCATTTTTAATTGATTAGAATTCTCTTTTATAGGTAATAATAAAATTGAACCTAAGATAGGTATAAGTAAAAGTAAATTTATCATTATATTAGTCTAAGTATAAAATTAGTATAATTGTTAAATAACAATATTTATTTTTAATTCCGCATCCTATGATTATGCAAGGTTATCTGTTTATTAGAGATAAAGAATTTTTTAATTATATTCTAAATTAAAGATATAAAACTAAAGTAAAAATTAAATTAAAAATTTAAGAGTGTTGAGTGGGGAAGATAATAAATTATATTTTGATTTAACAAGGCTGCTTCCTCACTTTCTTGCTCATGCTTCTTCTTTTCCTCCTCCTTGCTTTTCCTACTTCCCTTTTCCTTGCTCTTATCCGCACTGCGGTGCTTGCGGAGCATGCAAGAAGCAGAAGAAGCAGCTCCCCCCTCCTAAGGAAGCGCAAGGAAAAGGAAATCAAGCCCTTGCTCCTTCCTTAGGAGGTGCGGAGCAGGGGAGAGGAGGAAAACCCTCGCTGTTCCAAGCGCAGGGAGGGGAGCAGCAAGAAGCAGGGAGCAGGAACAGCAGAAAAGCAAGAATAAGAAGCAGCTTCCCCTCCTTCTGCTTGCGGAGCAGGCTGCGGAGCAGGAACAGCAGCCCTGCTTCGCAAGCCTCCCTTTGGTTACGGTTAAGAGCTAGCGGAGCAGGGAAAGGGGAAGTACTTCCTTTCCCTGCTTCGCAAGGGAAGGAAAGCGCAAGGAAAGGAGCAGTATTTTTTTCTTTTCTCCTTCTTTTAAGCATAATCAACCAGAATCGAACAGATAATTTATACTCATGTGTGTACTGTTTCTGCTTCTTCTTGCTCCTTCCTTAAAAGAAAGCGGAGGTGACTATTATTTTCGCTTATTGAAGGTTAATCATAATCGAACTGATAACTTTCCTTTTTCTTAAAGAAATATTATTCCTATTTAACTATAACTATTTTATTTAGTTGTTCCCTTTCTTCTTCTGCTTGCGAAGCAGAAGAAGCCCTGCTTTGCCTCCCTTTTCATCCTTCCCTTGCGGTTAAGATAAGAGCAGGGTGCGGTTAAGAGCAATGGAAGTACCAATTCTGCTTCTTCTTCCTTCCCTTGCGAAGCAGGGGAAGGAAGAAGAAGCAGGGAGCAGGGTGCTCCGCTTTGCTGCCTGCTCCGCAAGAAGAAAGAAAAGGGAAGCAGCAAGAAGCAGGAAGCAGAGGGAGAGGAGGAAAACCAAAAGGTGCGGAGCGCGGAGCAAGAAAAATATAGTAATTAATTTATTTTTTAAAACATGTTTCTACTATACCTTCAATATTATCAATAAAGAAAGATAAATAATAAATTGAATGTAAGTTAGCTATTAATGATAAAATTAATAAACAAAATATTACAAGTATACTAGATTTTTTTAGTATTCTTATATATTTTAAAATATAATTTACTATTTTTAATGGTAAAATTTTTGATAAAATATTATTTAATTTTTCTTCTGAAACATAAAAAATTAATAAGTTGTAAGATAATGATAATGTAAAAAATAATTGAAATAATTGATAATAGTTGATCATAGTTAATAAATCAATTGCATCATTTCCAGTTAAATTAAAGAATTGACCTAAAGATTCATTTGATATGAAAGAAAGTAATTTACTTTTACCTATATTTGAAGTTAAATTTTCAGCTAAATTTTTACTGGTAATAGCAGCCGTACCTAATGATAAAGAACCTCCCATTATTGCAGCTCTTCCAGATACTGAAGGAGAAGATTGAGCTATTTTTTGACCAGCAATGATAGCGGATGTCATTATAGCAGCATTCCTTGCTGTTCCTGTGTAAGATTGTGTAGAATTAGTATTAGTGTTAGATGAAGGAGTATTATTAGGTAGATTATTACCTACATTATCTCATGTATTATTCATAAAAGAATAAATACTAGAATTATCACATTCAAATAAATTTAGATAATTTAAAATATAATTAAATATTATGTGTATTATTTCTAAACTAAAAAAAAAAACAAAAAAATATGATAAATTTTTCTATAAAGGATAATTTCTCAATAAAAAATTTTATCTTTAAATTAATATATGGATAAGATAAAATACCTACACAAAATCAAAATGAAAATAAGATGATTTTTAATAATATAAATTGTATAAAAGTGAATTGAATAATCATTATATTAGTATAAAATTAGTATAATTGTTAAATAACAATATTTATTTTTAATTCCGCATCCTATGATTATGCAAGGTTATCTGTTTATTAGAGATAAAGAATTTTTTAATTATATTCTAAATTAAAGATATAAAACTATAGTATAAATTGATTTAAATTAAAAATTTAAGAGAGTTGAGTGGGGAAGATGTTAACCCTTTCATCTGCTTCGCTTCCCTTGCAGTTAAGAGCAGGGGAAGGAACAGCAGTGCGTAGCAGGAGCAAGCAACTCTAAGGGTATAATCTATCAGATTTGAACTGATAATTTATACTAATATCTTAAGAATAGAAGATTTTTTACTTCTAAAAGAACTAGTATGTGTTATTCCAATTTAACTATGATTATTAAATAATAATTTTTCATCATTCCTTTAGTATTTCTATTTTTTAAGTTTTACATATGACTATTATATAGAAATTATGATTTATAAAAAAAGCATTTAAACACCCCCTGCTCTTAACTGCAAGGGAATTGAACCTTATTTACAAGCCATTGTTTTTAGTTAAATTTTACTTCTGCTTCCTGCTTCGCCTCCCTTTTCCTCCTCTCCCTCTTCCCTTTGGTTTCTTCTTTTCCTTGCTCCTAAGCGAAGCGAGCTGCTGCGGAGCTGCGGATAAGAGCAAGAAGGAGCAGGAAGCAGGGGAAGGAAGAAGCTGAAGAGCAGGGTGCTTCGCTTCCCTTACACTTAAGAGCTGGGTGCTTCGCTTCCCCTCCCTTTGGGAAGCGTAGCAAGGGAAGGAACAGCAGAAAAGAAGAAGAAGCAGAAGAAGCCCTGCTTCGCTCCTGATTGCTTCTTATGTTAAGCAAGCAGGAGGAAGCAAGAAGAACTGTACCAAGCGAAGCAATCAGGAGCGAAGAGTATTTTTTAAAATATTTTATTTACAAACAAATATGGGGGTTAAATTAATTTTATTATTAACCATAAATATTTAAATATAAATTATGAGTATAATAATAAGAAAGCAACCATCAATGCAAATAGTCCTGTAGCTTCCGCTAGAGCGAAACCTAAGATTGCATAAGTGAATAATTGACCTCTTATTTGAGGGTTTCTAGCTGTAGATGAAATTAATGAAGAAAAGATTACACCGATCCCTACTCCAGCTCCTATTAAACCTGAACAAGCTAAACCAGCTCCTATGTATTTTGCAGCAACTAACATTATTCATAAATATTTTTAGCCAGAGTTCTTTAATCTTAAAATTTAATAAAAAAAATTTTAATAAATAACTTTCTTTTCCCCTCCCTTGCTCTTATCTTATCTTAACCGCTGCTCCTTCTTCTTCTTTCCTTTCCTTTTTCTTGCTCTTATCTTTTCCGCACTGCTGCGGAGCTGCGGATAAGAGCAAGAAAAGAAGAAGCAGGGGAAGCGCTTCCTTCTGCCTGCTCCCGCAAGCAAGAAGAAGGAGCAGGGAGGGGAAGCAGCTCTTTCTTCTTGCTTGCGGAGCAGGCAGAAGGGATGGAGCAAGGCGAAGCAGGAAGCAGGGAGCAAGAACTCCGGCTTCTTCTTCCTGCTTTCCGAAGGAAGAAGCTGAAAGGGAAGGGAGGAAAGGAGAACGATCCGGACATTTGAAAAAAAACAAAGTATAATTTAAGCTATAGTGCTATATCTATCTTTAAGGAACAGGAAGAGATGAATGGAAAGATTGATAACCTAAAAAAAAAGCAGTGACAGCTCTATAAAAAACGTTGATCTTATGCTTCTTCTTGCTCCTTCTTCCTTCCCTTTCTTCTTCAGCTTCTTCTTACTGCTTCCTGCTTCGCTTCCCCTCCCTACTCCCTTTGGTTTTCTGCTTGCGGTTAAGAGCAGGAAGCAGGGTAGCAAGCGGTTAACAGAAAGGGAAGGAACAGCAGAAAAGAAGAAAAGGAGAAAGAAGCAGCCCTTAGGTAAGGGAGCTAGGGAAGCGCTACGGCAAGGGAGCTAGGGAAGGAAGCAGCACTGGATTAATAAGTAATAATAATTTACACTTAAGTAGATATAGAGATTACTATAACTAGTGTGATAAGCAAAGATAAGCTAACAAGACTCCCTATTCATAGAGAAGTAAAGTAGAGATATTAGAGCTATATTATAACTCATAAACAAAGTAAATGCTGCTTCAAACGTATGCTAACTTGATAAGTATTATTATTATTAAATTTAAGATTTTAATATTCTTTATTAAGATAAATTAATTTATAATTAGTATAAAAATGAATTAATAGTATTCTTATATACATTTAATTTTTAAGATTTGTATTTAATAATAATTTATAATACCTCTCTTTAGCTTTAGATTTAACTTTAGCTTTAGCTGCTTCTTAAATTCTTGCTCCTTCCTTGAGGAAGAAGGATGCTGAGACTATTTTAATACTTTATTTTATAGATATTATTATAGCCGAAAGAAGGAATTGAACCTACTTTTTACCGTCATGAATGGTATGTTTTAACCATTTAAACTATTTCAGCGCAGTCCTTGCATTAAAGCAATAAATCAGAAATCAGGAATTAGAAATCATAAATCATAAATCAGAAATCAGAAATCAGAAAGCAACAGTATATAAATATTTTATATTTTATATAAGTTTTTAAAAAAAAAAAGTATTAAGGCTGCATCCTTATTCTTGCTTCTTGCTTAGCTGAAGAAGAAAGGGGCTCCGCGCTCCTTCCCTTGCTCCTGCTCCGCAGCCTGCTCCGCAAGCAGAAGGAGGGAAACCGGAGGAGGAGGAAGAGGGAGAGCAACTGCTAAGCTGCTAACGGAGTTAAGTATTTAAGCAGAGTTAGATTTTATTATCTATAGGACAAGTTTTGTAAAATAAACACTGTTAATAATTTTATTATAATTATATAACAGTTTACTGATATTCTAAACATAAACAGGTCAGGATATAGGATTTTTTTTAATAACTTTATTTTTTTTTTTAATTTTCAACATACTAAAGTGTTAGATACATAATATAATTTTTCATAAAGTTAAAAATTTCTTATTTAATTACCCATAAAATTGATTTTATTAATATATCCATATAATTTGACCTTGAACCTTACCTTAATTTTTATAAAATTTCAGTATTAGATATCTTAACTCTCTTTTAAAACTTTATATTAGAGTTAAAAATTAAAATTATATTCTGCTGCTTCCTTTCCCTCTGCTTCCTGCTTCTTCTTCCTTGCATTTCGAAGAAGGAGCAGGGGAAGCAGGGGAAGGAAAGAAGCAGGAGCAAGGGCGGTTAAGAGCAGGGGAGGGGGCAGATACTTTAATAATTAAACGAAGTGGGTAGCAGGAATCAGCAAGAAGAAGCAGAAGAAGAAGGGAAGCAGAAGCTGCATAAGTATTTAAAAACTTTATAAAACTAATAATAAAGTTTTAGTTTTAATTAAAATTAGTTAAAAAAATTAAATTAAAAATTCAATAAATTAGTTAATAATTTTTATCAAATGTATATATTTTATTACGAATAAAGAGACTTGAACCCTTACAATTAAATATTATGAGTGCCTAAAACCCACCCGTCTACCAATTCCGGCATATTCGTTTAATTAAAATTAAATTTTCTTGCTCTTCCTTCCCCTTACCTTGCGAAGAAGGGGAAGCATGCTTCCTTTCCCTCTGCTGTTCCCTGCTTCCTGCTTCTTATTCCTTGCATGCTTGCGGAGCAGGCAAGCACCCAAAGGGAGGGTGCGGATAAGAGCAAGGAAAAGAAGCAGGAAGCAGAGGAAAAGGAAGCAGCTCTTATCTTATATTTTTTTTAGCCACATCCACTAGTACTAATAGTTAAACCCTTTTTTTTTTCTTTTAACAGATGTAATATAAATAGGTTAAAATCTTTAGTTGCGGAGCTTGAGCTTAAAAAAAGCAGAAATAAAGTCTAGCGAATCCTTCACTGCGCAGCGCGCAGCGCGCAGCGCGCAGCGCGCAGCGCGCAGCGCGCAGCATCCTTCGGCTCCATTGCGGAGCAGGGTGCGGAGCAAGGAACAGCAGCGCTTAAACTAGTGCTGCGCAGCTGCGCAGAGGATGGTTCCTTCTTTTTCTTTTTGCTTAGCATAAGAAGCGCAGGAACTGAAGAAAAGAAGGAAGAAGAAGCAGGGCTTCTTCTGCTTGCGGTTAAGAGCAGGCAGCAGCAGAAGTAGAGTATCTTTTAATAAAAGCCTCAACTAATGAGGTATGTAAACTGTAAACACCAATTAACGGTTCTGCGTTTGGCGTAACATTGACACTTATCGATACCAAGCAGAGCTAAGGATCTAATAAAGGAAAGGTATAGGCTTATTCTTGCTCCTTTCCTTCCCTTTCCTCCTTCCCCTCCCCTCCTTCGGTTGCTTGCTACGCATGCAGGAGCAAGGGAAGCGCTTCCTTTTCCTCCTGCGGTTGCTTGCTTTCCTTCCCTGCTTCGCAAGGGGAAGGAAGCATGCAGGAAGCTGAAGGAGCAGGGAGGGGGAAGAGGGAGCGGTGCTTTTCCTTTCCTTCCCTTTCTTTTCTTCTGTTCCTTCCCTTGCTCCTGCTCCGCAGCCTGCTCCGCAAGCAGAAGGAGGGTGCGGAGCAAGGCGAAGCAGGGAGGGGGGGGGGGGGGAAGCGAAGCAGCGGAGCAGGAGCAAGCAGTGTAACAAAAATAAATAATAGTATTATTCCTAAAATTATAAACATTAGCTAAAAGCCACAGTTTATTAACTATATAATAAGGAGTAGAGTAATCGAAACTCTGTCTTCAACGTGTAAAGTTGACGCTAAAACCACTCAGCTAACCCCCTTCCTTTCTTCTTGCGGAGCTGCTGCTTTTCCTTACTCCTAAGCGAAGCGAGCTGCTGCGGTTAAGAGCAAGGAAATGCTTCCCCTTTCCTTTGCTGCCTGCTTCGCTTCCCCTCCCTTTGGGAAGCGGAGCAAGGGAAGGAACAGAAGAAAGAAAAGCGAAGGCTGCGCTTCCCTCCCCCCTTTTTAGGAAGCGCAAGGGAAGAGGGAAGGAAGTGCTTCCTTTCCCTTGCTCCTGCTTCTTGCGACTCCCCTCCCTCCTCCCTTTGGTTTCTTCTTTTCCTTGCCCTTATCTTATCCGCACTGCTGCGGAGCTGCGGATAAGAGCAAGAAGGAGCAGGAAGCAGGGAAGAAGAGCAGGGGAAGAAGGAGGGGAAGGAAAGAAGAAAGCTCGCTTTTCCTAAGAATAAGAATAAGGAAATTAAATAAAAATGAGCCAATAACTATCTAGAAATATAGCTAATTATAAAATAGAAGCTAGTAAAATTATGGAGTGCTAAGACTAGAGCATGTAGAGGAGTATGATAAATTTTTGGGGGTTTAAATAAAATTATTTTCCAGCAGCACCTTCCAGTACAGCTACCTTGCTATGACTTTTGAGATGTTACTCAAATGGGTTAAAAATAACTAATTATTTAAACAAAGATGTTTTTTTTTTAAAAGATTTAAAATATTAAATCAATAAAGTTTTTATTTTTATATTAAAACTAAATATCTTTGAATAGTTATAATTAGGATACAATTTCCCCCTATCCGAATTCCTTCCCAGTGACAGACGGTTAGTTCATCACGGATGCACTCTTCACCGTTGCGCTAGTGATCAACGATTACTCGAAATTCCTTCTTCATGTCGCCGAATTTCAGGCGACAATTCGTCTAAAATTTTTTAATAATTTTGACTTTCTTTAATGATTAGCTATTCCTTATGATCCTTAAATTTTTTTTTTAATTTAAAAAAAGATAACATATTCATTGAATGCTAAAGCTGCTTAGCAGCGTAGCGATCGGATGATCTAAATTCAATAAATATAAGGTCTGGTTATTGCATCACTTTGTAAAAGTCTTTGTGGCACATCAATAGCCCAGTTCATTAGGGCCATAACGACTTGTCTTAGCCCCAAATGAAAGTATATAAAATTCATTAATTGTAAAGTATAAATTTACAACAGGGATTTTGTCCGTTAGTGGATTTAACCTAACTTCTCAAAACACGGACTGACGACAGCCATGCAACACCTGTAAACGAGTTATTAAATTAATAATAACTACTCATATATTACTATAAAAAATTCTATCACATACTTAATAAAATATGTCAATATAATTTTCTAAATAAATACGGCTATACAAGAACTGGTAAGATTTTACGCGGATTATCGTATTAAATAACATGCTTCACTTCGTTTGCTCCGAGACCGACTAATTTTTTTGGTTCCAGTTTTGCAACCGTACTCTCAAGGCGGAATGGTTATCGCGTTAACATCGGTACTAGTTTTAAATAAAACTAACAATCCACCATTCATCGTTGACTGTGGGAGGTACCAGGGTCTCTAATCCTATTTCCTTTTCCCACCTTAGTATCTCAGCGTCGATCAATATTAGATAAAAAGCTTTCACCTTTAGTATTCCATTTAGTATTTGCATATTTAATCCCTACTCTAAATATTATTCGGCTTATCCTCAATTTGATTCTATCTTTAATTCATTTTATTTTTAAAATCAAAAAAAAAAAATAAATATTTAAAATTATTAAATTATTTATTTTAAATTGAAATAGCTATGATAAAAATAAAACTTTCAAGCTGCCTACATACCCTTTACGCCTGGTCAATGTGACTAACGTTCGCGTTCCTGGCCTTACCGAGTCTTCTGGCACCAGATTTGGACAACACTAAGAGTAAGGTAGCATCATTTTTTTCCCTTACTATGGACATTTATCACTTCTCCCGAAGATCAAAATGTGATTTCAGTTAGCTAGTTCACTCTTTCGAGCATTGACTAATATTCTTGACTGCTGGTAGTTAAACACTACTAGGGACATTTCATTCCCAATGTGGCCATCTGATCTCTCAAACATGGCTTCTGATCGTTGGCTTGGTAGGCTTTTACTCCACCAACTACCCTTAAACAGAATAGATCGAATCTTATAGCAGAAAATTTCCTTTTTTTAATAAATAGCTTATTTATCTTTACTTTTCCTAATAATTAAAAAATTTAAGTATCTTAAATTTAAATTAATTAAAAAAATTTAGTAAAATTATCTCCTATTTAAGAAGACTACAAGGTATCTAATCTATATTACTCACCTTTACACCTTATTTTTTATAAGTTTTATATTATTTATTTTAAATAATTAACTTATTATAAACAATGATTTGCATGTCTTAAAACTACTGAAAAACGTTCAATCAGAACCAAAATTAAATTCTTCTAAATAATTAAACAATTATATTAATTTTTTTTTTTAATTGTTATATTTTATATGCTTAATGCAATATTTATTATCTCTTTTAATTATAATATTTTTTTATTTAATCTTTATTTTATATAAATTGAAGTTAATATTTTATATAAAAATGTAGTGACATACTAGATAGCGTTGCTACATGCTAACTAAGTATATAGCTAAACTTTATACCTAAGTACATTGCTACCAAGATTTAAAGTATACCTTAATGGTAGGCAAGAATAGTGGTGTTGATTTGCAAAGCCATAACTTTTTATCCTTAACTACCTCCTACTGAAAAGCTAAGCAACTGGCTGTAGCAGCTAAGCAACAAAGCTGAAGGAGATATAGGAGATAAAGTAAAAACTGACGAAACGATATCCGGAGGATTTCTCTCTTTAGCTTTAGATTTAGCTTTAGATTTCTCTAGATATCGATGAGGAAAAATTTAAAAAAAAAAAAAACAAGAACAAAAACAAGAACAATAACAAGAACAAAAAAAGAATAAGAAAAATAATGTGATAAGTTGTTACGTTAAAAAAAAAATTAAAACTTTTATAAATATGTTTATACCTAAAATTACCACTCATATAAATTTTATGATATTGAATCGTTTAAAAATGTTAAAATTTAAAATTAATAATAATTTCCTTAATATTTTTAAATATAGTTTATAAATTAAGTTAAATTAAATAGATAAAAGTTTGAGGGTGCGTAACACGATCCTTTTTAATTCTATGTACTGCTTTATCTCCAATGTTAGACTTGCTAGGAGCCTTCCTTCTGCTTACTGCTTCTAAGAAGTGAAGCCTCCCTTCCCTCCCCTTTTCCTTGCTCTTGTCTTATCCGCACTGCGGTTGCTTGCTCCGCATGCAGAAGCTGAAGAAGCAGGGGAAGCGCTTCCTTTTCCTCCTCTCCCTAGCTCCGCAACCAGAGTGCGGAGCAATGGAAGGGAAGAAGCAGAAGAAGCAGATTCTTTTCCTAGCATTTCCTGCTGCGGTTAAGATAAGAGAAAGGAAAAGAAAGGAAAAGCTAAAGAAGCAGCGCTTTCCTCCTCCTGTTCCTGCTCCTTCCCTTCGGTAGCATAAGAAGCAGCCCTACGTAGCAATCAAATCAAGGATCATAGTATCATAAGAAAGCTTGATTAATTCACTGTTAAGGGGAAGGAGAAAAAATAACTATAAAAGTGTGAAGCGTTAGCACAGCAAGTGGAATTAGGGATTTAGGATGGTTACACACCGTAAGGATTAAAAAAATTTTTTTTTTTACTATTATTGTGGGCTGCTTCCTTTTCTGCTTCTTATTCCTTGCGAAGCAGGGCTGCTGTTCCTGCTCCTTGCATGCGGAGCAAGCAACCCTTTTCTGCTGTTCCTTCCCCTGCTCTTAACTGCAAGGGAAGCGAAGCAGGAAGCAGGGATGGAAAAGAAGAAGTAGGGATGCTGCGGACGCAGTACTAACTGATAGTTAAGTAGTTCTAGCTTGGCTAGATAGCTAGTCTAGATATTTACGCACTCTTATTATCTTGATCTGCACTATAATTTATAAATAGAGCAAAAATCAAAATAACTGTTATTCTTATAAATTCATTAATACTATCATTAAATATAAATGAACTGAATAATACAGTTAGTAAAAATAAAAATCCTATTGTTATATATAGAGCATAAGTTGTAATTACACCTGAGTCTAATTTAGCAATATCTTTAGCTATTTTTATAATTGAATTACTTAATCCATAAGGTCCTACTAGTTCAATTACACCTCTATCAATTTGTTTTGATATAGCATAACCTCATTTAAATCCTCTATTGATTATATAGTGATTATAAATTACATCAAAATAATATTTACTATTAAATAGACTATATAGTTTTCTTCCTATTAATGTTTTAGTAATATTATTAATTATTTCAGGTTTGTTTAAATATAGAATTAAAGCAGATATAGCTCCTATTAAACTTAATAAAGATGGTAGTAATTTAGTTATTACATTAAGAGAATATTCAGCTTCAACTAAAGTAATATTATTAGGATGTATAAATAAAGAATTACCAAAAAAATCTGAACCAATACCTACAAACATATCAGAAAATAAATATCCAAAAAAAATACTAAATAAAGATAATATTATTAATGGAATTATTACTGCTCAATCAGATTCATGCACTCCTAAATAAGATTGTTTATTACCATTAGGTGAAGTAAGGAAAACTAAGCTAATTAATCTGAAACTATAAAAAGCTGTAATTCCAGCAGTAATAGAACCTAAAATAAAAGCATACATTTGACTAAAATTATAATTACCATAAGCTAATTCTATTATTAAATCTTTACTGTAAAATCCAGATAAAAATGGAGTTGCTAATAATGATAATGTACCAACTAACATTACTGAATAAGTAAATGGTAAAAATTTTATTAATCCACCCATTTTTCTAACGTCTTGTTGATCAGAAAATGAATGAATTACTGCCAAGTATCTTGACTAACTCCTGAGTTCAGGCATGATTAAAAATCTCTTAATTCTTTTTATTCAAGATAATTATTCCTCACTTCTTCTTCCTAGCTCCCTGCTAAGCAAGCAGAAACCGAAGGAAAGGGAAAGGATAGGTACGGCTCCGCAGCAAGGAAATCAGAAGCGCTGCTTCTTTGCCTTGCTCCTTCTTCCTTCCCTTTCTTTGCGGAGCAAGAAGCAGCCCCTGCTCTTATCTTATCTTATCTTATCTTATCTTAACCGCAAGGGAAAGGAAGGGAGGAAAAGCTGCGCAGCTGCGCAGAAGGAGGCCCTGCTTTGCTTCCCCTGCTCCGCTTTGCTGCCTGCTCCGCAAGAAGAAAGAAAAGGGAAGGAACAGAAGAAAGGGAAGGAATAAAGCAAATAAGTGTTAGGAATTAAGGTTGGTACTCAATATATTACTATATTGTTGGGACCATATCTTAGTTATGTAAATTATAAAAATTTTGCAAATGATCTCATGTAAAAAACGTTCTTCTATCATTCATTGAAGATTTTATTTTAACAATTTCATTATATTTTATTTTATGTTCTTTGTTAACAAAATAAGTTAATACTAAATTTCAGTCTTTATAGTCTAAATATTTACTACTAAATAGAGGATACTTTTGTAAATAACCCATTAAAACTAAATTACCATTTAAACTAGTTGTTCTAATTCTGTATTGAGGGTTTTTAGAATTAGTTTTAGTTTCTTTAACTTTACATAGTAATAATTCACCTATTATAGATAATATATTAAAATAACTATTACTAATTAAATCTTTTTGTCTTTGACATATCTCTAAAGAACAAGCTATTCTTTTTAATAGATTGTTTTTATCAGTAGAGACTCTTACAGAAAAATGACCATCCGAATCAATAAATCCTGCTAGTCAAGCATTAGAATCTATAGGGCTATTATCTAAAGGGTATTTATTAATACTATATCCTTTATTATTAAGGTAATCAATTAGTTTATTTAAATTATAAATTTTAGGTGTTCTCATAAACCCGTTAATAATATCAATAAATTTTATTAAATTTACTATATTTGATATTCTATAGGTATATGCATTTTTACCTTTAATTTTATAAATATGCCCTGTAGCTAATTTTTGTTGTATTATCATAGCTAAAGGCAGATCTTTAGCATTAAATGAAAAAGTTATAATAGGATATATAAATTTATCTTGCGAATCTCTATGATTTACAGGAATTCAAATACAACCATCACCTTCAAGTAAACCAGCTAAATAAGATCTGAAATTAGGATTAAAAGATTCAGCCCCTCCCTTTGGTTTTAAGCTGCCCTCCGCAGGATGCGCAGGCTGCGCAGCAGTGGTGGAAAGAGGAGCCGAAATAAAGGAAGAGAAGAACGTATAATTTGTCTGAGATATTATGTCAAATAAATTTATATTTATAACTTCCTGCGTGTGGCCTCTGAGGATCTCTCATAAAATAAATATAAGATTTCCTTCTGATAGTCCTGTATTAAATAGAATACCTTCAAATATAATTATAATAATAATAAAAAAATTTGATTTATTTAGATACAGGATTTTCCAGTATATAGCAGGATTTAAAGCTGGCACAATCATACCAGCTGCTAAGAATAATAAAGCTTTAAAGAAAGCATGGTTAACTGTGTGGAATAAAGCAACATTATATTGACTTAATCCAATAGCCATTACCATATAACCTAATTGTGATATTGTTGAGAAAGCAATGATCCGTTTAAGGTCATTTTGTACTAATCCAGAAGTAGCTGCAAAAAATGCTGTTGAAGCTCCTACTATAGTTATAACCATAAGTGCAGTAGGACTATATTCTAATATAGGTGAACATCTTAATAGTAAATAGATTCCAGCAGTAACAAGAGTAGCAGCATGCAGTAAAGCTGAAACTGGAGTAGGAGCCTCCATTGAACCAGGTAATCAACTATGTAAAGGTATTTGAGCTGATTTAGCACAAGCACCTCCAAATAATAGTAAAGCAATAATAGAAATTGCTGTTTCATTCATATAAGGTACTAATGAAAATACAGAAGAATAATTTAAAGATCCAAATAAAGCAAAAATAGCAAAAAAGCCTATACTCATTAACATATCACCTTGTCTATTCATAGTAAATGCTAGTATAGCTGCTTTATTAGATTGTATTCTTGTAAAGTAGAAATTAATTAGTAAATATGAAACAACTCCGATAGCTTCCCAACCAACAAACATAACAAAAAAGTTAGCTCCAGTTATTAAAACTAACATTCCAAATGTAAAGGCTGAAAGATAAGAAAAGAATCTTTGAATATGAGGATCAGAAGATAAATAAGAAATACTATAAATGTGAATTGCAGTTGAACAATATAAAACAGCCATAGCTAACATAACTGTTAATTGGTCAAAATAAAATACTCATGAAATAGTCATAAATTCTGAGTCTATCCAACTTCCTAAGTTAACTTCAACAGGGGAACCGCATAAACAAACTTGATAGAAAGCTATAGATATTAATAAAGATGATAATCCTAAACAAACACAAGTAATAATTTGGGAACCTGTAGTACCTAATTTTCTCCCTAATAATCCAGCTCCAATTGAGCCTAATAGAGGTAATAATAATATTGATAAATACATTTTAGTTTCTTATTGATATAGTTCCTCTTACATTTCTTTTTATATATTGTAATTAATTTAATTTATATAAAAAAAAAGGTGAAAAATAAGGTTTTACTAAAGAAATAAATAAAAGTTTAGATTTAGCTTTTATATATAGTTTAAAATGTTTTCCATGTTTATAGATATTACATTCTAACCCAAATTTATATAATAAAGCTTTTTGTAATATAATTTGTTCCTCATATGAAAATGAATGAGTATTTAAATAAAAACCTTCAGGTGTAGAGCTACCATCATCCATAGCTCAAAAAGCTAAAGAAATTGGAGTTAACCAATCTACAATTGAAGAAGATATTTTTTTAACACCATTTCTTATAAATAATTCATATAAAGGAATTAAACAACTCAAAGCTCTAGTATGTAAATGAAGATATGTTGATAAATCACGTTGCTGAACTAAAGAAGGTAAATGTGTTAAAATTGGAGACAAAAGATAAGATAAATATAAAATATGTTCTAAATGAATAAAACCTTGATTATATTGAATATGGGGTTTTCCATTATTACCTATTTTCCTAATATTAGCATCACCTAATAAAATACCTACTAAAATTTGTTGAATAAAAGGTGTTAAATATAAATTGTCTAAAGATTGCTGACTTAATCTTAAACCAATATTAGAACCTAAATTTGAACCATGTACAGCTATTAATTTGCAATCATTAGGTTCTATCTTTTTTAAATTTTTAGAATTTATAGAAATTATTCGGCTTTTTTGTAAAATATTAAATTTATCTCTAGACTCCTTTGACATTCCAGTCCAAGTTGCATAATATTTATTATTTATCATTATATACTTCTTATATATTTTCTTACCTTCTTTCTATAATTAATTAATATATAAAAAGAATGGACTATATCTTAATATAAAAATTTTTATATTCATTACGTGTTAGTCTCTGAAATATTATAATATTAGCTGATTATATTATAGTAATTTATTACTGATTTGAAAAAATTTTTACTTATTTTTAATTAAGTATTCCAAACTCTTAATAACTTCCAGCTTATAGTAATGTGCATAATTATTTGTTTAATTTTATTATAAATAATTAAGGACTAAGAATAATCTATAGAATGCAACAAGAATACTTAAACCAATAACTGATTCTGCTCCAGCAATAGATATTATATATAAACTGAAGGTCTGTCCTACATTATCATCAAATCCAAAGGAACTGATTAATACTAACAGAGTAACAGCTAATAACATTATTTCAATAGCAATAATCATAAGTATAATATTTTTTCTATTTAATATAAAACCTAAAATACCTATTAAAAATAAAAATATTGATAAATTCATAGTTTAAATATTTTGTTGTTAAACTTAGTAGTTTTTTGAAAAATGAATTTTTTTGTTTTTTAAAAAACAAATAAATTATAAAAAAAAAAATAATAATCAAACTGCTTATTCTTCCCTTCCCTTGCTCCCTGCAAGGGAGGCATCAAGAAGCAGGGCCTCCTTCTTATGCTTCCTGCTTCTTGCTGCTTGGTACATCAGAAAAGAAGCTTAAGCAGCTTCCCTGCTTCGCTTTGCAAAGGAAAGGAGAAGCGCATCCCCTGCTCTTATCTTAACCGCAAGCAGGGCTGCTTACTTCTTGCTAAGCATAAGCAAGCCCTTGCTCCTGCGGTTAAGATAAGAGCAAGGTAAAGAAAGCAGTAGCTAAAATTTAGTATCCTATGCTTGCGTAAGCACAGTAGTAATACTAAAACACTAAATGAAAAACACATATAAGATTTAATATAATAATTAAATATATTTTTATGAAACAATACTGTTTTATTTAAAATAAATTTTTATGATATCATCTATGTTTTCTATAAAGAAACCTAAATAATGTATACAATAATAATTAAAAATTAAAGATAATAGCAGTAATAAAAATAATAAAATAAAACCATTTTTTTTAACATTTTTATATATTTTTATATAATAATCAACTAAAAATAATGGAATAATTTTAACTTTTAATAAGAAATTTCTTATTGTATTCTCCTCAGTATATAAACAAAAAAGAATATAGAAACTTGAAATTATTAAATACATTTCTAAAGAACTTAATTTTTGTATTAAACATAATAGATCTAATCCATCATTTCCACTTAAAGACAATACTGATCTTACTATTTCAGTGATTTCATCAGAAGAAATAAACTTACTTTTTCCAATATTGTCACTCAAATTACCAGCAATATTTTTAGCTGCAACCAATACAGTTCCACCTATTCCAGCCCCTGCTACAGTAGATGTCTTACCGCTGGTACTAGGTACACTTTTTGCAATTTGTGTTCCTGCATAAATAGCCGTAGAAACTAATGCTGAATCAGCAGCTCTTGTTGCTTCGCCTCCCCTTGCTCCGCACTGCGGTTGCTTGCTACGCATGCAGTAGCAAGGGAAGAAGCAGGAACTATTCGAATTATTTTAATTATTAGATTGATTTTGATTAGAATCAACAGGATTACTATTTCCTCCAGATCCAAGATTATCTTGTCCAGCAAAAAAATTTTCAATTCCAATAATATTGTTTGATACTAGAAAAAAATTAGTAATTAAACCAATACTTAAGTTTAATATAATACCTAGAAATAGATGAGCTAAAAAAGTTATCAATAAAAATTTATATCAAGTTGTATTGTTTGCAAAATTTCTGAACTTAAGACTATTATTATATAAATAATAACCTATATAAAACCATAATAAAAACATTAAAATATTAATTAAGATAAAATTTAATAGATCATTGTTAATTAAAAGGGAAAAATTTAAAATCATTGTTTTTTTTTTTTGTGTTTTTTTTAAGATTAAAGAATTTTTCCATTAAATAACTAATTACTTCCCCAGAAGTATACTGCCACAAACAGGAATAATCATACAACGTCAACAAAATGCCAATAAAGTATACCAGTTTCAACACCAATGTGTCCTTGTTTATTAACATTATAGTTAATAATTCTAATGAAACCAATTATAATAAAAAGTGTACCTACAATAACGTGGAACCCATGCAGTCCAGTTGACGCATAAAATGTAGTTCCAAATACACTATCTGCGATTGTAAATTGTGAATCTGAGTATTCAATATATTGAAATACAGTAAATACTACAGCCAATATAATAGTAATAAATAAACTATTTATTGTGTGTTTTCTTTTTCCAGCTATAAAAGCATGGTGAGCATAAGTGATAAATGCACCACTAGATAATAATAAGAAAGTATTAAGTAATGGTATAGCAAATGGATCTAAAGGAGTAATACCTACTGGCGGTCATTGACCTCCTATTTCAATGCTAGGTACTATACTTGAGTGAAAGTAAGCTCAAAATACAGAAATAAAAGCAAATACTTCACTAATTACGAAAAGTATAAATCCTATCATTAATCCATTTTTAACTTCTTTTGTATGATGACCTAAAAAAGTTCCTTCAGTATTTACATCACCCAATCAAAAGTACATTATAGATAATGTTAATAAAAGTCCTAAACTTAATAATAATTCTCCATTATAAAATCCATGTATAGATAACACTGCTCCTATCGCACTAAAAAATAGAGATCAACTTATTAAAAAAGGTCAAGGAGATTGATCAACTAAATGAAATGAATGAGATTGAAATTTAGATTTATTGTTTATTATTTGTAAATTTGTCATTTTAATTATAAAATAATTTATATTTTCCTTTTCGGAAGATATAGACACTAACACGACGATTTAATTAAGTAATTTAATAAATTATATTTTGTATTGCATTCACACCTACCGGAGAAGGCTACGCAGCAAGAAGAAAGCAGCTCTTTCCCTGCTTCTTATTCCTTCTTTTCTGCTGTACCAATTCGAAGAAGAAGCAGGGAGCACTGCCTCCTAAGGAAGGAGCAGGAAGCAGGAAGTGCGGATAAGAGCAAGGAAATGCAAGAGAAAGGCTCTTCTTTAGCTTTAGAAAAAGCCCTTGTAAAAAAAAAATAAATTCATTATTATAAATTATATCCAGTATCAACAAATTTCAAATTAATACAAGAAATATTTAAAAATTGTTAATTAAATCCAAGTCCATAAAGATGTACTTATTAGTTGCTTAAAAAAAGATCTAAAAATTTTAAATAATTAAATTATTATTTTAGATCTATCTTTTATTTAAGATTATTATGACTATTTGTTATTATTGTTCCCCTGCTACTTCTGCTTCCTGCTCTTAACCGCAAGCAGAAAAGAACTGCTTTCCTTCCCTAGCTCTTATCTTAACCGCAACCGAAGGGAGAAAAGCGCCTCTTTCCTTTTCTGCTTCTTCTTCCTTGCATGCTTTTCCTTGCTTCGCACCTCCCTCTTCCCTTGCTCCGCAGGGAGGGGAAGGAAGAAGGAGCAGACATAAGGGAGGCGAAGCAGGGCAGGGAAGCGCAAGGGAAGGGAGGGAGGGGAAGCGGAGCAAGGGAAGGAACAGCAGAAATGCAAGGGAGGGGCGGTTAAGATAAGATAAGATAAGATAAGATAAGATAAGAGAAAGGGAGAAGATATACATAAAATACAATATCTATTTATTAATATGTAAATTAATAAATAAATCTAAATTATTATGCAATACTGTTAAAAAATAATAATTAAAGGATAAACCTATTAATAATAAAATCAATATTATAAATATTACTAGTCTTTTTATTTAATTGAATAAGTTTAATTATATAATAATTGAATCTTTCATTTAAATCTACTCCTATTAAACTCGATAGATTTATTTTAATCTGTTCTTCTTTTAAATAAAATTTAAATAATATCATAAAAAATAATATAATAATTAAAGTTAAACAAACACCATTTATAAGATCTATACTAATTATTAAATTAAATAAATCACTATTATTATTTCCAACTAAATTTTTAACTACCTTTTCATCGGTTACTGAACTAGCAACGACGCTAAGACTACCATTATTTGAGGAATCAATTTTTTTACTTAAAACATTGTTATCAGCATTTAAAAGATATCCATCTAATTTTAATTGGTTATCTTCACCTACTAATTCATAAGGTCTAGGTTTAATTAGCATAGGTATATGTTTATTAAAATTTAAAGTTTCTAAAGTAGATAGCTTAGTATTTTTAAACGTTTTACCCGGAACTAATACTAATCGTTTCTCATCATAATCAATATTTATAGTTTCACAATTTAAAAGCTCAACTATAATTAAATTATTAATTAATTCACTTCCCAAACCACTTCTAACTAAATAGTGTAGATCGTTATATTTTAATAACAAAGATTTTGTAGATTCTTTTTCTAATCAATTTTTATAACCATAATGTATTTCAGATTTATTTATTTGTTTTCTAGCTGTCGTTTTACTATTATATTCTGTTGAAAAGAGTCAGCTATACTTAGAAAATTCTTTTCATATTGCAAATAATTATAACGATTTATAATATCCTTAGATAATTCATCTAAAATATTAGCTAAAAATGTATCAGTATTAAATGTATAACTGTTACTTAAGATTCTTATAACCCGCCCTCAAGATATGTTTAATAGGTAATCAATACCTATTTCTTTATATATATTACTAATAATAACTTTATCTTGATTAATCTTACCTACACTTAAATTACTAAGAGAATTTACTGCAATATAATTATTAATTAATTTTAAAAAAACAGATTCCTTAGATTTAATTATTTTAAATACAGGACTATTTAGTAAATCATAATCAATTTCTTGATTTTGTTTTGAACTTATATAAAAATTTTTATTAATACAATTTAAATATTTTTCAATAGCTAATTGTTTATCATAAAGAGTGGATTTAGAACTAAAAATTTTCATCAGATTAATATAAACTATTGATTTTTCTGTATAAGACATTACATTATTAATAGAATTATTTTAACTACTATGACTATTATGATCACTTTTAACTGAAGTACTATGATAATTAATATTATAGTTTACTGAAGAGTAACTAAAAAAATCTTTTATTTAAATTTATAGTACTGAATCTACGAGAATTAGAATAAAAATTATTAGCTATACCTGAATTATATTTGCTTTTTCTAATAACACGTTTGATAAGAGATATACTAGAATCAGAAACTTTTAGATTTTTATTTAATATTAAATCATCACATTTACTTTTTAACTCAGGAATAGTCATATTGTGTAAATTATCCGAAATATTTTTTAAATTAGATTGAGCGCAATGCAGATCTGTAAGATCTTTTTTAAATACTTCTTTAAGAGATTCACATTTAGAAATAGCTCTAAGAAGTATTTTTGTTTTCTTATTTAAGTTACTAGACTGCAACTTTTGTACTACTTCTAATGTTTTAAGTTGTGATCTATAGTTATTTATATCATTATCAATATTTATAATTTTAGTATTTAAATCAGCTATTTGGGGCTCTAAAACTTTATAACTATTATCTTCAATAAAGAGGCTAAGTATATATTCATAATATAAACGTTTATAAGTTCTGTTTTCAGAGAAGTACTTAAACAATGATGACATTACAGGATCAGAAAAATCAATATTTGAAGCCAGAGACATATAGTCATCTCTTATCTGTTAAGAGTTCTTTCTTCTTTTCGCATAAGCTTTAAACTGTTAAAAACATCTTTAGAAGAAAAATCTAAATTAGATAACACAGTTGATAAATTAAATTGAACAGAACTTAAAGAATAACGATTACTTTTATTTCCTGAACTAATATGTAAATTAAATCATTTATGAATAGCTACAACATTAGATCAATAAATATTTTCAAAAATAAATAAAGTATTATTTAGAGGCGATCCAAAATTCTCAGGCTCAGAGTCACTTTTAAGAGAACCTATTATAGATTCAATAAAACTTTTTGAAAGATATGGAGACTCTTGAAAAACTTGACAAAGATAATCTAAATTCTATTAAAGATTTTGAATAGTGAATTACTTCAACCCTGAAATTATCAGAAGGTAAATTTAAATTAGACATATTAGGATATAACTTTAATAAATCAGAATGTTTTAACTCAGTAAACAAAGGAACAGGATATTGAGATTTATCTAATAGGTATGACATATCATCCGAACAATTAATTCTAACTACAATAAATTGGTCATTATGACTTAACTTGGATAAGATATGAGGATATTTATCTAAAAACAAACCAAAATTTTTTAGTTTAGATTTTAAGCCATCAGCAGAAATAATAGGTCTAAAAACACTACTAATAAGATGAATTCCAAATTGATGAACATTAGAATCATAACTACGACCAAACATTACTAAATAAAGAGGAGATAAATTGTCTTTCATTATTTTTTTTTTAATTTTTTTTTTTTAAATTTTAGAAGAGAAATTATAAGACTAAAGACTTCTCTTTAAATCTTTAGAATATATTATTAATATTATATTATTATAATAGTAAAATAATAAATTTGTAAGAATTATAAAATTAACAAACTTAACAGAACAGCATAATAATAAAAAATATTAAGATAAATCATTAATTAATATCATACAAGAAATTATTATATATAATATACAAAATAAAAATAATAATATTTCAAATATAATATAAATATATCTAATAGTTTTAAAATAAGTAATAAACTTATGTAAAAAAACTCAATTAGGTAATTTACTTAAAAAATATTCATGTTCACTTATATAAATTGTAATAAAATAAATTACAATAGTAAGAAAACATCACAAACATATAACAGCTAAAACACAAACACCTACTAAAAATAATACTATAGGATTATTAGTATTTACAGAAATACCGATAGAATTAAATAAGTCAATAATATAATTAAGAGTCATTATTTAAAGAAAATATAAAAAATTGTTTAGAAGAGATTTAGTTATAAAAAGGAGACTCTCTTTTGTTTACTCACTTATTATAGGAGAAGACAATTATAAATTACCCAATTTATATAAAGACAACAAAGATTAGCAGGGAAGGGGCTTCCTGCTTCGCTTCCCCTCCCTCCTCCCTTTGGTTGCGAATCAGGGAAGCGGTTAAGATAAGATAAGAGCAAGGAAAAGCAGCAGCTCGCTTCGCTTAGGAGAAAAGAAAGGGAGGAAATGCAAGAGAATAATAATTATATTTTTCTGCCATCTTTAATCTATAAATTTGTTTAATAGATAAGAAATATTTTAGGGGTAAATAATTACAATTAAATTGTTATAATATTGTAATTAATAGTTATATCAGAGCATAAAAAATTTTTTTAATAGTAGATTTTTATTGCATCTTTGAATTAAATAAACATATATTTAATCATTACATTTAGTTAAGATTGTACAGGTAATGATTCAAACGCATGTAAAGGAACTGGTGTAGTCAATGTTCATTCTATAGTATTAGATGAAGTCATATCACTCTCATTAATTTCATTTTCACTTCCAACACTTAATCCAAAGAAATAAGAAACTATTTGCCATGGATTTTTATTGCTGAAGTTTTGGTTTACAAAAATATTATATATTATATAAATAAATAATACAGTAGCTACTACAGATATTAATGATCCAAAACTTGATACAGCATTCCATCCGCTATATGCATCTGGATAATCAGGTATTCTTCTAGGCATCAATTGTGTTAATCCTAGGATTAAATCCTAGACTCCTTTCCTTACGGTACTTTATTATAACAATAAAATAGATTATTTATTTGTTTAGATAGATAATCAAAGGTTCAGACTATGTCTTTCAGTATTAAAATAAACAAACTTATTACAAAATACTGATTGGGCGCTTCTGTTTATAAAAATAAACAGTACAGGATTATTGTTAATACTACTCTTATTTACCTGTTAGTCGTTGAACGTTTTTATTCCGAAACTAATTAAAAAAAAAAATTAGCTGTATTGAAATAAACTTCGCTGCAAATTTTCCTATATTATCTTAATTTATATTATTAAAAAAAATATTTTATATAAAAATGTAAATATAGGACTTCCTTGCAATTCACCCAATTTACTAATAGAATCTTTAAAGGATCCTATAGAGGCAAAAGAAATTAATGTAATTTAATTCGAGAAAATAATTTATTTTTAAAAGGTAAACCATTGTTTAAATACTTAGTTAAAGTGTCTTTACCTATTTTAAATTCTTTAGAACAAAGTAGTGTTGGATAAACACCTATAAATTTTTTAGTATCATATTCATATATGTAAACTAATTTTTGTAATTTAGTTATAGTTTCAGCTGATTTTTTTATACCGTACATTGGATTATTTATTCCACTTTTATCTTTGATTTGATATTTTAAAAATTCAGAAGAGAACTCTCGACCATACATTGGATTTAATTTTCCAGTTCGATTTAATTTAAATTGTTCTGAATGTTTAAATCCTAAAGTGGTTCCTGCACTTGGAGATAAATTTAATTTTGAATAAGAATCATTATTAAAAATAATATCAAGATAATATTGTTCTCGCTGTAACATATATAATTTAGAAACAGATCCAGTTGGACCTAAATCTTCTAAAATAGCTAAACAAAAATTATTATGTCCGTACTTAACTATACTATTATAAATAGGTAAATTTTTTTTTAATACACTTGGTGCTCAATATGATAATAATCTAAATGAGCCATTTCAACCACTACCTACATATATATTACTATTTATTAAATTAAATCATTGATAAATGATTGTTCTTTTCCTATTTTCTACTCCAATTAAATTTCTATTTAAATTAGGTTGATATAATCTAATTGGATCTTTCAAAAACTTAGGATTTAAATAAGGTCCATAATATATAATAGAAGATAAATTAAAAGCAAGATTTAGATTATCTTCTAAATTATTAAGAATTAAATTTGATGTAATTTCATACATACCAGCCATACCTAAAAAGTGTTGAGGGAAGAAAGTTAAATTAACCCCAACGAATAAAGTTCAGAAGTGTACTTTCCCTAAGAATTCATTGTATAATTTTCCTAATATTTTTGGTGTTCAGAAATAAAATCCTGCAAATAGACCAAATACAGCACCCATTGATAATACATAATGGAAGTGGGCTACTACGTAATATGTATCGTGGAATGCTACATCTAGAGATGCATTAGATAATATTACTCCTGTTATACCACCTATAGTAAACAATGCTAAGAATCCTATTGTAAATACTAAAGGAGTATTAAATTTTAAACTTCCTCCATATAATGTTGCCATTCAGGAGAAAATTTTAATACCAGTAGGAACCGCAATAACCATTGTCGCAGCAGTGAAGTAGGCTCTAGTCTTTTTTATTTTAAGAACTAACGAACTTAATAAAAAAAAATGGACAGTATCTTAGTTTAAAATAATAAATATATATTATTAATATTAAACTTCTTGCGTACTTGTCTCTGAGGATCCTTTAGTTGCAATACTTTTTATTTTAATTATTCCTTTATCTTCCAAATGTTTACCATTAGTAATCATAATATATACTTTTCTAAATTTTAAGTAATCTACATACTTATTTGCAAAAAGATTAAATGTATCAAAATAATTAATTAATAGTGCTGCTGTTTTAAAACCTGAACTTTTGTAGCATCAGATACCACTACTATATTGAGAAATATTTCCCATTTTTAGAGTATCATATAAAAGTTTAAGAGGAATAGAATCATTTTGTTTTAAAGAAAATTCTAATCTTACACTATATCCAGTTTTGTGTGTTTTACTTTTTACTACACTAATATGAAAACAACCATCAGCTTGAGTAAAACCTGCTAATCAATAGTTATCTAAACTTAAACTATTTAAAGGTGGTAATATCAAAATATTGAAAATTTCACTATAGTTATTTTTAATTAGTTGTTCATATTTATATTTACTTACCAGTTTACCATTTATTAAAGATAAAATTTTAAATAAACCTTTTTTATGTTTACAAATATATCTGACAGCTTTTTTATCTTTTATTTTATAAACGTTACCATAACTAATATGCTTTTTAATAAGGTAAGCCAATGATACATCACCTTCAGAAAAAATAATATGTAATTCTTTATTACCAAACCAACCATCACCTTCTATCAAACCTGCTAAAAAGTGACCTAATTCTTCATCAGTTAGATTACTTTTATGAATTGGTAAATGTTCAGAAATTAAAGGTAAATCATTAAATTTATTATAAGTATTTTTAGTAACAGCCGAAGCATTTGTACTAAAACTAAAGTTTCCTGCTGATTGTCCTTTCAGCTTAAACTGTAATAAGTAAATTTTTCCGATCATAATAAATACGAGTGGACTACTTATAAAGGAATTTCCAGCAAACAGCAAGATTTTTTCCCAATCATCAAAATTTAATTGATGATGTTCTGTGAACACAAATTTATCCACATCCATTCCAACAGCAAACATATGGTGCAAAATCAATATAATTTAATTGATGTTGGACTTTATCTTCATCTTTTAAAACTTAACATATAAATATTTATAAATTATTCATTAAGAGTAGATTTATCATTGACAGACTTAGCCAATATTTTTATTTTAGAAAATCCTTCTTGATTAAGGTGTTCCTTATTGATCATCATCGAATAAATATCTGTTCATTTTTGAAAAGCCTCTTTCTTAATTGTTTTAAGAGTAAATAAATTAAAATAATTAACTATAATTGGAAATCCTTTTAAAGAATTTGAGGTATATCTATAAGAATTTAATTTTTCTGATCTTTGAGAAACAAAACCTGTTTTCAATAAATCACGTAAAATTTCTAAAGCATATTTATCGTTTTGATCTAAAATAAATCTTAATTTGGTATTAAAACCTACAGTATTAGCTAATCGTTTAGTAATATGAACATTAAAACAACCTTCAGCATCTGTAAATCCTGATAATCAACCATCATTAAGTGAAATCTTAACTGGTTCAATAGAACTAAGATTAATAGGAATAGATTTATACTGTAAAAAGTTAATTCATTTATTTAGTTGCTCTATTCTGTGTTTTAAAAATAAATTACCATTAAAAAGATGAGCTAATATAGTTAAAGAAGGTAAATCTGATACAATAAAACGAAAAGATTTTACTCCTTCATCATATTTTACAATACCAAAACCAAGTGTTTCTTTAATATGATATAATATTCTAGATTCATTTTGTGTAATAATAAATGAAATTCTATTATTATCTTTATATGTAAATATAGAACCATCACCTTCTACAAAACCGATAAATCATTCTAATCATTTAGAATCTATAAATTTATAATATTTATAAAAATTAGAAAAATTAAAAGATGCTTCACGTAAAGTCTCTGAGGTTGACGTATAATTACGTAAATAACCTAATTTTAGCATGTAATCTAAATATTTTATAAATAAATCATTACCAACCATACAATAAAATGTATCTTTACAATATTTTAAAACAAAAGATAAATTTACATTAAGTAGCAATGAAAGTAACATAATAAATAAATTAGATAAATTGCTATTTCAGTTATAATTTAGCAATTGATTTTTTTATATAACTGAAAACTATATAGTGAAGTTTATTACCTTTTTATCACTAAAAAGGAGTCTCACCTTAAATTAAGACCATACTAAGAATCCTAATATACCAATTGAAAACATTGCGTAAACCATACCAATGTATCCGAATATTGTTTTACCACTAAATGTAGATACAATGTGACTAACGATTCCAAATGCAGGAATAATTAGAATATAACAATAATTTTGGATAAATAAATAATCTTAATATTATTACTAATATATGATTTATTTAATATTATCACTCTAGAACTTACATTCTAGTTAGGACTTTATCTTAAACTGAATAATCTTCATTATTTCTATTCATTGTTTTTTTAAGTTTAGTTATTTTTTCTAAACCTGTTGAATTAAGATGTTCTTTGTTTTGAATAAAAATATAAGCTTTTCTCCATTTTAGATAGTTTATGTGTTTAGTAGACAGTAAATGATATTGATCAAAATATTGAATAACTTTTTTAGCAGAACCAAAACTTGTAGATCCAAAATAATAAGTATCTTGATTTTTTCTATAGCCAATGTATCCCCCTAAAAAGTTTTTAATTAAAATTAATAAATCTTTATTTTTTTGATCAATTTGAAAATTTAAACGAACTTCGGTTCTTTCATTTCTACGAAGTATCAATTTAATTTGAAAACTAGCATCTGCATCTGAAAATCCAGCTAACCAATAATTATTTAAATCTAAATTATTATTAATAATAAAATTAATAAAATTATTAAAATAAGGATTTGATAATATATTATTTTTAATTTGATCTAATTTTTGTTTAGATCTAATTTTACCATTAATTAATTCAAGAACTTTAATTATACCAGCATGTTTAGCTACTACTAAAATGATAGCTTTTTTATTCTTAACTTTATAAATATTACCATAGCCTAATCTACTTTTAATAAAATAAGCTAAAGAAGCATCTAATTCATTAAATGCAATTACTAATTGGGGAGTTTTAGAAAAATGACCAACCCCATCTATTAATCCAGCTAAATAATGTCCAAACTGTTCATCATTTACCGGTTTTAAATGTGTAGGTACATGTACAGAAATAGGTCTTATATTTTTTGTTTTTATTTCAGTTTCGTTGCATAAAGTCTCTGAGGTTCCATTTTTCAAATAATAAATATAAATTAAAAAAATGTTACCTGCTGATAAACTTCATTGTTTTAACTTTATTACTATATCATTTAAGAGGAAGTATTTAAAACTAAATATATTTGAAGAAGTTGTCCCAGCATACAGCAACGTTATGAAGCCTATATTTTTGACTTCAGGGTGCCCAAAGAATCAAAACAGATGTTGATAAAGTATAGGATCACCACCTCCAGCTGGATCATAGAAGCTTGTATTAAAATTTCTATCTGTAAGCAGCATAGTAATTGCCAAAAATTCTTGCTATACGAGACTACGTCCCATGAATACTAACTTAAAATAAGGCATTCTTCGGTTTCTTCCTCCCTCCTTGCGAAGCAAGAAGAAGATGGAGCGCGGAGCCTTTCCTTTCCCTCCGAAGGAGCTCAAGCGCTGCGCAGGGAATGAAAGTAGCCGGAGGCTGCGCAGAGCTTCATCCTTCTTGCCTAGCATAGCGAAAAGCGATAAGCGCGTTGCATTCTTAAAAATATATTTAAATATATTTAGAGTATATACTCTTCTATTCACATAGAAGGTGGGAATATATCTTAATAATCTAAGTTATAAAATTTATTTAAATGATCCCAAGTAAAATTAGTTCTTTTATCATTCATTTCTGATTTTATCTCTAAAACTTTTTCTATATTCTCTTTAGAATATTTAAATCTAGGCTCTGCATGAAATAGATTAATAATTTCTTTCCAATTTTTATAGTCTAAATATTTAGAACCAAATAAAGGAAATTCGTTTAAATAATTTACTAATCTTAAGTTAGTTTCTAGACTTGTAGTTCTAACTCTATATTGAGGATGTGGTCTATTTTCTCTTGTATTTTTTAGAGAAACATTTAAAAATTTAGCAATATTTGCTAAAAATAGTTCATTACTATAACCTAAATGATCTATTTGTCTCTGACTTAATTCAAATTTACATTCTATTTTAGGATACTTACCTGTCATAGAAGTTCTAACACTAAAATGACCATCAGATTCAATAATTCCAGATAACCATGCATCTTTACTTAAAGAAGCAGTATTAAGAGGTAATTTACATAAATTTAAATTTGGGTTTTTATTATTAAGTCAATCAATTAATTTATAAAGAGAATTAATTTTAGGGGTTTTCATGTTACCATTTAACAAATTAACTAAATTTAAAATTCCTTTTTGATCATTAATATAGAAGATATAAGCATTTACACCTTTTTTACGTATTAATGAACCGCATCCTAAATTTTTTTGTACTAGTAAAGCTAAAGGTAAATCTTTTAAATGAAATACTATTTGAATAGAAGGGTAGTTAAGTTTACCTTTAGGTGATCTTTCAGTTTTAGGAACAATAATTGTTCCATCACCTTCTATTAAACCAGTTAAATAACTTATAAATTTATAATTATTACTTGGATTTATCAATATACTATTACAACAAATTATCTCTGGCGTATATTCTCTGAGGATTATTAAATGATTCAAATCAAATAATTTTCCTGCTGATTGACTTTCTCCCTCCCATAGGCAAGGGACTGTAAAATTAAGAAAGTGTTTCCAGCAAATAGCCAAATTTAAAGCCGGCGCAATATTAAGTTTACCGGCTAAGACAGGTAATGTCAATAATAACAATATAGCTGTGATAAATATTGCTCAAACAAATAATGGTAGTTTATGTAATGACATACCGTTAGTTCTCATGTTTAATGCTGTACTTATGAAATTTATTGCACCCAATAAAGAAGAGATTCCAGCTAGGTGTAGGCTAAAAATAGCCAAATCAACTGAACCACCTGAGTGTGATTGTATACCGGCTAAAGGAGGATATCAAAAAATTAGTAAGCTAGTATTCCTCTGTCACTGCCATATAGGCAAGAGAGGTAGATTACTCTGTGCTTTCACACAGGATCGGACTATACCTTTATTCTTCACAAGTAAAATTTTTTGTAAACTGTTACTCTTTTGCACCTTTTGGATGGCGCTGCAAATCAGCGGAGTGGGCAGGCGCTTCCAGCTTCTTCGCAGAAAAGAAGGGCCTTACTCCGGAGTGCGAAAGCAGAGAGTTATTTATAATCTGAAAATTTTTATCCAGTCGTATAGACCGAATATTACGCATTTGATTTCGCACTTTAGTTAAATATTCAAATCTAGCTTGTCCTGCTTTTATTTTATTGAAAGATCGTGCTCAGATTCGATATTCTAAAGATTTCATACCTTTCATGGTCTTATGAAAGTATAAAATAATATTAGAAATATGTTTAGCATTAGTAGTACCAACTGTGAAGTAACTTTTTTTTTTAATAACTTTAATACCCAACAGATATCCTATAGAGTCTAAAACAATTTTATCTAATTTCTGAGTTATCTCAAAAGCATGAACAATTCGCCCTGCGCTTTTTGTTACAAGATAGAAACTTCCTTCTGCTTCTGAAAAACCAACTAATCAAGATTTAGTCATAACAGTTTGTGCTTCAGCTAAACAACTTACATTATTATTAACTACATTTCAAGCAGGTGATATATAATTATCAGGTCGTACTTTACTTTTTAGTTTAGTTAGTGAAATGTGTTTATCTGCAGTTGATATAGAAGTATCAGTTAAGATAAAAGCAGCTTGTTTAAAAAGATCATAATTATAATGTTTACTTGTTAGTAGAGGATATTTATCAAAAAGAGGAATAATGTGTTGAATTATTTTTTTAACATCTCGTAATCGATACTCAGCCATTCCATCAGCACATACAGATACTTTACCTACACCAAGTTTTGATTTGATATGATAAAGAAGTCTTAAATTATATGTACTTTGACCTATTTTAAAGTTAAGTATTCATTTATTAGGAAGATGTTCACTGAAATGAAAAGTACCATCACCGTCTGTTACTCCAACTAATCATTGTTCAAATTCAATATTTGTATTCTTTTTGTTAACTATTCTACTAGAGAATACTTCACGTGTAGTCTCTGATGAATCAGACAAATTATTGCTGACTCAGGCGGATTGTCCCAGTGTCATTGACATTATTACTACAGAAATAGCGTTATATATCCAGCCTAATTTACCAAATGGTACGGAGGCTCAGCCTTCGCAGGTAAGGATAATAATTAGCCCTGATAGTATTCAATTTCATGCTAAAAGGCTAGAGGAGTTTCCCGCATCGAGTGAAGTTTTTATGTCTATCGTTAATACAAACATAATGATAGACAAGGACAGCATATCATTTACTGTCCATCCTGTACCGGCTCCATTCTCAACTAAAGCACTCATAAGAAGTAATAATAAAGAAGGTGGTAATAACCAAAATGATACATTGTTTAGTCTAGGGAATGCCATATCAGGGGCTCCACAATGTACAGGTAAAAAATAGTTACCAAATCCACCTACTAGACCAGGCATAACCATAAAGAAGATCATTATAAATGCATGAGCTGATATTATAACGTTAAATAGCTGATGATCTCCTGATAAAAATTGAACACCTGGAGCAGATAATTCTAATCTTATTAGTACGGAGAATGCAGTACCTATCATACCTGCAAAAACTGCAAATATAAGATAAAGTGTACCTATTTCTTTAGCATTGGTGGAATTTAATCAATACAAAGTTTTTTTATTAAGTGCACAATATTCGGCATTTTTATTTATTTAACAATCTAAAACGCCATATATTATTCCACAGAATATATGGCCCTATTTATTTTAAGTTTTATTATTTTAACTCTTATAATCTCCCTGTAAAGTATAATACAGTAAATATGGTGAGTGATTAGATACCGCTACATGTGCTTCTTCCTCCTCTACCCTGCAAGAAGGAGGAAAAGCGTAAGATTATGATACGCATAGCACTCAAAGTTTTGGCTCCCTCTCTGAGTAGCTGCTGTTCCTTGCTCCTGCATTTCTGCTGTTCCTGCACCCTGCTTCTTGCCTGCTCCGCTTACCTTGCTCCGCAGGAGCAAGCACTTCCTGCTTCCTGTCTGCTCCCTGTTTCTTATTCCTTCTGCTTCTTCTTCCGCAGGAGGAAAAGAAGAAGCAGGGTGCTTGCTCAGCATGCTAGGAAAAGAAGAAAAGCAGCAGAAAAGAAGGAAGAAGAAGCAGCTTCCTTTCCCTCTGCTGTTCCCTGCTTCTTCGCAGGAGGAAAACCAAAGGGAGGCGAAGCAGGGAAAGCAAGCGCTTGCTCCGCACGCAACCAAAGGGAGGGGAGCTGAAAGAAGAAGGAAGCAGGGCCTCCTTCTTTTCCTCCCTGCTTCTTCTTCTTGCGAAGCAGAAGGAAGAAGAAGCATAAGCAGCAAAGCGGTTAAGATAAGAGCAGGGGAGCTGCGGTTAAGATAAGATAAGATAAGATAAGATAAGATAAGATAAGATAAGATAAGATAAGATAAGATAAGAGAAAGGAAAAGAAGAAAGCAAGGGAAACGAAGCTGCGGAGCAGTAGTAAGGAAGCAGCAAGATACTTTTTTGATAATGAGTAAAGTAATCTACACTTAATTTAAGATATTATGCTAAGATCTAAGAGGTATAAAATAAATATAACTTAATCTCAACTGAAATTTTTAAATCGGAATGAGGGTGATTCGAACACCCAAGAGCGTTAACTCCAGCAATTAGCAATTGCCTTATCTTACCAATGAAAACCATTCCTTATAAATTTTAATTTTTATTTACTCTTATTTTATCGACTTATAAAAACTAGTGAAGCAATGTATGCTTAATTTTTAAGATTTAGATATCTATTTTTGATCACTCCTGCTCCCTGCTGCTTCCCTTTCTTCTTTTCTGCTGTACCAAGCGAAGCAGGAAGCAGGAGGAAAAGAAAGCGCTTGCTCTTATCCGCATGCAGGGAGCAGGCTAGTGAAGGAAGAAGCAAGTGAACCACTCCTTCCTTAATAAGGAGTAACTGCCCTAAGCTGATAGCTATAAATAGCTATGCATCAGTAACTAATTAGAGGCTAACTTAGAAAGTTAGGCTATTATTTAATATAATTTGAGTTGTGTTAATACAGACCTTATAGAAGCTTAGCAAACTTATCTTCCCTTCTTCTTAGCAGCTGCTAAGAAGAAAGCAAGGGAGGAACACTCTGATATACTGAACATATACTAGTCCGGACAACCGAGTCGGACAAAGGGTTATCTTCTTCGCTTAATATATAATTTCTGCTTCGCTAATTTGCAGCAAAATAGTAAAGGTAGCAAAGGAGAAGCTAACTTATAAAACAGGAACTTAGATATTAAAATAAGATAAAAAGAGAGCTGATTTCCTGACCATATAATTATAACTTTATTTATGAAGGTTTGAAGCATCATCAAAAATATCTAGCTCTTTTCTTTTCTTTTCTTTTCTTTTCTTTTCTTTTCTTTTTTTTTTGTTGCTTCCCTTTCTTTTCTGCTGTACCAAGCTGCACTTTCCCCTTTCCTTGCGAAGGGTGCGCTTCCCTTGCATCTGCTTCGCAAGCAGAAGGAGCAAGCACCCTGCTCCGCTTCCCCTCCTTCTTGCGAAGCATAAGTAGCAAGGGAGGGGAAGAGGGAGGGAAGGAAGTGCTTCCTTTCCCTTGCTCCTGCATGCGGATAAGAGCAAGCGCTGCTTCTTCTTTTCTGCTGTTCCTGCTCCCTGCATGCGTAGCAAGCAACCGAAGGAGGCATCAAGAAGCAGGAAGCAGGGCTGCTTATGCTTCGCTTCCCCCTGCTTCGCTTTGCTGCGCAGCAAAGGGAAGGAACAGCAGTGCGTAGCAGGGGGCGGTTAAGATAAGAGCAGCTTCCTTCGGAAAGAGGAGCATGCATGGCTGCTGTGCTTACGTTACAGCTAAAACTGGTTGCTAACTACTACTAGACATTATAAGGATAATAATTATAAGAAACTAGCAGGAGCAGGTGTAGTAGCGAATATTTAATATAGCAAAATAGAAAGCAGTTTCCTTCATTCGCCCCTAGCACGAAATCCAAAGATTAACTATTTTCAGAAATAAGCTTCATCAGATATTGTGTACTAGCTACTACCGATGAGGGTATTTTTTTTTAATATTAAATAATTATAAGTGATCCTTATCAGAATTGAACTGATGCTAGCTTTGTGAAAGAAGGCTGTACTACCACTATACCAAAGGACCAAATTAATTTTTCTGCATTTTAAATATTTTATTTTTTTTTTTCCTTAATTATTCTAATCTTTTTTTAAATTAATTAAAAATATTAGCAGCCCCTTCCTCCTCCTTTTCCTTGCTCTTATCTTAACCGCACTGCTCCCTGCTTCTTCCTTTTCCTCCTCCTCCCCTCCCTTTGGTTGCTAGCTCTTATCCCTGCTTCTTGCTGCTTCCCCTCCCTTTGGTTACGGTTAAGAGCTAGCGCAGCTGGGAAAGGGGAGGTGCGGATCAAGGAAAAGGGAGAGGAGGAAAAGAAGAAGAAGTAGCAGGAAATGCAAGAATAAGCAGCCCCTTCGGTTGCTTAGCTAGGGAAGGAACAGCAGTGCTTTCTCCTTCTTCTGCTGCTTATGCTTCTTCTTCCTGTACCAAGCGAAGCAGGGAGGAAAAGAAGGAGGCAGAAGAAAGGGATAAAATATATCTAACGTTAACACTGGTGATTAGTAGCGGAGTAGATGTTAGGTATAAGAGGAGAAAGCTAAAAGCGTTATTATTTGTTATAGATTCTAAACTTTAAGGATGATTTATAACAAATAAAGCAATTAACTTATAATAAAAATAATAATTTTTAATGACTATACTTTTTTTCCAAATTTATCATTTTATAAAGTATTAATATAAATTTAATATAAAATTTAAAAAAATATGAATTTATATAAAAATATAAGTTTTTGCGAGATTAGGACTTGAACCTAAACCAAAAGCTAATGAGGCTTTCATGCTAACCATTACAATATCTCGCATACCTTTAATTTATAATATACTTTATTAAAATATCTGTGCCTTTTTTTAAAAAAGCAGCAGCAGCCTTGCCCTTGCCAACCCTCTACCTCAGCAACAAGAGGGTGCTTCCTTAAAAAAAAAGTAAGTAGTGGTAAGGCTGGCACCATAGCTGAGTAGATAAAAAGATGAATTGCTTGTAAGCTCGGAGGATTTTAACTTGGAAGCTAGAAGCTTGAAGTAGAGAAGATTGGTATATTGGTAAAAGAGAAGCAGTGCTACTACTATCTTTTTACTATGTAATTTTTGGAGTAAAGAAATTCATAAATACTATTATTAATAGGAAGAAGAGCTAAAAATTAAGAACTAATTTCTACACTACGCTGCTTCTTATGCTTCTTCTTACTTCCCTTTCCTCCTGCTGCTTGCTCCTTCTTCCTTCCCTTTCCTCCTCCTTCCCTAGCTCTTAACCGTAACCGAAGCAAAGCAAGGGCTCCCTTCTTCTTTCCTTTGCTGCTTCCTCCTTCTTCAATTGCTGCTTATGCCTGCTCCCTGCTTCTTCCTTATGCTGCGCAGCCTGCTCCTTCTTCCGCAGGAGGAAAAGCAAGAAGAAGAAGCAGGGAGCAGGCAAAGGGAATCAGAAGAAGGGGAAAGGAGCGCTTCTTTCTTCGCAGAAGCAATAAGCTAGAAGCAAGAAGCAGCGAAGCAGGAAGAAGGAGGGGAATCAGCTTTTTAAATACATCCAAAGGAATAATAATTTAGAAAGGAGCTGATTAGATAATTAAGCATATTAATTTATCCTAGCTGAATTATAACTAAATTTTTTATTAAATATATAGACGCTTACTAGTTTATATTTTATTAATTATAATTGGAATAGTAATAAAAGAACAATTTAGAGTTAGAAAAAGTGAATATCTTTAAGCTTAGCTTACAGTTCTTTTTATTAAACTATACTATTTTTTTTTTAATCATACGAACAAAGAGACTTGAACTCTTAAGGAATTACTTCCACTCCTGCTTAAGAGGAGATTGTTTACCAATTTCAACATGTTCGTTTAGAACCGTAAAATTATTATTTAATTTAAAAAAAAAAACAATATAAAGGCTTGCTTTTGCTTAGCAGCGAAGCAAGAAGGAAGCAGCAGCCTACTAATACTTTTGCTTATTCTTCTTCCAGCTCCTAGCTTAGATCGCTTCACACCTTACTCTGCAAGCTAGCTCTAGTAACCATTCATGCTTCTTCTTAGAAGAAGAAGAAGAAGAAGCAACCAAAGGAATGATAACTAAGGTAGCACCCTCATTCTTTAAAAAAAAAGATTAATTTCATAAATCAGGTGTTGCGAAGAAAGCTAAGCAAGCGAAGAAAGCGAAGCAAGAAAGATCTGCGCTTCTTCTGCTTCGCAAGCGCTGCTTTCCTTGCTCCGCACTTCCTGCTTCTTCTTGCTTGCTCTTATCCGCAGCCAAAGGGTGCGGATAAGAGCAAGGAAAAGAAGGAAGAAGGAGCAGGCTGCGCAGCAGAAGGAAGTGCTTCCTTTCCCTCTGGTTGCTTCTTGCATGCTCCGCAAGCACCGCAGTGCGGATAAGATAAGAGCAAGGAAAAGAAGCAGGAAAGCGCAAGGAAAGGGATGAGTTTTATTTATTAAATATAACTTTAATATTCTTCTCTTTCTTTTATAAATTAAAAAATTTAAAGTTATTTTTTTATAATTAAAATTAATTTTATAGTAAAGGCCTTAAGAGGATTTGAACCTCTGTAAAAAGTATTAACAGTACTTCGCTTAAACCACTCAGCCATAAGACCTTAAATAAAGTATTTTTTCTTGATTACCTCAGCAAGAGGAGGGCTGCTTGCTTTCTTCTGCTGCTTGCGAAGCAGAAGAAGCCCTACTTCTTGCTGCTTGGTACTTGCATTTCTGCTGTTCCAATTCTGCTTCCTGCTTCTTCCTTCCCTTTGCTTTCTTCTTTTCCTTGCTTCGCACTGCGGAAGAAGGAGCAGGCAGCAAAGCGCTGGGCACTTCCCCTGCTCCTTCTTCCTTGCTCTTATCCGCAGCCAAAGGGAGGGTGCGGATAAGAGAAAGGAAAAGAAGGGCTGCGCTTTGCAAAGGAAAGGGGAGGGAGGGAACAGCAGAAATGCAAGGAAATGCTAGGGAAGGGAATGAACAGCAGCCCTCCCCTATAAACGGATAACCTTTAGGTTATTAGGAATATGCTTCAGGTAAGGCTAACTTTCTTCTTTATAGCTACTAATAATAGCGAGATCAGTTATAAAAAAAATTAAAAAGGAGTTACCTTAATTTTTTTTTTAATAGACTCCTCCCATAGTTAGGCTGAGCGCTGAACAGTGAGGGATTAAAAAATTAATATAGTAAAATACTTTTAAAGGATATAGAAAGTATTTATCTTATATTTTATATTATAAAAATTTTCGTGATAGGCGCGACTCGAACACGCTAACTCTCCCACCCAAAAGGAGTAACCATCCAGTTGGTATTCTACCACTTTAAATTAAATATCTTATCTTAATTAATGTTAAAGCTCATTCATACGGAAAAATTGCCTCCCTGCTGCTTGCGGTTAAGAGCAGGCAAGCCCCTGCTCCTTCTTCCCCTTTTCCTTGCTATTAACCGCTAGGGAAGGAACAGAAGAAATGCAAGGAAAAGGGAAGGAAGGAGCTTGGAGCAATAGAGGGTACTATAGTATAAAGTGCTATATTATAAGCTAAAGAGATATACAAACACCACCTCATTGCACTGCTAGCTGAAAGCAGAAAACATAAATTAGCCTACCTTTGTATGAGTGCTTCTTATGCTTGCGGAGCAGGCAAGAAGAAGCTACAGCAAAAAACGCTCAGCGCTGATAAGCCCCTTAATAAACTAATACGGTACATTGCAGTGATTGATGAGTGTGCGGTTCCTGCAAGGGCTGCTTCTTCACTTTCTTGCTCCCTGCTTCTGCTAGGAAGGGAGGAAAAGAAGAAGAAGCAGCCTTCCCTTTGCTGCCTGCTTCTTCCTTCTGCTTCGCAAGAAGAAGGGAGGGAACAGAAGAAAGAAAATCGCCTCCCTTCCTCTTCCCCTGCTGCTTCTTGCTCCGCACCGCAGGAGGAAAAGGGAGGGAAGGAAGCACTTGCTTCCTGCTTCTTCTTCATTCCCCTCCCTTTGGTTGCTTGCTCTTATCCGCATGCATGCGCAGCAGGGGAGGTGTGGATAAGATAAGAGCAAGGAAAAGAAGAATCAGGGGAGGTGCGGTTAAGATAAGAGCAGGGTGCGGTTAAGAGCAAGGAAAGCAAGCGCTTGCTTTTCCTCCCTCCCTAGCAGAAGCAGGGAAGGAAACTTTATTTATTGATATAAAATTAAAAATAATATTTTAGTTATTATAAGTACTTATAAGTCTATTATTTTACGAATAATCAGATTCGAACTGATGATATCTACTTGGAAGGTAGAGGTTATAGCCACTTAACTATACTCGTATTAATTAAATTTATATAAAAACCTTTTGCTGCTGCTGCTTATGCTTCCTGCTTCGCCTCCCCTCCTTCTTGCTCCTTCCCATGCTGCGCTTTGCTGCGCAGCAAAGGGAAGCAGCAAGAAGCAGGGAGCAGGCATAAGGAGCAAGGGAAGGAGCAGGAACAGCAGAAAAGAAGGAGGCATCATTCCCTGCTTCTTCTAGGAAAGAAAAAAGCTAAAGCTAAAGCTAAAGATAAAGATAAAGCTAAAGCTAAAGCTAAAGCTAAAGCTAAAGATAAAGAGAGAAGGTAAATATATTTTTAAAAAGTATAAATGTTAAATACCTTAACATTAAAGAGAAAAAAAAAAGTTATTAATAATAAAATAATTCTATCTCTTCTCTTTTAATAATTTTAATTATAATAATTAAAATCTATAATTTAATTAAAAACAACATTAGCTAAATATAAAAAATAACTTACTTACGCTGCTCTTCCATAGAGAGTGAGTACTAATAGTGGATAGGATGTGGCTGAGCGGGAATAAAAATTATACACTTAAAAAAAGCCCAGGTATAAGCATGAAGAGATCTTAGTACATCTTTTAGTCAAAGAAAAAAAATAATAAAAGATGAATATTATAATATCTCCTTCCCTAGCTCTTGCATTTCTGCTGTACCTTCCCTAGCATGGTGGAGCAAGGGAAGGAACAGCAGTTCTTTCCTGCTCTTAACCGCTCCCCTCCTTTTGGTTGCTTGCTCTTATCCTTCTGCCTTCTTTTCTGCTGTACCAATTCGAAGAAGAAGCAGGGAGCACTGCCTCCTAAGGAAGGAGCAGGAAGCAGGGAGCATGCAAGGGAAGGAGCAAGGAAGGAGAGTACCTATAACTTTATTTTCTTTTGGATTCGAACCAAAATTTGCACTTTAGAAGAATGCAGTTCTAACCAATTAAACTAAGAAAATTTAAATTTGATTTTAATTAATTATTTTAAATATTAATTTTATAAAATTATATAATCCACTCTTCTTTTAATTTTTAATACTAGCAACTCATGTGCAGCGCTTGTTTCCTCCTTCCCTTTTCTGCTTCTTCTTGCTCTTATCCGCAGCCTGCTCCTTCTTCCGCAGGAGGAAAAGCAGCTGGAGGAAAATAAGAAGCAGGGGAGCTGCTTCCTTCTTGCTAAGCATAAGCAAGCCCTTGCTCCTGCGGTTAAGATAAGATAAGATAAGATAAGAGAAAGGGAAGGAAGAAGAAGCTGCTGCTTTCCTTACGGTTAAGAGCAGGGAAGAAGAAGCACTCAATAGTTAGGAGAACAACTATTTTTATTAGACTTTATTAACTCCTTCCCAAATGAGCTGCTAATATTCATCACCACATCTTATTCAACTTATTCAATCCTCGTTGCTAACGCTACGCCCTCTACCTCACTAATTCAACCTAACTGCCATAGAGTGCGTCAGCACACACTAAATAAGGTGCAGCGCATAAGGAGAAAGCACCATACCTAACTAGTGAGCTTTGAGGAAAAGCTAAGGCTACGCACTGAGAGTATAGAGGGATTAAAAATTTTAGTCCTCCTTCGGTTTTACTAGTAAGCTAGGCAAACGTTGAAGAAAAGAGAGTAAGAGCCCTACCTGCGCAGCTGCGCAAGCGAGTGAAGGAAACAGAGATCACTCTCTGCGTACTGCGTAACCCTTGTTCAGTTCATTATGGAGAAGATTCGCAGAAAGGAGAGGAGGTGTGCTGGCTGCGCAGCGCAGGGAGTTAAGCATTAACTAATTAGATTAATAAATGTATTACTTTATCTCTGCGCCTTGCATTTCCTCCCAACCTTCGGATGGAACAGCTGAAAAGAAAGGGAAGGAAAAGCAATTATAAGATATAGTATTCAATACTAATTTATAATGCATAAATTAAGTTGATAAATGGTATATTTACAAACAAAAAAGAAAATACAATAATAAATTTAATATTAAAATTATAGAGTTAAGAAGGAATTGAACCCTAAAAGTTAGACTTTGCAGGTCTACTACAGAAAACCATCTGTAACTTAACTCTTTTAAATAAAATTTTTATTTAAATTACCAATAAACTATTATGAAAAAGAGTATCACTTTGCTCCTTGCTGCTGCTCCCTGCTTTGCTTCCCCTTTCCTTGCGAAGCAGGGAAGCTGCTTGCTCCGCTTCCCCTCCAGCTGTACCAAGCGAAGCAGGAAGCAGGAAAAAGGCAGAAGAAGCAGAATTGGAACTTCCCTTGCATCTGCTTCTTCCTGCTTCGCAAGAAAAGCAGTGCGTAGCAGGAGCAAGCAGCCCTCCCTGCTCTTATCTTAAACGCAAGGTAAGGAGGAAATGCAAGGAAATGCTAGGAAAAGGAGCAGCAACCCTTTCCTTTCTTTTCCTCCTGCTTGCTTAGCATAAGAAGCAAAAGAAGGAGCCTTATCTTACATTAAATTTTAAAGGATAACTTAGATGTTATTTAGTTAAAGTTATTCAGCCAGACAATATTACTTTCATTTCATCCCTTTCTTGCTCCCTGCTTTGCTTGGAACAGAAGAGGAAGCAGCCCTTGCTCTTAGCCGCACCAGTGCTAATGGAGAAAAGCTAAATCTAAATCTAAATCTAAATCTAAAGCTAAAGCTAAAGCTAAAGAGAGTGTTTAATTTAAAAATAATTTTTTTTAATAAATTATTCTACTTTTAATTTTTTTATTTTTTTTTAATTTTTATTTTTTTTTTGGTTTTTAATTTTTTTTAAAAGAAAGAAGGTTAAATTCTTTTAAGTTATAAGAGATTAAATTAATCCATCTAATTTTTAATTTAATATAAAGCTGCGCTTAATAATAGATTTCAAGCATCTAAACATCTGCAGCAGTTCATTCTTTAGAAAGGACAGTAACTAGCCTCAAATCACTGCATCTTTAGGATTGAGCGTTTGCAGATAAAAATCGATACACTCAGCTATGAATAGGAATATTAACTCCTTTTATTTTACAGACCGGTTAAGCATAAAATTTTATTTAATAAAATATAAGCCATATTTTGCTGATTAGCTAGTATTAGGTTTCTTAAAAAAATTTAAATTTTTTTAATAAAGATTTTCACCTGTTGATTGGTATTATATTTTATTTATAAATTTTTTATCATCTAAAATCTTACTTATCCATAGTCCTAATAGTCGCGTTAATCGTATTAAAGGATATGCTACGCTGCTGCTTCTGCTTCTTCTTCTTTTCCTTGCTCTTATCTTATCTTAACCGCACCTCCCCTGCTCCCTCCCTTCTGCTGCGCAGCCTGCTCCCTGCTTCTTCTTTTCCTTGCATGCTTGCGGAGCAGGCAAGCACCTCCCTCTTCCCTTTGGTTGCGAATCAAGGAGAAGGAATAAGAAGCAGAGGTAATATATAACTTACATAATTAATAATTATATTTCTCTTCTCTTAAATTGCAATTTTATCTAATTTAGTTTGATTAATAAAATTCTATATAACTGAATTAGGTAAAGATTTTAAAAATTAAAAAAATCTTTTTAAGATACCCTGGTTATTTCATTTATGTTATAGTTTTATTCTATAATTTGATTATTTATTATCTGCAGAAATAGATCTTTTTATGGGACACCATTTTTATAAATATTATTAATATGCCTCAATTTATTCCGTTTTCTTTTTTAAATCAAATAATCTTTTCATTTACAGTATTATTAATTTTAGTTTATATATTATCAAAATATATACTTCCATTATTTACATTATTACAAGTAGTTAGAATTTATATAACAAAATTAAGTAATAAAAATTAATAAAAAAAAAAATCTGTCATAGTAATATAATAGTATACGCACCCTCAAAATAAAATTTTCTTTAATAATATTTAAAATTTATTCTACTGTTTTATCTTGTAGTTTCTAAAACAAGTATCTTCAATTGGTGTTCTTCTTTTTGAAAATTGAAGAGCAATATTATTAGATGTTAAATTTATAATAATAGTGTAAAATTTTTCTATAGTAGTTGTACCTTTAGCCTTTAGAAAATACACTTCTTATTTACTTTTCTTGCTTTCCTTCCCTTTCTTCTGCTGTTCCTTACCTTGCTCCTTCATTTTCCTTGCTCTTATCTTATCTTATCTTAACCGCACCTCCCTTGCTACTTCCTTTTGCTGCGCAGCCTGCTCCTTCTTCCTTCCCCTTGCTACCAAAGGGAAGAGGGAGGTGCTTGCCTGCTCCGCAAGCATGCAAGGAAAAGAAGAAGCAGGGAGGGGAAGGAAGAAGCAGCTTCCTTCGGAAAGGGGAGGCGGAGCAGGCAAGAATAAGCAGAAGCAGCAGGGGCTTCTTCTTTTCCTGCGCAGCCCTGCTTCTTCTTTTCTGCTTGCGGTTAAGAGCAGGAAGCAGAATTGGTACAGGAAAAGAAGCAGGGAGCAAGAAAGGGGAGCTGCTTCTGCTCTTAACCGCAGTGCGGAGCAAGGGGAAGCGAAGCAGAAGAAGCGCAGAAAAGAAGGAAGGAGGAATAAATTAATTATTATATTTTCTTTAAGATTAAATCTATCTATTAATAATCTCCTTATAAAAAGCTATTAAAACTATTCTATAAATTAAATAAATCTTGTACTTCAAAGTTAAATAATTTTCCACTACAATATTAATTGATCAATATTACAGAAATTAATCTCTTTTACACTTAAAATAAAAAAAAAAAATAGAGGAGATAAAGATGGATTAAATATGTTAGTAAAAGCCAATGTTGAAAATACTGTTTTAGTAATTGTAGAAAAATTATAAAAAGGTGAATAATCACTAATAACTTAACTAAAACCACCTATATTTTCTAAATAAAGCAACTCACATAATGTAGTGCTTGCTCTTATCCTTCTTCTGCCTGCTCCCTGATTCCTGCTTCTTCTTTTCTGCTTGCGGTTAAGAGCAGGAAGCAGAATTGGTACAGGAAGAAGAAGCAGGGCTGCGCAGGAGCAGGCAGAAGAAGCAGCCCCTGCTGCGCTTTGCTACCTTCGGCTTGCTCCGCAGGAGCAAGTGAAGGAAAGCAACAAATCTGATCTAATGAGAGTAAACTTTTTATTCTTAAATTTTTTAAAATAAAGGCTAATAATCTTAAAGATAAATTTCTCTTTTAGATAAAGATCTTCCCCTGCTCCTTCTTCCTTCCCTTTACTGCCTGCTTCTTGCTGCTTCCCTTTGCTGCGCAGCAAAGCGCAGCAGGGGAAGGAACAGAAGAAAGAAAAGCGCTGGGCACTTGCGAAGCAAGGGGAGGTGCTTGCTCTTATCCCTGCTTCTTCTTCGAATTGGAACAGCAGAAATGCAAGGAAAAGCAGGGAGCAGGCAAGCGCTCCTTCTGCTTCTTGCGCAAGCGCAGCCCTAAGGTAAGGGAGCTAGGAAAGGAAGCAGAAGCAAGAAGTGAATTTAATCCAATATTCTAAAATAGATCATCAAATCTTAAAATATAATTAAAGAAAAGAATTCATTGTATTGATGGAAAAACGCTAGGCTAATAAGTAAGAATATAAAAATGAAGAATTTTAATAAAATATATATCATTTTAAAATTTTTAATAAATGATCAAAAAAAATGATAAATATTTAAAATTTTCATCTGTCCTGTACATTCTAACAGATTAGAAGCAAGCAGCAACAACCTTAGCTATTTTTAGATCTAGCTTTGCAACTTTAATCTGCTCAGCACTAACTACTGTGGGCTGAGAAGGCTACCACTACTGCAGTACTGCATTACTGCTATTGTAAGGATGAGTAGGGACTGTTCATGCTGCCAAGCAGCCTGCTTAACTTCAAACTATACTTTTACACCTGTACCTTCCCCTGCTTTCCTTCCCTGCTTCTTCTTGCGAAGCAGAAAAGGGAAAGGAAGCAGCTTCTTCTTTTCCCTCCTTCCTCCCTTGCAGTTAAGAGCAGGGGAAGGAGCTGCGGAGCAGGAACAGCAGCCCTGCTTCTTCTTCTTGCGGTTAAGAGCAGGAAGAAGAAAAGGAAGAAGGAGCAGAATTGGTACAGCAGAAAAGAAGCTTTCCCTTTCCCTGCTTCTGCTCCGCCTCCCTTTTCCTTGCTCTTATCTTATCCGCACCTCCCTTTTCCTTTGCTGCGCAGCAAAGCGCTGGGCACGCAGGAAGCTGCGCTTTGCTGCGAAGCAAGCGGAGCAAGGTAAGGAACAGAAGAAAAGGAAGAGAGTGTTAAACGTAGAAGATGGTTTGCTAAAGCTTAGCACTTCCTTGCGGAGCAGGTACTTCTTTTTTATTTTTAAGTAACAACCTTTAACATCAAGTTTATTTATAAATTAGTACTGCTAAACTTAATACTTTACAGTAAGCTCATTTGCAGCCTAACTAGAAATGTTCTATTTCTTAATTTACGGTTTTAGACTTTTTACGATTACGATTTGATAATTTTTTTTTAATTTAATACTTCATTTCATAATACTCTTTTTTTTTTTATTTTAATTAATCAGTAAAAAGATCCGTTTTTTAGTATCTAGGGGTTAGATTCTTGCTTGATATACATTCAGCACTTATCTATTATGTTTGTGGCTACCCAACTATGCGTTCCTAAATTATTACCTTTTTATATTTAAAATTTCCTTCTTACCCTAAAATATTTGTATACTTTAGGGGCTAACAAATAATAAATAATAAATAATAAAAAGATGCTTTGCTTGCTTATGCTTAGCAAGAAGTAAGCAGCCTTCCTCAATTTTATTTAAATTGAGTCCATTATAATAAAGTAAAAACAATTGGTACACTAGAGAAACACAGCCTATTGATCCTTTCGTACTAGAAGGTCTGCCCCTTTTTACTACTTATCTCTTCAGAAGATAGGGACCATACTGACTCACGTCGTATTAAACCCAACTCGCGTACCCTTTTAATCGGCGAACAGCCGAACCCTTCCAAGCTTCTTCCCCCGGAGGATAGGATGAGTCGACATCGAGGTGCCAAACCACCGAGACAATGTGTACTCTCGTCGGTGATCAGCCTGTTATCCCTAGCGTAACTTTTATTTATTGATCCCCGTCTATTCCATACTATAGCGAGGGGTCACTATGCCCTACTTACGTATCTGTGCGACTTATAGGTCTTTCAGTTAGGCATGCTTTCCGCCATTAAACTCTGCGCGACCCTTCACTGGTCGATTGACCTCCATTCAATGTCTAGCCATACCTTTAATAACTTTTATGTTAATTGTTTTTTAATTTTTTTTCAATTTTAATTTTATTTTTTAAAGTTATTGTTTTTTTATAAATGTGTTATAATTTTACAATAATTTTTTTTAATTTTTCATAGTCCCCCATCCCCCCTATTTTACATTAATATATAAAATAATTTAGTCTTCCATTCATAAAAATAGAATAAAGAAGATATGAGAGAAAAATTTTAAAGATTTTCCTTTTTGAAAAAGGTGGATTACTAAGTTTCTTTATTTTCTTAATTAGAAATTAATTAAGTATTTCCCCCTCTTAAATTAAATTTATTAAATTTAAAAAAAGTGGGAGAAATTATTTGTGAAAAATTTGAATATATAAAAATTTTAGCTTTGCTTAAATAAGTTCTCTGCTGGCGGTGCGGAGCGCTTGCTCCTTCCCCTGCTCTTAACGACAGTCTTTTTTTAGACTATCTCCTTAGTCTTAAATAAAAAAATACTACGCGCTACGCGCTACGCGCTACGCAGACTTGTTTTGATAATTTTAATAGATAATATATTATATATTACATATTAATTGTTGTGGAAAAATTTGGATGTACTTTGCTACTCTATTAAAGACGACCGCCCCAGTCAAACTGCCAATTAGTCAACTCTCCCTTTTTGTTCGTATAAAATACAAATAAGGTAAACATAAACCCAACCTTAACTATAAGGTTTCCAGAAGTCTATCGACATCCCTATTTTCTATCTGAAAAGGCTGTTCTAGATTTACATGATAACTAACTACAGTAGAAGCTGCATAGGGTCTTCCCGTCCCTCTGAAGATAACCCGCATCTTCACGGGTAATTCAATTTCACTGAGCAAGTTGTAGAGACAGTGAGACCATCGTTACATTATTGATACCGGACCGCATTTAACGGCCAACTTATTTTGCTACCTTAGGATCCTCAAGGTTAAGACCGCTATTAACCAGACTTTCAATTAGCCACATTTCACTATGACCGCTCTTATGTTAATGGCATTGGGCAAATTTCATCCAGTATACTATGATATTCATCATTGCACTGAATTGTGTTTTTAGTAAACAGTCGGGGCCTCCGATTCTGTGCCACCACCTTATATAAATTATCTATAGATCAGCTTAAATGTTTAGCCTCCTCAACTCCTTAAATAACAGGCTAGGCCTTGCTATACAAGAAGATTAAGAATAAGAGGAGTGAAAAATTATAGTAAATATATAAGAGGTACCTCTTATCGTCAAACTTATGAGGTAATCTTGCCGAGTTCCTTAACAACTTTTAGCTCAAACGCCTTAGTATACTCTACCTACGAACCTGTGTCGGTTTAGGGTACGGTAGTAAATAAAATTAATTAATAAAACAGTCACCCTTGCTTTTTTTAGAAGAAGCCCCAACAAAATAACTATATATTTTATTGTTTTTTAACTTATAAAATTTTATTAATATAATATTATTATTAAATATTAATTTCCTGGTCCATTAATTTGTAATTATGATAGGACTTTCTATTATTTACTCATCAGCCATAACTTTGGTTAGGGTCCTTAGAGGCCGCATTAACACTATTATGTAACCCTTTCGTTTTCGGCGAGAAGTTAATATCTTCTTTTACGTTACTCATGTCAGCATTCTCTCTTCAGTTGCCTCTATAAATAATGAAACACTATTTTTTCAATAGATTGACTGAATGTTCTACTACCTAGATAAAGAATAAAATAAAAATAATATTTTATTCTATACCAACACGATATCGGTTGATTGTTTAAGACCCGTTAAATTTTCGGCGCTACAGTCTTTCTGCTGATGCGTTGTTACATACGATCATTATAAGTAGCGACTACCAGGCTCACTTAACAGCTGTACTCGATTATGCTACGTCCTTAATTTCACTTAACAATCATTTGGGACCTTGATCTGTGTTCTCGGCTGTTTCCGTCTTGACTATTCAACTTAGCATGAATAGTCTGAATATCTACTATCAATTTATGTAATTCCGAGATTCGCCTCCAAAGGTAAGAGTTCTACGTCCCCGCATCCTAAACGCCAAAGAGGTACGATGCAGTAAAAATAATTTACTACACACTAAACCTAATTCTTGTTGGGAGTTGCCTTTCTGTACCTCCATAAATCTATAAATGTAGATGTCATACTTAAATATGTTTCGGTAGAAAACCAGATAGCACGAGGTCAGATTGGCATTTCACCGCTTACTTGAACTCATCGGAGAATTATGCAACATTCACCCGTTCGATCAATTATAATCTGGTCCAAGTAAGATCACCTCGCTTCGGGTCTAATAGAAGTAACTTATCCATCACTATATTTATATAGTCCAGTCGCTTTCGCTAGGGCTTTTAACCTTGCTACTCCTATTAACTTGCTGACCCATTATGCAAAAGGTACGCCGTCATTCATTAATCTTTATTTAAAGTAGAATTTCGACTGCTTATAGAGTTACTAATTCAATATTATTTCAAACTCAAATTTGTGCGTAGCGCGCGCCTCCCTGCTGCGGAGCAAGCCCTGCGGAGGGAAGGAGCCACGAGTAAATTTAAGATTTTTGGTATAACAACCTATTTTTCTTTCAAAACATTTCCTTTACAGTACTTTTTCACTATCACTAAATTTATAATACTTAGCCTTAGAGGATGGTTCCCCTTTATTCCAACAAGTTATCTCTCGTCGTACTTTTTTTTTTTTTATAATTTACTTATAAATTTACAGGACTTACTTATATTTTCACCTATTTTTGAACTAAATTAATTTTTTGCAGCTAAAGCTAAAGAGAGTATTTTTAAATTAATTATGTTAATAAAAATTAGAAATTTTTATTATTTTAATTTATAAGTAAATTAGGCTAATCCGATTTCACTCACCATTACTTTCGGAGTCTCGGTTGATTTCCTTTCCTTTCCTTAATAAAATGTTTTACTTCAGGAAGTATTTAATAGTTAAGGTTTACCTTAGGATCGCTTTCCTAGTTTAAAAAATATAATAAATATTTTTAGAAAGCATTTGGCATGATAACCTCCTTTTATATAAATTTGATAGTTATCCTTAATAACCCCTTTAAAATACTTTGATGTTATAACAATATTGTCATCGATCCTTTTAATAATTAATATTTTTAATTGTATCATTATTTTATTATTATGTAATATAATAACCAATAGCCTATCTTAGTCTGCAGAAGAAGTACTGTGTGTAGCCCACATGCTATATAGCATGTAACTATCAACCTTATTCTGTTACTCCATTTTAAAAATAGATAAAAAGATAGTCCTGCATGCTTCGCAAGGAATCCTCAAAAGAGGGTGGGGTGCACATAGTTAGTGATGTACTAGTAATTAGTAATTAGTCAATAGTATCTAGTCTATAGTTAATAGTAAATAGTCTATAGTTAATAGTATAACTAGTGACTTCTTCTGTTCCTAGCTCTTAACCGAAACCGAAGGGAAGCAAAGGAGGGCTGCTTCTTCCTCCTTCTTTTCATCCGCTTCCCCTCCCCTGCTCCGCTTCCCCGCTACCAAAGGGAGGAGGGAGGGGAAGCGCAGCAGGGTGCGGTTAAGATAAGAGCAAGGGAAGTACCAATTCTGCTTCTTCTGCCTTCTTTTCTGCTGTACCAATTCGAAGAAGAAGCAGGGAGCACTGCCTCCTAAGGAAGGAGCAGGAAGCAGGAAGTGCTTGCTTTCCTTCCCTGCTTCTTTCGCCTCCCTTTGGGAAGCGCAGCAGGGGAAAGGAAGCTGCTTCGCCTCCCCTTTCCTAGCGCTTCCTTTTCCTTGCTCTTATCCGCACTCCGGAAGAAGAAGAAGCAGCTTCCCTGCTTCTTCTTCTTGCTTTTCCTCCT